ATGGAGAGTTTGATCCTGGCTCAGGATGAACGCTGGCGGTATGCTTTACACATGCAAGTCGAACGAAAGCTTTAGCTTTAGTGGCGAACGGGTGAGTAACACGTAAGAATCTACCTTCAGGAGGGAAATAACAATTGGAAACGATTGCTAATGTCCCATACGCTGCAAAGTGAAATAATATTTTGCCTGAAGATGAGCTTGCGCCTGATTAGCTAGTTGGTGAGGTAACTGCTCACCAAGGCCACGATCAGTAGCTGGTTTGAGAGGATGATCAGCCACACTGGAACTGAGACACGGTCCAGACTTCTACGGAAGGCAGCAGTGGGGAATTTTCCGCAATGGGCGAAAGCCTGACGGAGCAATACCGCGTGAAGGATGAATGCCTGTGGGTTGTAAACTTCTTTTATTGGGGAAGAAATTATGACGGTACCTAATGAATAAGCATCGGCTAACTCCGTGCCAGCAGCCGCGGTAATACGGGGGATGCAAGCGTTATCCGGAATTATTGGGCGTAAAGAGTCTGTAGGTTGTTTGATAAGTCTGCTGTTAAATATTAGAGCTCAACTCTAACCAAGCAATGGAAACTATTAGACTAGAGTATGGTAGAGGCAAAGGGAATTCCCAGTGTAGCGGTGAAATGCGTAGATACTGGGAAGAACACCAGAAGCGAAAGCGCTTTGCTGGGCCATCACTGACACTCAGAGACGAAAGCTAGGGGAGCAAATGGGATTAGATACCCCAGTAGTCCTAGCCGTAAACGATGGATACTAGATGTTGCGCGTATCGATCCGTGCAGTATCGTAGCTAACGCGTTAAGTATCCCGCCTGGGAAGTACGCTCGCAAGGGTGAAACTCAAAGGAATTGACGGGGGCCCGCACAAGCGGTGGAGCATGTGGTTTAATTCGATGCAACACGAAGAACCTTACCAGAACTTGACATGTTGTGAATTTTTACGAAAGTAAAAAGTGCTTTAGAGAACACGAACACAGGTGGTGCATGGCTGTCGTCAGCTCGTGTCGTGAGATGTTGGGTTAAGTCCCGCAACGAGCGCAACCCTTATTTTTAGTTGCCATCATTTAGTTGGGTACTTTAAAAAGACTGCCGGTGACAAACCGGAGGAAGGTGAGGATGACGTCAAGTCAGCATGCCCCTTACGTTCTGGGCTACACACGTGCTACAATGGATATGACAATGAGTTGCTATACTGTAAAGTCAAGCCAATCTATAAACATATTCTCAGTTCGGATTGTAGGCTGAAACTCGCCTACATGAAGGTGGAATCGCTAGTAATCGCCGGTCAGCTATACGGCGGTGAATCCGTTCCCGGGCCTTGTACACACCGCCCGTCACACCATGGGAGCTGGCCATGCCCAAAGTTATTACTTTTAAGTGTACCTAAGGTAGGGCTAGTGACTGGGGTGAAGTCGTAACAAGGTAGCCGTACTGGAAGGTGCGGCTGGATCACCTCCTTATTAGGGATAATAAAAAATATATCTCAGGTCGTTAAATAATCAGGGCTATTAGCTCAGTTGGTTAGAGCGCACCCCTGATAAGGGTGAGGTCCCAGGTTCAAATCCTGGATAGCCCAACTTAAAGGGGGTATAGCTCAGCTGGTAGAGCGCTGCTTTTGCAAGGCAGATGTCAGCGGTTCGAATCCGCTTATCTCCAGAATTGTGCCATTTGTAAAAATGGTTTAATAAACTCAGTTAGTTCACAACACTGTAGTATTTTATTTCTAGACTCAGTCCTGAGTTTATTTGTATTGAATCAAATAGTTAAAGGCTTACGATGGATACCTTGGCATTCAAAAGCGATGAAGGGCGTGACTACCAACGAAATATTTCGGTAAGCTGGAAGTAAGCTATGACCCGAAAATCCCCGAATGAGGTAACTCTTTTATACTTTCTGTTGAATATATAGACAGATAAGAGCAAACTTAGCAAACTGAAACATCTTAGTAGCTAAAGGAAAAGAAAGCAAAAGCGATTCCCTGAGTAGCGGCGAGCGAAATGGGAACAGCCCAAACCACTTTAATACGTTTAAGTGGGGTAGTGGGACAGTTGTTGATAATAACAAAAGTTATGTGAATCAATTGGAATCTTGTACCATAGAAGGTGAAAGTCCTGTAACTTAAAACTTTTAATATTATTACTGTATCCCAAGTAGTATGGGACACGTGAAATCCCGTGTGAATCAGCGAGGACCACCTCGTAAGGCTAAATATTACTGAATGACCGATAGTGAACAAGTACCGTGAGGGAAAGGTGAAAAGAACCCCGGGAGGGGAGTGAAATAGAACATGAAATCGTAAGCTTACAAGCAGCAGAAGGACGACTAAATCGTTTGACTGTGTGCATGTTGAAGAATGAGCCGGCGACTTATAGGCAGTGGCAGGTTAAAATAGAAAATATTGGAGCCACAGTGAAAGCGAGCTTTAATAGAGCGTTAGTCACTGTTTATAGACCCGAACCCGAATGATCTAACCATGACCAGGGTGAAGCTTAGGTAATACTAAGTGAAGGTCCGAACCGACTGATGTTGAAAAATCAGCGGACGAGTTGTGGTTAGGGGTGAAATGCCAATCGAATTCGGAGCTAGCTGGTTCTCCCCGAAATGCGTTTTGGCGCAGCGGTTGATGCTATAGCTTAGGGGTAAAGCACTGTTTCGGTGCGGGCTGCGAGAGCGGTACCAAATCAAGGCAAACTCTGAATACTAAGCGTGTAGTCAACCAGTGAGACAGTGGGGGATAAGCTTCATTGTCAAAAGGGAAACAGCCCAGACCACCATCTAAGGCCCCTAAATAATTGCTAAGTGGTAAAGGAAGTGAGAATACCTATACAACCAGGAGGTTTGCTTAGAAGCAGCAATCCTTTAAAGAGTGCGTAATAGCTCACTGGTCTAGTGATCTTGCGCCGAAAATGAATGGGACTAAGTAATTTGCCGAAGATGTGGGATGTTTTACATCGGTAGGGGAGCGTTCTGTTTTAGTTTGAAGCACTAACGTAAGTGAGTGTGGACGAATCAGAAGTGAGAATGTCGGCTTGAGTAGCGAAAACATTGGTGAGAATCCAATGCCCCGAAAACCTAAGGTTTCCTTTGGAAGGCTCGTCCACGAAGGGTTAGTCAGGGCCTAAGACGAGGTTGAAAAGCGTAGTCGATGGACAACAGATTAATATTCCTGTACTGTTTATTGCTGATATTGAGGAACGGAGAAGGCTAAATCATCCGGATGTTGGTTACCGGTTTAAGCTAGCAAAGCTAAGACGAATAGAGAAAATATTTTGAGCTAAGCAGCGAGTACACAATACCAAGGTATTAAAGTGATTGATGTCATGCTTCCTAGAAAATCTCGTCATATCTTAAGCAATAAACACCTGTACCTTAAACCGACACAGGTAGGTAAGTAGAAAATACTAAGGGGAGCGAGATAACTCTCTCTAAGGAACTCGGCAAAATAGCCCCGTAACTTCGGAAGAAGGGGTACCCTATGTAGGGTTGCAATAAATAGGCCCAAGCGACTGTTTATCAAAAACACAGGTCTCCGCGAAGTCGTAAGACGATGTATGGGGGCTGACGCCTGCCCAGTGCCGGAAGGTTAAAGAAGTTGGTTAGTGTTAAAACAAAGCTGACGACTGAAGCCCCGGTGAACGGCGGCCGTAACTATAACGGTCCTAAGGTAGCGAAATTCCTTGTCGGGTAAGTTCCGACCCGCACGAAAGGCGTAACGATTTGGGCACTGTCTCGGAGAGAGACTCGGCGAAATAGAATTGTCTGTGAAGATGCGGACTACCTACACCTGGACAGAAAGACCCTATGAAGCTTTACTGTATCCTGGAATTGAATTTGGGTTTATTCTGCGCAGTATAGGTGGGAGGCTATGATATTACGTTTGAGGATGTAAAGAAGCCAACAGTGAGATACCACTCTGATTAAACTAGAATTCTAATCTTGATGCCGTTACCCGGCCAAGAGACATTTTCAGGTGGGCAGTTTGACTGGGGCGGTCGCCTCCTAAAAGGTAACGGAGGCGCGCAAAGGTTTTCTCAGGCTGGTCAGAAATCAGTCGTAGAGTGTAAAGGCATAAGAAAGCTTGACTGCGAGACCTACAAGTCGAGCAGAGACGAAAGTCGGCCTTAGTGATCCGACAGTTCTGAGTGGAAAGGCTGTCGCTCAACGGATAAAAGTTACTCTAGGGATAACAGGCTGATCTCCCCCAAGAGTTCACATCGACGGGGAGGTTTGGCACCTCGATGTCGGCTCATCGCATCCTGGGGCGGTAGCACGTCCCAAGGGTTGGGCTGTTCGCCCATGAAAGCGGTACGCGAGCTGGGTTCAGAACGTCGTGAGACAGTTCGGTCCATATCCGGTGTAGGCGCTAGAGTATTGAAAGGATTTCTCCTCAGTACGAGAGGACCAGGAGAAACACACCGCTGGTGTACCAGTTATTGTGCCAACAGTATACGCTGGGTAGCTAAGTGTGGATTGGATAACCGCTGAAAGCATCTAAGTGGGAAGCCTACCTTAAGATGATTACTCTTTAAGATCACGGTAAGATTAACCGTTTGATAGGCGTTAAGTGTAAGTGTAGTAATATATTCAGCTGAGACGTACTAATAGATCAAAAATTTGATTCGATACCTAAAAATATTATAGTTTATGTCTTGATATTTATAGCGCAGTGGATCCACTCCAAACCATTCCGAACTTGGCTGTTAAACTCTGCAGCGACGACGATACTTGAGAGGACACTCTCCGGAAAAATAGTTCAATATCAAGACAATAAGTTAGCTAGTTATCGTTATTTATTAAAAAAACATTGAGTGAAATAAGTAATACGAACAACACTTAGTGAAAAAAAATATTGTTCACAATAAAAGTGTCTTCGCTTTTTGTAAAGATTAATTTAAGTAATATTTCGACTTCAGTCATAACTATATTATATCAAATAACTGTTTCTATGCCACTGTTTATTACTATTTAGATAAAGTTAAAGCTTAGCAAGACTAACCATAATTGACATCGTGAAAGTGATTTTTTAATATTTTAATATCTATTTTATGTTTACAAGCCCATTATTTAAATCCGTATAAAAAAAATAATATAAGTAACTTGGGATAACTTATACTTGATTTCCACTTTCTTTACCTATAATCACAAGCCTTAATGAATAATTATATAAGTAGTACTTAGCTAAAATATACCTACAGTTATCTTGATATTAAATAAATTTACTCATATTGAACTTAGGCAAGTTTATCTAATGAAAATAAGCGTTATTTTCATACTTCCATACCTAAGTATTTTACAACAGACTTCTTTTCCTGTTTACTATCATTTTTTTATATTAGATAATTGAAATTTCGATGTAATGATCTCAGTATTTAAAATCATTTGTCTATGATTTTAATTAATCTTCTATATAAACCTTTCATTTAATTTGTGCACATATTATCTTGAGAGATTTAATTAACAATGTTTGTCTATCTTGATATCATTTTACGATTTTTTCTCCTTTTTAAATTAATAATTCTGCGACCACTTTTTGTTTTCATTCTAATTAAAAATCCATTTTTTCTTTTCTTTTTTAATATACTTGTAGTTTTCATGTGGCATTATAATTATATATACTTGAGTGAGTTCTTCATTAATTATATATTTGTTTGTTAAAACCTGTTTATTTTATCGATATTAATTATTTTATTTCATGAATAATAATTTATTTCTAATTCGCTTCTATTTATTAATAATTATATTATTTTTATTATTTTTTTCCATGCTCGTTTCTAAGCAGTTATTTGTTCTTTTTCGTAATAATCTACGATATATAGTTTTATTTAAACAAATAAAAACAAAGTTAAATTTAAATGAAAGTAAATATGTTAGCTTGTTACTCCTTTGTTCGTCTCGTGCCAACTTTTTTTTATCGATTGCTTTATTAGAATTTTTTTTACAATGTAAATCTAACTTAATTAAAAAAGATTTACTGTATGCGTCTTTAGCATATTGCTATTATAAAAACTTTTTTTATAGTATTGCTGAATATTACTATTTGAAGATTTTAGTTTTATTTCCTTATAACATAGATGCAATATTAAATCTAGGATATATGTATTATGATTTAGATTATAAGGTTAAATCAAAATTGATGTTTGATCGTGCTGTTAAGCTTAAGCCTTGTATCAGTATACCTAGTAAATATATTTTTTAGTTAACGTTAATGTTTAGCATCAATTCTGTACTAAATTAATTCGGGATAGCAGGATTTGAACCTGCGACATCCTGCTCCCAAAGCAGGCGCGCTACCAAGCTGCGCTATATCCCGTACTTCACCCTATATTGTATACAGAAATTTCATCTCTGTCTACATTATTTTATATTTATTTAAATTGGGTACCAAAACATTCCTTTTACTCCATCTGGATCTATCATGAATCCTATGTGCTTATAAAATTGTATAACTTCAGGATCTGCAAATAGTGTAATAGTGCTTATATCGCTGTTTCGTAGTTGTTTAATCATTTCATCCATCAAAGCTTTTCCTAGTCCTAATCCTTGAAACTCTGGGTCAATAACGACATCCCATATTGTTGCATTAAATGAACCGTCCGATGTTACTCTTGCAAAACCTATTAGTTTTCTTCTATTTTTTTTATAGCAAAATAATGATACAATTAAAAAGCTATTGTCGAGGGCCAGTTTCACTTTTTTTAGTGGCCTGCGTATCCAGCCTACCGAGTCACAAAGTCTCTCTAATTCGTATAAATTAATATTTTTATTAATACTTAAATATATATGTTCCCCTTCATTTTTCCCTTTTATTAGCAAGTTTCTCTCTTTATCTATGCTTAAATTTGATTCTTTTAATTGTCTTAAATTTATAGATTTGAAGAAAAATTTCCAAAATGTCATAGCTTTAATTTTTTAATTTAAAAATTTTTGTTTTTATGTTCAAAAAATGTTACTTTTCATACATAAAATACTGATCTATATTATGATCTTATATTATATCCTATTTTTTGATACCTATGTAATTTAACTTTTTGTTGTTAATAAATATATTTTGAAATTTAAGGAAAAATAGTCATGAAAAAAAATATGATTTTATTATCATTTGTTTTATTATCTTTATTCAATTTTCAACCTGTGTATTCTGAAGTTGCTGGTCTGATTCCTTGTAAAGATTCTCCAGCTTTTAGTAAAAGATTAAAAAGTTCTTTGAAAAAATTGGAAGTTCGTATGGCTAAATATGAAACTTCTACTCCACCTGCGTTAGCTCTTCAAAGTCAAATTAACCAAACACAGAGTAGATTTGATAAATATAGTAAAGCAGGTATCTTATGTGGTACAGAAGGTTTACCTCATTTAATAGCTGATGGTAGATGGAATCATGCTGGAGATTTTATGATACCTGGTTTATTGTTTATTTATATTACAGGTTGGATTGGATGGGTAGGTAGAGGTTACTTACGAGCTGTCAGTTCATTAAATAAACCAGCGGAGAAAGAAATCATTATCGATGTTCCTTTGGCCATGAAATTTTCTTTATCTGGTTTTACTTGGCCATTAGCTGCTTTGCAAGAGTTTACTAGTGGTCAGCTTATTGCATCTGATGAAGATATCACTATCTCACCACGTTAATTAAAATAATATTGTAAGGAGTACTTATGAATAATAATTTTATGAAATACTTATCTACAGTTCCAGTAGTAGGTGCCATTTTAATAACATTTACTGCAGGTCTTGTAATAGAGATTAATCGTTTTTTTCCTGATATTTTGTCTTTCTCTTTTTAGTTTAATAGTTAGTCTAATTTATAGCATTGGCATTTTTTTTTGCAAAAATAGCTATCTTTTTGTTAAAATTCATGTTAAATAATAAAAATTGTAAATTTTTCTATATTAACTATTATGAGTGTGGTGACTAGAGTAATCTTGGATGCTGATAATGAATTAAGATATCCGACTATAGGTGAACTTCAAGGATTACAAAATTATTTTAGTAACAGTAACGAACGTATAAATATTTCTTGCATACTAAGAGATAAACAACAAGATATTATTAGACTAGCTAGCAAAGCTGTTTTCCAAATTCATCCTGAATATATTGCACCAGGTGGAAATGCTGAAGGAGCTCGTAAACGATCGCTATGTTTACGTGATTATGGTTGGTATTTAAGATTAGTGAGCTATGGTGTTTTATCTGGGGACAAACAATTTATTGAAACACTTGGCATTATTGGTGTTAAAGAAATGTATAATTCCTTAGGTGTTCCTATTTTAGGTATGGTTGATTCTATAGAATGTTTAAAAAATGCATCATTAGAATTTTTATCTGATACTCAAGCGAATTGTGTAATTCCATATTTTAATTTTATTATAAAAGGCATGTCTAATTAATTAATTCAGAAGTCAAGTTGATTGATATTATTTAGAATGTTACAATAAACATAAGCTCGAAATTGTATATAAATAGTAAGCCAAGTTTGTCAGGACTGAAAAGTAGCAGCAATCAACTTATCTTATTTAGGTACTGTTTCGGGTCTTTATTCTTTTATTTAATCTCTATAATGATTATTTAACATCAAATTACTTTAATAAGTTTATTTTAAATACTATTTTTTAATCTACGTCTATTGTAAAATTTGTATGAAATCGTTAATGGTTCAAGGAGCGAAAATACTCGCTACGGGTTCTGCTATTCCTTCTTCTAAGTTGAGTAATCATCAGATGAGTAAAATTGTTGAAACATCTGATGAATGGATTTTTACTCGTACAGGTATTAAAGAAAGAAGATTATTAGAAGGAGCTGATCAATCCCTTATTGATCTTGCTGTTTCTGCATCTAAAAAAGCTTTAAATAAAATCACAATGGACCCTTCCAAAATAGATTTAATTATTTTGGCTACATCAAGCCCTAATGATCTTTTCGGGAGTGCTAGTAAAATACAATGTCAAATTGGTGCAACAAACGCGGTAGCTTTTGATTTAACAGCAGCATGCTCAGGCTTTGTATTAGGTTTAGTAACAGCATCACAATTTTTACAAAATAATACATATAGTAATATACTTGTAATTGGTGCAGATGTTTTATCCAAATGGGTTGATTGGTCTGATCGTAGTACGTGTATTTTATTTGGTGATGCCGCTGGTGCAGCTTTATTACAATCTTGTTCTATTGTTGATAATTCTATACTTAATTTTCAGTTAAATACTGATGGAAATTATGCACAACATCTCTCAATAAACTATGGAAAAGAACGTCTTGTTCATCCACATTTGAATTTATACCAAGGTTCTTTTAAATACATTTATATGAACGGAAAAGAAGTGTATAAGTTTGCAGTTTTTCAAGTTCCATTAAGTATATTAAAATGTCTTCACTCTTCAAATATATCTATTGAAGAAGTTGATTGGCTATTATTGCATCAAGCTAATGAAAGAATTTTAAATGCTATACGTGAAAAATTATCAATTAGTAGCGATAAAATTATTTCTAACCTACGCAATTATGGCAATACTTCTGCTGCTTCAATTCCTCTAGCATTAGATGAGACTATACAAGAAGGTAAAATATTACGAAATGACCTTATTGTTATTGCTGGTTTTGGTGCAGGTTTAACATGGGGAACAATAATTATACGTTGGTAATGTATATGATCAATCCTTGTATTACATAATATATATATTAAAATATAGTTATAACTCCAAGAAGTAATTAATTGTAAGTTATGCTATGTAGCTTGAATTATAGTTTGTTATTAAATTAAATAAGGATACTTAAATGACTTCATCTTTATCTAGCTTTTTTAATAGTTTAATATTGGGAGCTTTAATAGTGGTAGTTCCTATCGGATTAGCTCTGATTTTTGTAAGCCAAAAAGATAAAACTTTACGCAATTAAACTTTTTGTATAAATTTGTGAATAAATTTAAGTATATTTATAGCAAGTTAGTTTCACCTAATTTGTTATTTATTACCTATTAACCTCAATTTACTTTTAATTTACATTATGTCTTTATTAAAATGGCTGGCTCAGAAAAGAAATTTACTCAGTGATAATAAAATTAAAAAATTTGAATTTCAACTCAACCAAAATTTATGGATTAAGTGTAATCAATGTAGTTTTTTGATGTACTATAAGCTGCTTGAGTCAAACTATAAAGTTTGTCCGGAATGTAATTATCACTTTCCTACATCAAGTAATGAAAGAATTCGTTATCTATTTGACAATAATAGTTGGTATCCCATCGATAGTAATTTATCTTCAACAGATCCTTTAGGGTTTGCTGATCGTAAGTTGTATAGTCAAAGGCTGTTTGATATGAAATTAAAAACTGGGCTTTCAGATGCAGTACAAACCGGAATTGCTCATATCAATGGTATTAAAGTTGCTTGCGGAATTATGGATTTTCGATTTATGGGTGGTAGCATGGGATCCGTTGTTGGAGAAAAGTTAACCAGACTAATTGAAAAAGCAACTCATGAAACAGTTCCCTTGATAATCTTATGCGCTTCTGGTGGTGCTAGAATGCAAGAAGGTATGCTAAGTTTAATGCAAATGGCTAAAATTTCATCTGCTCTCCATAGGCATAGTGAAAAATCTTTGCCTTATCTAACTATCCTTACATCACCAACAACTGGTGGTGTCACTGCTAGTTTCGCTATGTTAGGAGATGTCATCATTGCTGAACCTGGAGCGGTAATTGCATTTGCTGGCCGAAGGGTTATTGAACAAACGATTAAAGAAGACTTACCAGACAATTTTCAAACTTCTGAATACTTATTCAAGCACGGATTCATTGATCTAATCACCTCTAGAAATGACTTACATAACCAGTTATATAAATTATTATCTCTATACTTTAATTCTTTTCATTAATTTTAAAGCATATTTTTTTCCCTATATTGTAATATATATATCATATTAATATTCAAAAAGCATTAATAAAATTATTTAGTTTATTCTTTGAATATTTGAGTTAAAATCATCTTAGATGATTAATTCTTTCTCAAATAGCGAATTAAGTAATACTATGGTGCTTTCATTATTTTTTATTAAGTGAGTTAATTATGATTAAAAAAAATATTATTTCCCTATTATCTATTTCTATATTATTTGGTTATTCTTTTTTACCTGTACACTCAACAGAATTAGATGAAGCTACTAGAACCGTTATTTTTGATAGTTCTAGTAAAACTATTACTTTAACTCCTGAACAAGTGAAAAGAGGTAAACGTTTATTTAATAATTCTTGTGCACAATGTCATAATGGTGGAATTACTAAAACAAATCCTAATATTGGTCTAGAGCTAGAATCTTTAAGTTTAGCTATTCCGGCTCGTGATAATATTGTTAATTTGGTTGATTATATGAAAGATCCTACTAGCTATGATGGTCAAAATTCTATAGCAGAACTTCATCCCAGTATCAAAAGTGCAGAAATTTTTCCAAAGATGAGAAATTTAACTGATGAAGATTTATTGTCTATGGCTGGTTATATTCTTCTACAACCGAGAGTAGCCCAAGAAAAATGGGGGGGAGGTAAAATTTACTATTAGTTATATAACTTTATCTGCTAATATACGAAAAAACAAGATATAATTAAATTACTTGCTAGTTTTATTTTTTTATCAAAAAATCTAGATCTATTTATTAAATTTAATAATAATAAGGTTGCATTATGAAATTTTTACTGTCAATTTTTTTAAACTTTTTTGCTTTATCTTCTCTAGTTAGTTGTCTAGTATTTGCTCAAGAAATTGATTTAGATGCGGGTGAACAAGTTTTTTCTAATAACTGTACTGCTTGTCATGCAGGCGGAAATAATTCGGTTAACCCAGCTAAAACACTAAACCTAGATGATCTAAAACAATATAGTAAAGATAGTGTTGATGCAATTACTTATCAAATCAATAATGGTGCTGGTGCTATGCCCCCCTTTGCTGGTACTTTGTCAGAAGAACAAATTTCAAGTGTTGCTAATTTTGTTTTAAGTCAAGCTACAAACAATAGCTGGTAGTCCTATTTACACTTTTCACGAGTAAAAAAATATTATTTATTAATTTTTTGCTCGTATCTCTAACTTTTATGTATTTTATTTATTAAAACTTTTATACATTATTAATGTCAAATGGCTTATATCCATCAATTTTATATTTACAAGATGGAACTCTCTATAAAGGATGGTCTTTTTTTAAAATACCACCTAATTTTGGTGAAATAGTTTTTAATACAGCGATGACCGGTTATCAAGAAGTGTTTTCTGATCCAAGTTACGCTGGCCAAATGGTTGTTTTTACATACCCTGAAATAGGTAATACTGGACTAAATAAGCAAGATAATGAATCTAATTTCATACATATTAAAGCTTTAGTTTCTAGAAATATTTCTTCAATTTCGAGTAATTGGAGATCTCGAATAGCTCTAAAAGATTACATTATACACAAACAAATCCCTCATATATTTGGATTAGATACCAGGTCATTAACTAAACGTATAAGGCTTTTTGGTGTCATGAATGCCATCCTTTTTGATGCTGATTCTAGTAATAATTTTAGAAAAAAGAATTTAAATTTAATAATTTTAAACCAGATAGATTTAATAAGAAAAATTACGGTAAAGACGATATACTCCGTTAATAAAGTTGTAGTGAAAAGCTCTAGTAGTTTCTATCATATTCTTAATCAATCACCAAAAATAAATAATGTCTCGAAAAAATATATAATCGTAGTAATTGATTTAGGTGTTAAATTTAATATTTTGAGAAAACTACTATCTTTGAATTGTAATATTTGTATTGTACCCGCTACTTGTAGTTATCATGATATTATCCAACATCGCCCAGATGGTATTTTATTCTCTAACGGTCCAGGAAATCCTTTGTTAGCAACCTATACAATTGATACAGCTAAAAAATTAATTAAGTTTTCAAATATACCGTTGTTTGGTATTTGTATGGGTCATCAAATTTTAAATGTAGCTCTTGGTGGTCAAACTTTTAAGCTTAAATTTGGTCATAGAGGTTTAAATCACCCCTCTGGTATAAATAAATATTCAGAGATTACTAGTCAAAACCATGGTTTTGCTGTGAAAAAAAGCTCTTTGATATTTCAAGAGTTATTTAGCACTTCTTCAGTTAAATTCCTAAATTTGAATGATTCTACTATATCTGCAACTTTTCATGAAAAGATTCCTATCTTTTCTGTTCAGTATCATCCAGAAGCAAGTCCAGGCCCACATGATTCTTATTATTTATTTGAAGTTTTTATTCAACTTCTTGACTTATTTAAGAATAAAAAGTGATTGATTGTTTACCAATCTATACTAAGAAATAGGTATAATAAAGTTTGAGTACCTCTCAATTGATTAAATAAAGGCAAGTGTCCTTCTGGTGCATCTATTGTCCATGTAAATTCGTTGGGATATCTTTTCATTACTCCATGCTTTGTCCAATATATTTTTTTCCATAAATGATCCCATTTTTTATTATTTTTTATCCAAATTTTTTTTTGTATAGAATAACCAAACTTTCCTTTCGAATATATTTTCCACAGTAAATCTAAAATGAACAAATCTTTTTTTGGTATAAATTGAATATCTGTAAAATATAACCAATTTTTACTACTATTTGTTTTTAGTTTTACTATATCACGTAAATACTCCTGCGTTAATTTATCTGCTTCTTCGAAGTTTTTATTAATTAGTAAGTTCTGTAATTCTTGATAATTAATATCAGAACATTTCTCTAGATTAATAATTCCGTTTGGCAATTTTTCTTTAAGTTTTTTTTGAATTTCACTATCATTCTTTTCTACTATTTTTTGATATATTAGTCCATCTATTATTTGAAGATCACTTTCTCTCATTTGAGCACGTCTTGTTATTCTATCTAATATTAAATTTTTACCTTTTTCATTAACGATAATTTGATCAATAATTTCCTCTATTTCATTACTTATTGTTAGGTACTTTCTTGTAAAAATAGTGTTAATTTGTTCTTCAGTACACTTTATTTTATCTTTTTCTTTTTTCATGAATTATATTGAAAATTTTTTTTAATACTTCTTAGTAACTTACTATTACTTTTATTATATAAGTTTTTATTAATTATACTTATTTAAATAAAAAACTATTATTCTGATTAGTATAAGAATTAGATTGCTAAATAGATTAATTGAGCAATATAAAAAATATTTAGCTACTTGTACAATGAACTTTTCAATTTTTGGTATAATTAGGTCTTTAACTTCTAGCCAAAATAAAAAGACTATTTTAATTCTATTTAATCGAAATTTTCTCCTGTTTTCTGACACATATATATATTTCTTAATTATACCTTTCGAACTTATAATACATACTTTTTGACGTTCATTATAAAAGTATTTTGTTGCATATACCTGTGATTCAATTAAATTTTGCCATTTTAAGTTGTTTAAGAATAAAATAGTAGACCTTTTAGATATGTATAGTTTATTACATAAATTATTTTTTTTTAAAAACTTATTTATATTTGTTGAGTCATTTAAGTATTGTATTATTTTTTCCATGATAATATCCCCAGCTATGATAATAAAATTTTCAAGTAAAATTTTTATATGGTTATAAGGTGTATGCAATTTATCAAACATAAATATATCATCTTGAATATATTTTGATCCAAAAACCAAATAAATTAACAAATGATCTATTAAATTATTATTCTTATCGCTTAAGTGATTTTTGTTTATCGCTATATTTTTTTCAGGTTCAAGTTGTAATAAAAATTTTTTAGATGCTCTTTCTATAAAAATTTCCCAAATTTTTTTACTAAAATTCATTACTTTAGTTGAACTTAGGTTAATTTCAATGATATCTAAAACTAATTCTTTGAACTGATTTAAAATAACTCGTAAAAGTCTATTTTTATTATTAATATTTAAAATATCTAAATATAAATACTGATTGCTTTTGTTGTTAGTTTTTAACAATAGCTTTTTTTCTGTTTCAATAAATAAATCGACTACTGCGTTGTTTAATTTAATACTGGTTTCATTAGGCCAGTACTTAAGTGTAATTGTTTGATACATTCTATGAATTTATTTATATTTGTGTAATATGAGCAAACTTAAAAATATTTTCCATGTTTAATATTTTGTATTACAATGATTTCTAGAGTTAAACTATATCTATAAGTAAGTACTTTCATTAAAATAATGCATAATTATCATTTTGCTGTCGCTAGTCAGAGTTTTTTTCTTGATCAAGAACCAATAGAAGAGATACTGCGTGAAAGGACACAGTATTATAAAAGTTTTAATAAGGAAATTGATTTTTGGTTCATATTAAATCCATCTTTTTTTAATTCATTGCAGTATCAATTGAATTACTATGATGAAAATCAATCTTTTGCTGCCATCGTATCATTAGATAAGCAATTTATACAATGGTTAAAATTAAGGCTTGTTTTTGTATATGTTGGAAATTTTCAATCACAATCAATTTTTTTTCTAAATTAGTTTCTAATTTTACTCAAAGAATGCTTGATTATCCTGCGGTGTTACAAATAATGTTAAAATTTCTCTACTAAAAGTTTCGGCCGCTTTAGATTTATACCTATTAGGATGAACGATAATGGAAAGCATTCTTTTGATTGTGACATTTTTTATTTTTGCCCAATGTATTATTCCTAGTTCTAGTTCTTTAGCTATTGCTGAAACAGAGACAAATGCTGCTCCTAAACCTGATTGAACAGCATTTTTAATAGCTTCTATTGAGTTAAGTTCCATTTCTATTTTAAATCTACTGCTATCTATATCATGCTGATGCAAAATTTTATCAATTACTTTTCTAATTGTTGATTGGGTGTCTAATGCTATAAATCTTAGTCTGTATAAGTCTTCTTTTTGTATCTTAGATACTTTTGAAAATGTGTGAGATATTGGTAAAATTAACGCTAATTCGTCTTCTGCGTACGACGTAATCTGTAAAATATCTTTAAGTTCATTAGGGACTTCTCCTCCGATAACAGCTAAATCCACCTGTCCATTGGCTACGCTCCATGAAATTAATCTTGTTGAATGCACTTGTAGTTGCACATTTACCTGTGGATACCTTTGCCTAAAAAGACCTATTAATCTTGGCATTAAATAAGTACCTGTTGTTTGACTTGCCCCTATAACTAATGATCCCCCTTGCAAATTTTGTATGTCCTCTAAGGCTCGACCCGTTTCTTCACATAAAGCTAATATTCTACCGCCATAAAGAAGCAGTAAATTTCCTGCTTCTGTCAGAGTAGCTTTTTTACTTGTTCTTTCGAATAATGGTATATTTAGTTGTTTTTCTAAATTTTGAATTTGTAAGCTAATTGCTGGTTGAGATACATATAAGCTATCTGCTGCTTTTTTAAAGCTACCTTCTTTAATTATTGCTTTTAAAATTCTTAACTGATCCAATGTAAATGGTAAATCTCTCATCTCTTTATATTTAATTTTAGTTATTTTATCTTGTAGTTCTTAATTTTTTCTTAATGTATTCTATAAATTTTATTTATTTATATATCAATTATGATTTTAATATTGTACTTATAATATATACAGAGAAATATTTTCTATTAACGTTATTTAATAAAAACTTAAGGAAGTTTTATATATGGATATTAGATTAGTCATTGTATTTTTGCCTTTAGTTGCAGCTGGTTCTTGGGCAATATATAATATTGGTAGAGTTGCCATTCAGCAATTTCGCAGTATGTAGTATAATATAGTTAAAATATAAATTATTTTTTCTATTTTATAGTAGAAAATTTTTTAGTCTTAAATTTTCTACTTTACACAATACTTTTTACTTTTTAATAATAAAGATACTATAATATGGCTGTTCCTAAAAAAAGAACTTCAAAATCTAAGTCTCGTAAATCTAATTGGAAAACAAAAGCTTTTTCTGTTAGTCAAAAATCTTTATCTTTAGCTAAATCATTGATGAATGGTAAATACACAACTTTTGTTTATAATGAATCTTTACCTAGTGAAAATTTGAATTAATTCATTTAAAGCAACCTTTTATTTAAATACATTAATCAATATTAGATAATATAAATGGTTTATTATGATATTGCGTTACTTGAATTCTAATGCTTACTTTCTTAAGAAAGTAAATATAAGTTTTTTAATTAAATTACCCGCTGTTAAAGATGTTTGGTTATTCAACTGTATTGAGGGTTCCCAGTCTAATTTATTGAGTCAAAGTTTTAAAATCAATAATTTATCTAAAATTATAATACCTGATTTACATATTTCAAGTATTTCAGGTTTATTAGGTTTATTATCAACATTGAACTTGATTGGGAGAATTAAAGCTCTTCATATTTATGCTCCCATTGATTTAAAACATTATTTAGACCTAGGAAAAAAATATTCTAAAACTAGCTTTAGTTATATTTTATATATCCATTCTTTACATAATGGACTGATTATTAATGAATATAGTTGCAGGATATATGCAATAAATCATCATGATATTTATGAATTTTTTATTGTACGGCCTGAGAAACATGGAACCTTTCATTTAGATAAAGCAAAACAAAATTATTTATTGCCTGGACCTTTGTATGGTAAACTAAAAAAAGGTTTTAGTTTCTTGTTTCCTGATGGATTTATACTGAATGGTTATCATTTTACTTCTTCGAATATACCAGGTTATCAAATTTGCTGCCTATTTTCATCTTTTTATCGTAGAAAAATTGTTGAAAGTATACGAGTATCTAGAGTAGTATTGTTTATATAACTTTTTAAAAAGAGTAAATAATTATAATATTAATATTAGTAACTAACTTATGACTTATGCTGTAATCGACTTAGGTGGTAACCAAGTAATTATTGAGCCAGGAAAGTTTTATGATATCAATTATATCCCTGCAAATCCTGGAGATATAATTAGTTTTAAAAGAGTTCTATTTCTCTCTCAATCTAATAAGTATCATATTGGAACTCCTTGTTTAAATAACGTTTTAGTAAAAGCTACTGTATTAAAGCATTTACAAGGAAAAAAAATACAAATATTTAAAGTTAAACCTAAAAAAAATAGTCGAATTAAAAAAGGTTATCGTAAAAAATTGACAAGAATATTAGTTGAGGATATTTTGTCCTAAAGCACATTTTTATCTTACTTATTTATTACAATTAAATATATGGCACATAAAAAAGGAAGTGGTAGTACAAAAAATGGCCGTGACTCAAATTCTAAAAGGCTTGGAGTTAAAAAATATGGTGGTGAAATTGTTAAACCTGGTCAAATCATAGTTCGTCAACGTGGAAATAAGTTTAATTTAGGTAAAAATGTTGATCAAGGCAAAGATTATACAATTTATTCTATGATAGATGGTGTAGTTCAATTTCAAATTTATAAAAATAAACAACGTTATATAAGTGTTTATCCAGTTTGAATTCTTTGTGTTTACTATTCTACAACTTATTGTTTTCTTATAATATTATTTTAGTTCAACAAAAATTCATTTACATGAATTTTCATTATTTCATGAATGGTAAAAAAAATTGTAATTTCTTATTTCAGTAGTATTGCAGCTACTTTGCAAGCTAGTAAAGTTCAAGAGATTATTCTGATTAATCAAACTTATCAACTTAACGATATATATCTTGGTGTAGTACAAAAAATATTTTCTAGTATCAATGCAGCATTTATTAATTTAGGTCAACATGGTAAAAGTGGCTTTATACATTTTAGTGATTTAAAAACTTTAAACAGAAGTCAAAAATTTTTTTGTATTAATGATTTATTGTCAATTAATCAGCTATTACTAGTGCAAGTAGTAAAAGAACCAACTCTAAATAAAGGACCTCGACTAACATCTAATATTCATTTACATGGTAAGTATATTGTACTAATGCCTCTATGTAATATGGTATTAATTTCTAATCGCATTTATGATAATAATGAACGAATACATTTGTACTCTTTAGCTATTTTAATCAAACCTGAATCAATGGGATTGATAGTTAAATTTTGTGCTCGAGGAGTTTCTGAGTCTTTGATATTAGAAGATTTAGACTTACTTGTTAGACAATGGTCTTTTATTCAAAAAAGATTTTTGTTAAATTATTTACCTTGCTTGCTTTACAAAGATGAGGATTTAGTAAAAAAAGTAATTAGAGATGTTTATGATAAAGCTATAAAAAAAATACTAGTTGACTCTGAAGATGCGCTAAAATTAGTTTATTATTATTTAAAAAAATGGTCTTATATTTCCCCTACGATTAAAACTAAAATTCAATTGTATGACAAAAACTTTTGCGTTTTAGAGAAATTTCACGTTAAGGATACTATAAGACAATTACTTAATTCTAAGGTTGATTTATTGCATGGTGGTTATCTGTTTATAGAAAGCTATGAAGCTTTAACAGTCATTGATGTTAATTCAGGCTCATTTAATAAGTTACATAGTTCTAAAGAAACTGTTTTAAGGATTAACTTTTATGCTGCAATAGAAATTTCTTATCAATTAAAAGCTCGTAATATTAATGGTGTTGTACTTATTGATTTTATTGATATGTATTCTCAAAGAGACCAGCTCAAATTGCTTGAACATTTTAACAAATTATTGATTTACGATGACTGTAGTCCTCAAGTTGTTGAATTATCTGAGCTTGGACTGCTTGAACTCACACGCAGGCGCAAAAATCGAAGTCTCCGAGAGATATTTTGTTATACTGATCAATACGATATTTACGATGATACTTGTTCAGTTATTGATGATTTACCGTATGAGTTGTTTTTTTATATTTCCAATGAATCTTGGAAAAACTATTCCTCTCTAAATCAAAGTATTCGCTCTTTATTTTTTGGTAAACAATTTTCATTATCTAAGCTTGTAACAAATAAATTCATGTCATCTGGTAATTCGTTAATTAGTAAGTACTTTTTGTCTTTAGATAAAAAAAATGAAATGAATTTTTTTTATCCTAAAGCTAATTATATTTTACCATTATTGTTCTATTCTAAATTCACAAAATTTTGAACTTTTACTCTAGGTTGCTTATATATCTTACTGTAAATAAAAAGAGCCACAATAACATTTATTATGTCATTGTGGCTCTTTTCTTAATTATTTTGCGACCTAATTTTTTATCTAAAAAAATTATCCGTTAATAGATGGTGCAACTAAAGCTAATGGTAAAGATTCTTGAGATGCTAAATCTAGAGGGAAGTTGTGAGCGTTACGTTCATGCATTACTTCCATACCTAAGTTAGCTCTATTTAAGATATCTGCCCAAGTATTGATTACACGACCTTGGCTATCAACAACTGATTGGTTAAAGTTAAATCCATTCAAGTTGAAAGCCATTGTACTTACAGACATTGATGTGAACCAAATACCTAACACTGGCCATAAGCCTAAGAAGAAATGTAAAGCACGAGAGTTATTGAAACTTGCGTATTGGAAAATTAAGCGACCGAAATAGCCATGAGCCGCAACAATATTGTAAGTTTCTTCTTCTTGACCAAACTTATATCCGTTATTTGCTGATTCGTTTTCAGTTGTCTCACGAATTAAACTTGATGTTACAAGAGATCCGTGCATAGCGCTGAATAGAGATCCACCAAATACACCAGCAACACCTAGTTGATGGAAAGGATGCATTAAGATGTTATGTTCAGCTTGGAATACAAGCATGAAATTAAATGTACCAGAGATACCAAGAGGCATACCATCAGAGAAGCTTCCTTGACCGATTGGGTAAACAAGAAAAACTGCTGCTGCTGCCGCTACAGGTGCAGTAAAAGCAACTGAGATCCAAGGACGCATACCTAAACGGTAGCTTAGTTCCCACTCACGGCCGATGTAACATAAAACACCTAGTAAGAAGTGAAGAACAACTAGTTGGTAAGGACCACCATTGTATAGCCACTCATCTAGAGAAGCAGCTTCCCATACAGGGTAAAAATGGATCCCAATAGCTGCAGAGCTTGGAATAACAGCTCCAGAGATAATGTTATTACCGTATAGTAGTGAACCAGCAACTGGTTCGCGTATACCATCAATATCTACAGGAGGTGCAGCAACGAATGCAATGATGAATACAGATGTAGCAGTTAATAGTGTTGGAATCATGACAACACCGAACCAACCGATGTAAAGGCGGTTTTCAGTGCTAGTAATCCAAGTACAGAAACGTTCCCACAGGCTTGCGCTTTCGCGTCTTTCTAAAGTAGCAGTCATATTATTATTTATTTTTTATTTAGGATTTATTAAAGATGCTTCCCAAGCTTTCTTGCCTGTTAGTCACATTATTACAAAATAGAATGTAAGATGTAAAGTTTTTTATTAAAAACATTTTATAGTTCACTAAGTTATGTCCGGGCTACAAGGTATTTTATACCTGCTTTTTAGTACACTACATTAAAGCCAAAAATATATTAAAATGTAAACGCTAAATATGTTTGAATAATATGATAAATATTTATTTATACTCGAATGTTACGGCATTCTTCAACTTAAACACACAAGATAAAATAATGTTGAAAATTATTATAGTGCAATGAATATAATAATCTATTTTTTATATAGCAATTATACCATTTACCTAAGAGTGATGTTAAAGAACTTAAAACCTTGCGACTATGCTCATTATGACTATTCATTTGTATTTAATCAGTTTAATATTTTATCATCTATTAAGCTTGGAGTGCGGACGGAGAGACTCGAACTCTCATGAGATATTCTCACTAGAACCTAAATCTAGCGTGTCTGCCAATTTCACCACGTCCGCAGTTGTTTGTTACTTATTGTTTAATGCACTCAGCAAAACGTAATCTACCATGTTTAAGAGGAAAAAACAAGTTGATTGATTTTATTTTTAGTTTGCGTTTTTTTTTAATTAGTGTTATGCTACTGCCCAGCACTTTCCTCAGTAGCTCAGTGGTAGAGCGATCGGCTGTTAACCGATTGGTCGTAGGTTCAAGTCCTTCCTGAGGAGTAAAATTTAGAACAACATTTATAATAAATGTATTTTTTTGATTAATAAAATTTTTATGACTTTCATTTTATCTTTATCCCGTTTGTTCAACCAATACTACATGGTTTTATATAGTATTCAGCAATATTTATCTTGGCGCTTATTTTTACTCAGTGTTTCACATAGTGTTTTTTTTTCTATATTCTTATTTTGTTTTGGTTTAATCACTATATTCACTCCATGTTTTATTTCTATGTTACCTTTAGCAATATCGTATATCAATACTAAGAGAAATAATCAATTAAGTGCTTCTATCTTTACTGGTGGATTAATCACAAGTTTCACGACTTTAATTGTAATAACTAAATTGATAAGTTCTTCTCTTTTAGTTTATAAGTTGCCTATATTGTCATATTTTACTTTAATACTAGTTTCGTTAGATTTGATGCAAATTATAGACTTGTCTAAAATCGCTAATCCAATTACTAAATCTTTTTCTAATAACTGTAATAATAATACTTTTTTACAAAGTTATTTAATGGGGATAGTTATTGGTTCAAGTTCTATACCTTGTAATACCTCTTTAGTCCTGTTAGTCATCTCGTTAATAAATAATATTAATAATTTACTTTTAGTAATTATATATTTACTTATTTACTTGTTTGGCTGCATATGTCCGTTATTTTTTATTTTTCGTATAAAATTTAACTATAAAAATTTCCCCATTTTATCCTTCATATGGCAAATATTTTTCCCGTTAAGTGGATCTTTTATTTTTATATTCTCTTGCTTTTCGTTATTAAAAGTTATACTTATTTAATTATTACTCTAACTATATGAACTATGTTTTACAATTTTTTTAAATCCCGTCTATGAACAAAAATTTTTTTTGGAAGTTTCTACGAAGTCTAGCAAATTTAAACTTTTCTCTCATTATTTTATCCTTAATTACCTTTTCTTGTATTTTAGGCACTATCATTGAGCAAGATAAAAGTTTACTGTATTATGAGATTAATTATCCTAATTACAATCTATTGTTAACATTTTTAGGTATTAATCATGTGTTTCGAACTTGGTGGTTTATTCTTTTACTAACTATTTTTATTATAAGTTTATTGTCATGTACATTTTTTACACAATTGCCTAGTTTAAAAAATGCTAGGCGTTGGAAGTTTATGTATAATTCAAGTTTCCTTGATGATAATAAATACTCTGATACTAGTAAATACTCTTTCTTGAGTATTAATGATGCTAGACACTCTTTCGCTAATATAATTTATGGTTTGGTTCGTCTAAACTTTTTTGTTTTTTGTAGAAATAGTTCAATTTATTCTTATAAAGGTTTATATGGTCGTATAGCCCCCATCTTCGTTCACTTTAGTATTGTAACAATTTTATTAGGATCTCTATTTAGTTTATTTTTCAGTTTTGTTACACAAGAAATGATTCCTAGCAGTGAAATATTCCATCTTAAAAATATTGTTTATTCTGGCTTTTATAGTAGTTTAATCCCAGATCCAATCTTTCGTGTAAATAACTTTGATATTAATTATAATTTGAATGGTTCAATAAAGCAATTTTTTTCTTCATTATCTATATACTCTAATAATCAAAAATTATTGCATTCTAAAATAATTTCAGTAAACGATCCTTTGCGTTTTCGACGGATGACACTATACCAAATTGATTGGCAAATAAATGCACTTAGAATTAATATAGGAAAAAACAATGTTGTGCAAAAAAAAATTGTACAAAGCAGTATTAATGGTACAAATTGTTGGTTATCCAGTTTTTCATTGGATGACCAAAATAGAATACTTTTTTTATTATTTAGCTTAGATAATACTTTTATAATATGTAATTCAACTGGTGTCGTCTTAAATAAAGTAAAACTTTATGAAAAGTTTTACATTAATAATGTTCCTTTTACAATTTGTAATGTAATGACGAGTACAGGGCTACAAATTAAAATTGATTCAGGTATAGTCTTAGTATATCTCGGTTTTTTTATTATGATGATTAGTACTTCAATAAGTTATATTTCTTATTCTCAGATATGGATTTATAGTAGTTTAAGTTATTTACGGCTATTAGGCTCCACAAATAGAGCTTCACTATTTTTTGAACAAGATGTTTCTTACTTACGCAAATTCTATTCTCATTATTTATCTTGTTTGATCAATCAAATTAATACAAAGAATGTAATTTTAGTTTAAGAGAAAGTTGCTTAGTATAAATTTTCCTTGTTGTGTCCATAAACTTTCAGGATGAAACTGAATTCCTCTAAGTTTCCTATAAATTTTATGTCTACATCCCATGATTTCACCATCTGATGTCCATGCTGTGATTTCAAGGTTTTTAGGAAAACTATTTTTATCTACAATAAGACTATGGTATCTACTTGCTTCAAATGAAGCTGTAATATTTTTAAATATATCTTCTTGATTATTAATTATCATGCTCGTTTTTCCATGCATCGGTTTAGCAAGTTTTTTTATTATTCCACCATAAATGTAACCTATTGCTTGATGTCCAAGACAAATACCTAGTATTGGTATTTTATTCGAGTAAGTACGAATAATTTCTAAGCAAATGTTTGAGTTTTCTGGTTTACCTGGACCTGGTGATAATATTATATGCGTTGGATTTATCTGATTAATATCTTGAATTAATAATTCATCATTTCTAGCGATTTTAATTGCATAGCCAAGATCTCCTATGTATTGTGCCAAGTTTTGAGTGAAGCTGTCATAATTATCTATTAGTACAATCATTTGTTTTATTTATTATTGATTATTTTTTACTATAATATAAATTATTTTAGTTTTAAAACTCCAATCCCGGGGGAACTTGCATTAGCTTTCATTGTTTTTTTCATTTTACCTGCTAAATAACATTTTCTTCCTGAAATAACCCCTAGTCTCATTGCATCTGCCATGAGTGTGGGGTAATGTGACTTAGCTACAGCTGTATTTAGTAACACTGCAGATGCACCAATTTCCATAGCTTGACTTGCTTCACTGCTAGTCCCAATTCCTGCATCTATAACTACTGGTACTTTCGCGTTTTCTATGATTATTTGTATATTATATAAATGTTTTAATCCTTGTCCAGAACCTATTGGTGAACCTAAAGGCATTATTGTTTTACAGCCAATATCTTCTAATTGCTTTGCTAAAATCGGATCAGGATATATGTAAGGTAAAACATCGAATTCTTTATTGACCAAGTATTCTGCTGCTTTTAATGTACCTATAGGGTCAGGGAGTAAATATTGAGAGTCTGATATAACTTCTAATTTTACAAAATTATTATCAACTTGTCCTATCTTTCTATTGATTTCTTTTCCTATCGAAGCTATTCTAATAGCTTCTTCTGCCGTTTCACATCCTGCTGTATTCGGTAGTAACCATAAATTGCGCCAATTTAGACCATCTATTAAATTACTCTTACCTATGCTTTTAGCATATTGCGTTCTACGTATTGATACTGTTATTAGTGAAGCTTCGCTAGCTTTTATACTTTCTGCTGCTTGTTGTATATTCTCATATTTTCCTGTTCCTAGCATCAGTCTTGATCTGAATTTTTTATTTCCAATGATTAAACTATCTTCTATATGTCGTTTGTTCATTTAATATTATACTATTGTTTTAAGCTTATTATTATTTGTTACTTTTATTTTCTTTTATGTTGAATTATAATAGCGATATTTACAGGTTATGTTTTATTAACTTTTCATATATATATGTATGAATATTTTCAATACTTATTTAGTGATTTTATGGTACTTTTGGTATGTTTAATTATTTACTCTATTTTATCATTAGCATAATTTTTATTGTGTTATTTATTCTATCTTGTTATCAATTGTACTTATTCCTTCTAAAGAATTATACAGAAAATACTAATTCTGTTACTTTCTTAGATAGATTAGTCTCAATCTTTCCATATGGTCTACCTCTTTTAGAAGGTTTACAAAACTTTGGGCAACAAATCTTACCTGACTATCCATTTAGTTTAATGAGTATATATAAAAAAACTTTGATGCCATTAGTAATTTTTTATGTCACTCATCCAGCTCTAGCTTTCATTACATTCTTTGTTCTCTATTATTTATTTGTAAGATCAAAAAGCCCAATACCCAATCGTCCTTTCGTTCGCTTCAATGTTTTACAAGCAATTTTATTATTTTTAATTAATTCTTTGTTAGGTTCTGCTTTTAGAGCTCTTCCAATAGAGTTTAGAGTTAGTTTATATGGTTTAACATTATGTAATACGTTATTTTGGTTTGTAATATCTACGATAACATATGCCACTGCAAAATCTATACAAGGGAATTATGCCAAAATACCTGTTATTTCTCAGGCTGTTAGAATGCAAATTGATAGCCCATAGCTTTTTTATTATTTTGTTTATAAATGAGAAGGATAATATGATGATTATTTTAAATACTTACGAAACTATTTATATTTTAAAACCAGATGTTACAGATGATATTAATCTTTCGTTAGTTAAGTATTATAAAGCATTGCTTAAAGAAAGAGGAGCCATAAATATTCTAGTACAACATAGAGGTAGGCGTCATTTAAGTTACAATATTTCCCATTATTATGATGGCATATATGTTCAAATGAATTATCAAGCTAATGGAAATTTAGTTAAATTTTTAGAAAAATCTATGCGTTTTAATGATAATATAGTTAGATACTTAACTGTTAAACAAAGAAAAAACATACCAGGTAAACTTATATCGAATTGATTGCTCATTAAGTAATATTTGTATTAATTTTGCTTAATATAGTAATATGTTTTTTCTTGTTTATAGTTTATATTATCGATAGAATTTTTATTCAAATAAGTTTTTACTACTTTCGGAGGTTTTAATATGATTAGCGATAGTCAAATTTTTATTGCTTTATTATTTGCTCTAGTATCAGCGATTTTAGCAATAAGATTAGGTACGGATTTATATCAGTAAATATAGTTTTCTTGATAAATAATACATTTTATAGATGCAGCTGATGATTTTTATTTCTCAGTCATGCATCTTGTGAACAAATTAGATCATTCTTAGTTAATATAATTTTTGTAATATAAAAATTAAAATTAAGTTCATTAATAAAGTAATGTCTAAAATTAATTTAAATTAAAATATATTGTGAATAAAATAAAAAAACAAACTCGTCCTGTTTTCCCTTTTACTGCTATTATTGGTCAAGAAGAAATGAAACTATCTTTAGTTCTAAATGTTATTGACCCAAAAATTGGTGGTGTTATGATAATGGGAGATCGTGGAACTGGAAAGTCAACGACGATTCGTGCTATCGCAGACCTTTTACCTAAAATCGAAGTTATTAGTGATGATATTTTTAATTCTCATCCTTATGATTATGATTTAATGTCAGATTTTGTGAAGCAGCAAATTGAAAATAAAATAAACTTAGATAAAACTTTAATTAAAGTTCCAATGGTAGATCTTCCTCTAGGAGCGACAGAAGATCGTCTATGCGGCACGATAGACATTGAAAAAGCGCTGAATGAAGGAGTAAAAAGCTTTGAACCTGGATTACTAGCTAGGGCTAATAGAGGAATTCTATATGTTGATGAAGTGAATTTATTAGATGATCATTTAGTTGATATTTTATTAGATTCTGCTGCTTCTGGTTGGAATACTGTTGAGCGTGAAGGTATATCTATCAGGCACCCTGCTAGGTTCGTTTTAGTAGGCTCTGGCAATCCAGAGGAAGGTGAATTACGTCCGCAGTTACTTGATCGTTTTGGCATGCACGCTGAGATTAGAACTGTCAGAGATCCTTCTTTACGTGTACAAATTGTCGAGCAAAGAACACAGTTTGATCTTGACCCATATTCTTGTATAGAAAATTTTCGTGATCAACAAAATGAGCTCAAAGAATCTATTGTACGAGCTCAAAATAGATTAAATAATGTAGTAATTGATTATGATTTAAAAGTTAAAATTTCTCAAATTTGTGGTATTTTAAATGTTGATGGTCTGCGCGGAGATATTGTAACAAACAGAGCAGCAAAGGCTTTTGCCGCTTATCAAAATAAAGACGAAGTTGAGATTGATGATGTGAAAAAGATCATTAAATTATGCTTGCGTCATAGATTGCGCAAAGATCCGCTGGATACGATAGATTCGGGTTCTAAAGTAAATGAAGTAGTGGATGAAATTTTAATTTAGTTATTTAAATGATTATAGATAGGCTTAGTAGGATTCGAACCTACATTAGAGACTTAGAAGGTCACTGTCCTAATCCCTTAGACGATAAGCCTTTGTTTTGTTTATCATTGTGGTAAAGCTTGAGTATTGATAAATATTTTGCGTTGACTGGGCGGTACTGGATTTGAACCAGTGACCACCTGCTTGTAAGGCAGGCGCTCTACCACTGAGCTAACCGCTCCACCAAGAGAAATGTAATAAATTTCGAAAAAAAAATCAAATATTAATATCTTTGCCTCAATAAAATTTTGACGTTTACGATTTAATAACTATGAAAAACTTTTTTCGCAGACTGATGTTATTTGCTAAATTATTCGTCTCATTATGTAACTATAGCAATTATATTGACCTTGATTATGATAATGTTCTCAATCAACTTATTTTAATAGGACCAAATTCTATATCGATTACTGTAATAACATCTTTTTTTATTAGTTTAGTTTTAGCTTTACAAATTATAAAAGAATTTTTGTACTTAAATGTAGGCAGTTTAGTAGGTTCCGTTTTAGCTATCTCTTTTATTAGAGAGTTATCACCCGTCTTAACTTCTATTATCGTAATTGGTAAAATTGGATCTCTTTTTACTTCTGAAATTGCTACTATGAGAATTACAGAACAAATAGATGCTTTGCTTGTATTAGGTATCAATCCTGTTAATTACTTAGTTTTACCTCGTTTGATTGCAATAATTATAATGTTACCTTTGCTTAATTTGTTTTCTCTATTTACTGGCTTTATGAGTAGTGCTTTTTTTTGTTTTACTATGTATTCAATTAATCCTTTTTTTTTTTTAAAATCTTTATTGTATAGTTTATTCTATATTGATTTATTAAAGTCAACGTTAAAAATATTAATCTTTGGATTTTTTATTGCTTTAGTCAGTTGCGTTTGGGGAATGACTGCAGAAGGTGGTTCAAAAGGGGTTGGCTTATCAACAACATCTTCTGTTGTTACTTCTTTAGTTTTAGTTTTTATTTTTAATTTCATTTTATCTTACTTTATGTTTAATGATTCATTGAGTTCGTTTGAAATTTTATAAAAGTTTATTTTTTATGTTTGAGAAGAATATTTACTATGTAATAAAATAAATACTATATATATTACAATATTATCATATATATTACTTAAGCATATGTTCTCAATATTTAATTGTATGTTTTTTTAGCTAGGAGGTATTTTTTATGTCAGGAGGATCAACTGGCGAACGTCCTTTTTCTGATATCATCACAAGTATTCGTTATTGGGTTATACATAGTATAACAATTCCCGCTTTATTTGTTGCAGGTTGGCTATTTGTTAGTACTGGTTTAGCTTACGATGTTTTTGGTACTCCTCGACCTAATGAATATTTCACTCAAGATCGTCAGCAAGTTCCACTAGTAAACGATCGTTTTAGTGCTAAACAAGAGCTGGAAGATTTAACAAAAGGTATTTAATTTAGGAGAAATTTGTGACTAAAAAAAGTTCTAATCAACCGATATCATATCCAATTTTCACTTTTAGATGGCTAGCCATACACGGTATAGCTATTCCTACAGTATTTTTTTTAGGTGCTATAACATCAATGCAATTTATTCAAAGATAGGAGGTATTTGTTACTATGAGTGGTCCTAATCCCAACAAGGAACCTGTTGAATTAAATCGTACATCTTTATTTTGGGGTCTGTTGTTAATTTTTGTACTAGCAGTTCTATTTTCTAGTTATTTTTTTAACTAGTATGTCTATATAGTTAGCTTGGTGAAATTTATTTCGAGTTCAATTTATTTCTATACTTTAATTATTGGAGAATCAAGTTATATGTCAAATACTGGTAGAGTCCCTTTGTGGTTAGTTGCTACTATTGGTGGTATACTCGCTATTACTGTATTAGGAGTTTTTATTTATGGTTCCTATTCTGGTATAGGATCGTCCCTTTAAAGTTTTTTGATAATTAATAGGGATATATTGTGTTATTTTTATAAATAAACCATATATATACTTAAGTATAAAATGGTTTATCTTGTTTTTACGATACTGATTCTTGTTCAATGTAAATAAACAATAAAGACATAGCTATTCCAGGGAACAATATTCCTGTTAGAGGCACTAGAATAGAAGGTAAATATGATGTTGTCATTTGTTTTTATATATGTAATTGATTACTAAACATTTATATATAATTTGTATTATATTAAATGTTGACTATGTAAAATTACAATCTTAACATTTTGTTGAGTGTTTTAACAATTTTTGTTTTATTTTTATATATCCTAAATTAACTAGGCTAACAAGTTTTATGGTTGATACTAAAAATAGAGATGTCCCAGCAAGTTTTGAAGCAATGTTAAAATTCTCTGAAGCTTATGCCCAAAGAACTGGCACATTTTTCTGTATAGATACTGATGTTACTGCTGTGGTGATTGAAGGTCTTGCTAAACATAAAGATAAATATGGAGCTCCATTATGTCCTTGTCGTCATTACGACGATAAAGTTAGTGAGGTTGCAAATGCATATTGGAATTGTCCTTGTGTACCTATGAGAGAGAGACGAGAGTGTCATTGTATGCTTTTCTTATCTAAAAATAATGAATTTGCTGGAGACAGTCAATTAGTAAATGTCGATTTTTTATTGAATTCACTTAATTAAATCAAAGTATTATAAATAAGTTAAATATGTGTATTTAATAATATATTTAATCTTATTTTCTGCTATCATTTATATAATAAAATTATGTAATAAAAAATTTTTATTCTTATTTTCTATAATTTACTGTTTTTTAAAGATAGTAAGATAATTACCGCTGGTCCTACAAGAACTATGATACCTAGTGATACTAATTGTCCAATAACTAGCCAATTAATCATGAAATAATTCCTCATTTATTTTTATTTTTTCAATACTTTACTTATTTATTATAATCTTTATTCATAGTTTTACTTTTTATTTCTTATAAATTTTAATATAGTTATCTTATTTTCAAATATAGCCAATTTTTTTTTATAAAAAAAATAAAATTCTTATCGTGACTAATTTCCGATTTTTTTTTACTCTGCTCTATTATTTTTATTATTTTTTCATTTTCTAGGTAAAATTGAAAATTATGAAAACAAAATAATTGAATTATTTTAATTTGTAAAATAAAGTTTTGGTTATTAAATTTATTGTAGTTGATAGCTGCACGAACATTATGTTTGCTTTTTAAATATAGTTTCATAACATTTTGTTTTATATATTCATTTTGATAATGATAATTAATTAGCAAAGATTTAATGTTATCTTCAATATTTCTATGTAAGTATTGTTTTATATATGGCATTAGTTCTTCACGAATTCTATTTCTTTGAATATTATAATTGTAGTTAGTACTATCTGACCAAATCGGCAAGAAAAATTTTTTGCAAAACCAGTATATGATTGGTCTATCTAAAACTAATAAAGGTCTTAAAATAAATGTTTGTTCAACTATTTGACTTTTCATTGATAAGTTCGTTAAGCTTTCTATTCCACTACCTTTAATAATGTTTTGTATAAATGTTTCTATTTTATCTGTTCGATTATGTCCTGTTATTACTAGTTTAAACTGGTATCTTAAAGCATGTTCTACAATAATATTATATCTCAATCTTCTGCATTCATTTTCTGATAATGTTAACTGATTGATTTGATAAACAGTAATACTATTTTTGATAGCTTTCGTGCAATTAATTATATGTTTTATTTGCTCCAAGCTATTATTTTTCCATTGATGATCAACGTAAATATAGCATATCTTGACTTTATGTTTTTGCTTGATATTTTCTAAAATATTGATTAAATAAATTGAATCTTGACCACCTGAAACAGCTAATAATATTTTATAAACAGAGTAAGTTTGAGTAAAATGACTAATTAAGTGTTCAATGTTTTCTATTTCATATTTGTGCATCGAGTATTTTTTTTGTTATAATGGGCCAGTTATGTTATTTATCTATGTAGAGGGGTTGCTAACTCAATGGTAGAGTACTCGGCTTTTAACCGATTAGTTCCGGGTTCGAGTCCCGGGCAACCCACTTATTATTTAACCTATCATTTTAATTGACTTATGAATATAATCTCTGCAATTTTGCAAAAAAAACGCGATAATTCTACCTGTGCACTAATTCCTTTTTTAACAGCTGGTTACCCTAGTTTAGATTTAACTGTTGAAGCACTCCTTGTGCTCAATCGGAGAGGAGCTGATGTAATTGAGTTAGGTATACCTTACTCAGATTCTTTAGCTGATGGTCCACTAATTCAAAATGCATCAAAAGTAGCCCTAAAACAAGGTGTTTATATTGATCAAGTTTTGTCTATACTGAAAACAATACAAACTAAAATAGATGTACCTATCGTTATATTTACGTACTATAATCCTATACTAGTTCGTGGTTTACGTCGTTTTATACAAGAAATTTCCAATTGTGGCGCTAAAGGGTTAGTTATTCCTGATTTACCAATAGAAGAAACTGATTATATCTCAGTTTTATGTAAAAATTATCAATTAGAATTGATTTTATTCATTTCTCCAACTAGCTCGGTTAGTAGAATTTCTCATATCTTATCTAAAGCTCCAGGATGTGTTTACTTGGTTAGCAGTACAGGTGTAACTGGTATTAGAGATTCTATAAGTTATAAAATTAGTTTTATATCAAACTATGTTAGCTCTAACACTGATAAGAACATTATGCTTGGTTTTGGTATTTCTTCCCCTTCTCAAGTGTCTAATGTTTTAAGATCGCAATTCGAGGTTGATGGAATTGTTGTCGGGAGTGCTTTTACTCGACTTATTTCTCAAAGTTGTGATAGTGAGTATTTAAATTTAGGTGAAGATCTAGGTGACTTCTGTGAACAAATGAAGCAAGCAATGTTCAAATAGTCACTAGATTTGTATGATAATTACCCCCAGGGGAATTCGAATCCCCGTTACCTCCGTGAAAGGGAGATGTCCTAGGCCTCTAGACGATGGGGGCTGATTTCAGGATGCAACCAGAATAATCAATTTCATAATTTATGTCAATATGTTTGCTACAAGTTAAGTTTATTTTATATATCTATAATTAATCTTGATCTCATTATTAAATATATAACAGTTTGTCTTATGTATGTAATCATATTTATAAATAGGTGAAATGCTTCATTCTTGTATTCTATCAAAGGATCTTGTTGTCCGTAACTTCTCCAGCCAATATATTCTTTTAAAAGATTCATCTTTTCAATGTGTTCCTGCCAAGCTTGATCTATTTGTTGCAGTAGGTAGTACTTTTCAAGTTGTCTGATTAATCCAGGTCTTAATTGTTCAAGATAAATTTCTTTTAAATCGTAACTTATTCTTAATTGTTCATGTAAGTAATATTTCATTTCATTGATTTGCATACCTGAAAAATTTTTAATATCGCTTTTAATATTCAGTAGTTTCGTAATTTTTTTTAAAATTCTATCTTCTCTATGAGTTTTTGCGTATATTTTTAACATTTCTTCTATTGTATACTCTGCATATTCTAAAATGCAGTCTTTGGTAAAATTAGATTTTAAAATTTTTTTCCTCTCATTATATATTGCTTTTCTTTGATTGTTAATTACTTCATCATATTCATACAACTGCTTCCTTATGTCGTAAAAATATGCTTCTACTTTTTGTTGTGCAGAATTTAAACTTTTTGTTAACATAAGTGATTCGATAGGTGTTGTATCATTTATATTAAGTCTTTTTATTAAATTTTCTATATTATTTCCACCAAAAATTCTAAACAAGTTATCTTGCAGGCTCAAAAAAAAACGCGACCTACCCTTATCCCCTTGCCTCCCAGATCTACCCCTAAGTTGATTATCAATTCTTCTTGACTCATGTCTTTCTGTTCCAATAACATATAGTCCACCTAATTCTAAAATTTCCTTTCTTTCTTTCTGAAATAATTTTTCATAATTTTTTAAAAGTTTTGAATTAATTTTTTTTAAGTTCAAGTTTTTTTCATTCTCACTAAAATTTAATTTATTCACGTACCGTAAAAATCTTATTTCATCAGTATTTAATATTTTTTCTAAATTATCTTCATCTATTAATTTTACAGAGTTATTATAAGCGTAATTTTGCACTATTAAACTTACAACTTTTTCAGGGTTACCTCCTAAAATTATATCCGTTCCTCTACCAGCCATATTTGTTGATATTGTTATTGAATTCTTTTTCCCTGCTTGTAGTATTATTTCCGCTTCTTTTGATACATTTTCTGGTTTTGCATTTAACAAATTATGTGGGACATTAATCTCCGTCAGCATTTTTGATAGTAATTCGGATTTACTAATACTTGTAGTACCTATCAAAGTAGGCCTCCCTATTGTATACATATCTAAGCATTCTTTTGCTATGGCTTTCCATTTATTTTGTTCGTCTTTATATACTAGGTCAGATAAATCTCTTCGAATACATTTTTTATTTGTTGGTATATTAATAACATTCATATTATATATATTCATAAATTCATTTTCTTCAGTCTTAGCAGTTCCTGTCATTCCAGCTATTCTGTTATATAGTAAAAATAAATTTTGGTAGGTAATTGATGCTAGGGTTTTATTTTCTGCTTCAATTTTTAAACTCTCTTTTGCTTCAATTGATTGATGTAGCCCATCGCTCCATCTACGACCTTCCATGATTCTGCCTGTAAACTCATCTACTATAATAACTTTATCATTCTTTATAATATAATCTTTATTCTGCAAAAAAAGTTCTTTTGCTTTTAGTCCATTAATTATATACCTAATCCAAGGACTATTTGTGTCATATAAATTATTTATACTTAAAATTTTTTCACAGAATGTAATTCCTGTTTCTGTTAAAATAATACTTTTATATTTTTCATCTATCTTGTAGTGAATTGTATTTTTTAATAATAATGAAAGATCTTTTGCTTCCGCATAAAGCTGACCTTTAACTTCGGTTATTCCTGAAATTACTAGTGGAGTACGAGCTTCATCTATTAAAATAGAATCTACTTCATCTATGATTGCATAGTAAAATTTTCTTTGTATTATATCATCTTTGTGAACTGCCATATTATCCTTTAAATAATCAAATCCAAGCTCACTGTTAGTTATGTATGTAATATCACTACTATATTCTTTTTTTCTTTTTGATGAACTTGTATTCTGAGTAATTAATCCTACTTTTATATTAACGTAAGAAAAAACCGTCTGAGCTAAATTGGCATCTCTTTTGGCTAAGTAGTCATTAACTGTTACTACATGTACTCCTTCTTCTTTTAAACAATGTAAATAAGCAGGTAATAATGCAGCCAATGTTTTTCCTTCTCCTGTTTTCATTTCAGCTATATTAGCGTTGTTTAATATTATTCCACCTAAAATTTGCACATCAAATAAAGTCATGCCGAGTGCCCTAAAAATTGCTTCTTTTACGGTTGCGAAAGCTTCAACTAAAATTGTATCTGTTTCAAAATTAGCCTGTTTAAGTTTAATTTTCAATATTTGAGTTTGTTCTGTTAATTCACTATTTGAACAGTTTTTTAAGCTTCCATATTTCTCGTTAATACGCTTTAATGTTCCTTTGTGTTTATTGATAGAGTTATAAGAAAATATATTAATCATATATTTTTACCTTCATTTATTGATTGTAAATTTAAAAACAGTAATTTCTGGAGAAAAAAAATTCTTGTATTAAAATACATAAATTTTTTTCGTAATATAGTCTATAGCTTTTTCCCCAAATGTTTCTTGTTGAGTTTGTCGTTTTTTCTAATTTTTTGCAATAGGAATAGGATAGTAATCCTATTTTTTTGTTAGTATCTACTTCATTTTGAATAAAATGCTGTCCAAGTGGAGATGCTTCCAGAATTGTTGTAGTAGATGACCTTTTATCTTTGATCATTAATAATGATCGAGCAAATGTCATTTTTGAATAAGTAGCAGTTTCTAACCTCGCATATCTAATGTGTTTATAAATATTTATATGCTTTGTTTCTTTCTGTTGTAGTATTCTTATTACTACTTTACCACTACCGATATATTGTATGAGCCGGGTATGTGATCCTTCATTAATTACAATAAACTTAAGTTGAAATTTAAATGATTGAGCTAACCGATTGTTTATTATTGTATTACTTTTTAATGCTACTATACATACAGGGTTTATCTGATTCATTTGAGACTTCATTTTTTGTTTCTTCTAGTCATGATCAATTTTTTTATTCAGTGTTGTTAAATTTTTTATTAGTGATTTTCCGTTCATTTCTTTTGGAATATTAATATCTAGTAGTTCTAATATTGTTGGCGCTATGTCAGCTAAATTACCTTCTGATTTAAGTGTATATTTTTTATCATCACTGTTTTCTACTATGATAAAAGGTACTAGGTTAGTACTGTGTGATTTACAAGGTCGATTCCTGTCATCTATCATGTAATCTGCATTCCCATGATCTGCTGTGATAATCAGTGTACCTTGTACATTAGTTACTTTATTAAATAATGTTTTCATGCAATCATCTACGACCTCTACAGCATTTATTGTTGCTTCTAAATTACCTGTATGACCTACCATATCTGGATTCGCATAATTAACGATTATTAAGTCATATATGTTTTTATCTATAGCATTCATAATGCTTTCAGTAATTTCATAAGCAGACATCGCTGGTTTTAAGTCATAGGTGTCTATTCTAGGGCTAGGTATGAGTTCCCTATCTTCACCTGGAAACGGTTCTTCTATTCCCCCATTAAAGAAATATGTTACATGTGCATATTTTTCAGTTTCTGCTAACCTTAATTGCCTAATATTATGATTTGATATTACTTGACCCAAAAAATTTTTTTGGTTTATATGAGGAAAAACTATTGGAAAGTTTAAGGTTGAATCATATTCAGTAAATGTTGTAAAAAGTAAATTATTTATTTTTCTTGTTACAAAACCTTTAAAATTTGGTTTAGCTAAAGATTGTATCAGTTGTCTAATTCTATCGGGTCTAAAGTTGAAAAACAGAACACCATCATTGTTAGATATCTTTCCTTCTCTTACCCTTGTTGGAGGAATAAACTCATCAGATATACCAATTTCATAAAAATTATTTATGATTTCTTCGAAATTATCTGATTGTACAATTTCTTTATTTTCTGTTAGTACTTTGTATGCTTTTTCTGTTCTTGACCACCTACAATCTCTATCCATACTATAATATCTACCACTTATAGTGCAGATGTTTATATTATTATTTCTTTTTATTTCTCCATCAATTATATTTAAAAACTTTGCTGCTATTTGTGGACTCGTATCTCTACCATCTGTTATTAAATGTAAGCAAGTTTCACTTTCGTATTTACTTATTATTTTTATTAATGCTTTTAAGTGGTCAACATGAGAATGAACACCTCCGTCTGAGCATAATCCTACTATATGTAGTTTAGAACTTTTTTTAGTAATCTTCTTACATAGCTGATGAATTGTTTCGCTATTAAAGAAATCTCCATCATCTATTGATTTTTTTATGCGTACTAAATCTTGATTAATAACGCGTCCAGAACCAATCGTTGTATGTCCTACTTCTGAGTTACCCATTTGATTTTTAGGTAACCCAACGTTTTCTCCAGATGCATTTAATAAAGAGTGGGGGTATTTTCTCCAAATTTCATCTATGTTGGAAGTATTTGCTAATTTAATTGCATTTCCTTTAATGTTTTCAGAGTAGCCCCATCCATCCAATATTGTTAATATAATGGGGTGAATATTTTCATTATACATATCAAGTAAGTTATGTAATATTTAAATAATTAAAAATTTTACGTGAATAAATAAATATTTTTATACTGTATTCGCTATTTCTTGATTCTTGTGACTAGAAATAATATAGTCCATAAACCCATTATTTCTAGTTTTTTCAACACTTGTAATTTTTTATAATCTTATTTTAGCTAAGAACATTGATAGCATAATCTAAGTAAGTATTAGCTTCAGTAGCTGCTTGGCCTGAAAGCCCATGAGTATTTTTTATATATGCAATAGCTTCTATGTACCAGCTAGGTGATAATTCGAAACTTCTGTTGATTTCTTCTAAACCTGCCACCAAGTATTCATCCATAGGTCCAGTTGCACCAACTACCAAACAATACGTTGTCATTCTTAAGTAATATCCAATATCTCTTGCGCATTTAGCTTTACCAACAGCGCTAGATGCGTAAGTTGGACCTGGCATTTGTGTTACATATGGAAATTTTGTATATACAGCTTGGGCTGCACCAGTGATAAGTCTTTGTGCATTTGCCGTTAGCATTTTTGCTGCTTCTAAGCTATCAGATGCTCTTTGATAACGTCCGTTAATTGATTGTAGTTCCGCATTGCTTAAAAATCGACCTTGGCTATCTGCTGATGCTATAGCTTCAGTAATAGGTGTTTTCATTGTTTATTTCTCCTTAGTTTTTTACTTTATTTTTATATATTAAGGTTTAATTAAACTACAGCTGCAGCAGCTCTATCAAAGTATATGCTAAGTTCAGAAATGATAGAGCTACAATCGCCTGCTGTAATTCCGCTAGATTCATTTACTAAACTGATAGATGCTTCTTTCATTTTTTGTACTGCTATTGCAACTGAAGAACCTGGCGTTCCTAACGCTTGATAAGTTTCTCGCAATCCATTTAAGCATCGGTCATCTAATACACTAGAATCTCCTGCAATCATTGCATAACTAACATATCTAAGAACAATTTCCATGTCTCTTAAACATGCAGCCATGCGTCTACTTGTGTATGCATTACCTCCTGGTTGAATGAGTTGAGGTTGCTCAGCAAATAATGCCCGCGCAGAGTTTGTTACTATTGCAGATGCATTAGAATTAATTTTGTTTACAGTATCGAGTCTTTTATTTCCTTCTTTTACTATTGTTTCTAAAGCATCAATTTGTTTGCTACTTAAAAATTCACCACGTGCATCAGCTTGTGCTACTACTTTTGCAAAAGCATCTAACATATGTTCATCTCCTATTCTTATAACTTTCAAAAAATAATTTTTTATATTCTAATTGTATAAGTAATACTATATTACAAGTATATATTTTATATTAAAAAATATTAAATAATTACTTTTCTGTAGCTTAATCGTCTAAAATTTCCGGCTGTGTAATCTCATCAATCATTTCCACAATAGCTTTAATTATTGGCTTGTTAATTGGATCATCAATTATATCTATGTCCTCGTATTTTTTCCTTTTTGCTCGATTTGCGACTTGTATAGTTGTTTTATATCTGTTGTTTGCTAATTCTAATAGTTCTTCTGTTTTGTAGGTGATATATTGTAAATTAATTCTATTATATTCTTCACATTTATTCATCTTAATATTTTATTAAATAATTTCAAATTGTATACTTCATTTAAATTTATGCAATACTATAAAAATAATAATTTAAATTTTTATCAATCAATAATATTAGAAATATTTTTACTTGTATTCCAATACTCTATCAATATTTTTTTATTTTTTAATTACATTTATTAAATTTGTAATTTATACTATTTAATTATAATTTATACTAAAAATATGCAAATATCAAAAAACTTTACCTCTAAGTTAAGTAATTTTTTAGGTTTTCCTTCTGTCATCAATGAAAGAGATGCATGTGGAGTAGGTTTTGTTGCACAAATTAATTCATCACCTTCAAGAAATATTGTTACTAGCGCATTAAAAGCATTAAATTGTATGGAGCATAGAGGTGGTTGTAGTTCTGATGGTGAATCTGGGGATGGGGCTGGTATTACAACGGAGGTACCATGGAACTTATTTTTATCTCAACCTAATAACTATAATGAAAACAATAAATACAAAAAATCGCATGCTATTGCGATGATATTTGTTACTCCTGAACATTTTGATTATATTAAAAGTGTATTCGAATGGATTTTAGGGCAATATGATTTTATTGTTGTAAAGTGGCGCTTAGTTCCCGTGAACTCTAGTATCTTGGGTATTAATGCTGCTACAAATGAACCTTGTGTTGTCCAGTGTATAGTTCAGAACCAAAATCAAAGTAATAATAATCTTGAAAAAATTCTTTACATAATCAGAAAAAAAATAGAAAAAGTTATTAGCAATACGAATCCACGCATCTATAAAAACTTTTATATTTGTTCTTTTTCTTCTCAGTTCATCACTTATAAGGGCATGGTGCGTTCTGAAGCTTTATCTTATTATTATTTAGATTTGCAAAATAATAATTACTGCAGTAAATTCGCAGTGTATCATAGAAGATTTAGTACAAATACTATGCCTAAGTGGTCATTAGCTCAACCTATGAGATTTATTGCTCATAATGGCGAAATCAATACTCTCTTAGGTAATTTAAATTGGACTAAATCTAGAGAACCACTTTTTAAAGATGGTCTGTGGTCCTCTTATTCAGAAGATTTGAGTCCAATAACCAATTTATTTAATAGTGATTCAGCGAATTTAGATGCTGTTGTTGAGTTGTTAATTCAATCAGGTAAAGAGCCAGAAGAAGCATTAATGATTTTAATTCCAGAAGCTTACCGTAACCAGCCTTCTCTAAGTTCTTTTTCTGAAATAGCCAATTTTTATGAATATTATAGTCACTTACAAGAACCATGGGATGGTCCTGCACTTGTTGTCTTTAGTGATGGTAAAAAAGTTGGTGCTACTTTAGATAGAAATGGATTAAGGCCTGCTAGATATTTTATTACTGATGATGGTTTAATATCGTTATCATCAGAAACTGGGATTTTTAATACTAACTCTTTGAACGTAATACAAAAAGGTCGTTTAGGACCTGGACAAATGCTTTCTGTTGATTTAGTTAATAACTTAATTTTAGAAAATTCTGTTATTAAAAGAAAAATAGCAAAAAAATTTCCCTATAAATTATGGCTCAGTACCCAAAGTGTTCAAATTAATTATCAGAGTTATGAATCAAATACTCATGCAGACTTAACTTATGTCGCACGTTTACATACAGCTTTTGGTTATTCTAATGAAGATGTTGAACTCGTTATTGAGCATATGGCTAGTTCTTCGAAAGAACCAACTTTTTGTATGGGAGATGACATACCTTTAGCAGTTTTATCTAGTAAGCCGCATCTAATTTATGACTATTTTAAGCAACGTTTCGCACAAGTTACTAATCCAGCAATTGATCCATTAAGAGAAAGTTTGGTGATGTCTTTAGTTACACATCTTGGTCCTAAAAGTAATTATTTAGAACCTAATGAACAAATGGCAAAGTCTATTTGTTTAAATTCACCCATAATCAATGAAAAAGAGTTGTCACTAATTTCTGAGAGTATTTTTAATGTTGTTTATATCAATACTTTTTATAAAGCTAACTCTTCTACCCAAAGCTTTGATAAGCAAATTCAAACAATTTGTAATCAATGCCTTTTAAATATAAGTCAAGGTAAACAAATTATTGTTTTAACTGATCGTTTAAATTTATTAAATGAAGAATATATTTTTATACCTCCTTTGTTAATTATCGGTGCAGTGCATCATTATTTGATTAAAAAAGGTTCAAGGCATAAAGTTTCATTGATTGTTGATACTGGTCAGTGTTGGAATACTCATCACATTGCTTGTTTAGTAGGTTACGGAGCTAGTGCTGTTTGCCCTTATTTAGCTTTTCTGACTGTACGTCAGTGGTGGCAAAATCCTAGAACACAAAAGTTCATGGCTAACGGTAAGCTCCCAAAAATTACTATTGAGGAATCACAAAATAATTACCGCAATGCAATTGAAAAAGGTTTGTTGAAAATATTATCTAAGATGGGTATTTGCTTAATATCTAGTTATCACGGCGCACAAATTTTTGAAATTTTAGGCTTAGGGAATGATTTAGTTGATTCTTCTTTTCTTAATACTACTTCAAGATTAGGTGGTATAAGCTGTAAAGAATTTTTTCAACATACTCTATCAAGATATCGTACGGCTTTTGTTTCCGAATTGCCTAAAAAATTGCCGAACCTAGGTTATGTTCAATATAGACCCGGAGCAGAGTATCATGTTAATAACCCAGAGATGTCTAAGACTTTACATAAAGCAGTTCGTAATACAGATATTGATTTGTATAATAAATATAAGCTTCTAATGCACAATAGAGAACCTTCTAATTTAAGAGATATGTTTTCGATTTTAAGTCAACGAAATCCTATTAATATTAACGATGTTGAGTCAGTTGATCTGATTTTAAATCGTTTTTGTACAGGTGGTATGTCTTTAGGTGCTTTATCTCGCGAAACTCATGAAACTTTAGCTATAGCAATGAATCGAATTGGTGGTAAATCTAATTCCGGTGAAGGCGGTGAAGATCCGATGCGATTTAGAGTAATCAATGATATAGATACTTCCGGGGTTTCTAGTAATTTTTCTCATCTCAAAGGATTAAAGACTAACGATATTGCAAGTTCTGCAATTAAACAAATAGCATCTGGTCGTTTTGGTGTAACTCCTGAATATTTAGTTAATGCTAAACAACTAGAAATTAAAATTGCGCAGGGTGCAAAACCTGGAGAAGGTGGTCAATTACCTGGTAAAAAAGTTAGTCCTTACATAGCTACATTAAGAAATTGCAAGCCTGGTGTTACATTAATATCTCCACCACCCCATCACGATATTTATTCAATTGAAGATTTAGCTCAACTCATATTCGATTTACATCAAATTAATCCTAGTGCTAAGGTTTCTGTTAAATTAGTTGCTTCTGTTGGTATCGGAACTATTGCTGCTGGTGTTGCTAAAGGTAATGCTGATATAATACAAGTTTCCGGTCACGATGGTGGTACTGGCGCGTCTCCCTTAAGTTCCATTAAACATGCAGGTGTTCCTTGGGAGTTAGGTTTAACTGAAGTCCACCAAACATTAGTAGAAAATAATTTAAGAAATAAAGTTATTTTAAGAGTAGATGGTGGTTTAAGAACAGGTAAAGATATTATTCTTGCAGCTATAATGGGTGCAGAAGAATTTGGTTTTGGTACTATTGCGATGATTGCAACTGGCTGTGTAATGGCAAGAATCTGTCATACTAATAATTGTCCTGTCGGTGTTGCAACCCAGAGACAAGATTTAAGAAATCGTTATCCTGGTATACCTGCCGACTTAGTTAATTTTTTTACTTATGTTGCAGAAGAAGTTAGAGAGATATTAAGTGATTTAGGTTATAAAAGTTTATATGAAGTGATTGGTTTAACTGGCCTATTATCTACTAAATCAAAAAAATTAACAAAAACTAATAATTTAAATTTAGATGTGTTATCTAATTACCTTAGCTCAAATGGTAAATTAAATTTTCATCATGTTCTACATGATAATGGAGAAGTACTAGATAATCATATTTTGAATGATAAATATCTTTTAAATGCTATTAATTCCGAATTAAGTGTTATAAAAAATGTTTCAATAGCTAATACTGATCGATCAGTTGGTGCAAGAATTTCTGGCTTAATAGCGAAACAATACGGTGCAAAAAAATTTAATGGTAATTTGCAAATCAATTTTTTTGGAATAGCTGGACAAAGTTTTGGCTCATTTATTTGCCATGGTATGTATTTAAGTTTAGTAGGTGAAGCAAATGATTATGTTGGTAAAGGAATGAATGGCGGAGAAATTATTATTTCTCCTATCCCAAAATATAAAAATAAAGCTGTAGACTTTGTTATTATTGGAAACACATGTTTATATGGTGCAACAGGTGGTTATTTATTTGTCAATGGTCAAGCAGGAGAAAGATTTGCTGTTCGTAATTCAGCAGCCGAAGCAGTCATAGAAGGCGTTGGAGATCATTCATGCGAATATATGACTGGTGGATTAGTTGTAGTTTTAGGTTTAGCTGGAAGAAACATTGGTGCTGGTATGACAGGAGGACTAGCATACTTCTTAGATGAACATGATAATTCTAATTCTAATTTCATTTCCAAAGTTAATCTAGAAATAGTTAAAGTCCAAAGAGTATTAACGCAAGAGTCAGAAGAAAGTTTACGTGACATAATTGAGCTTTATGAAATTAAAACTAAGAGTTTTAAAGCAAAAGAAGTTCTCGATAATTGGCAAAATTGCATAAATCGTTTTTGGCAAATTGTCCCTCCTTCTGAGCAAAATACTCCTTTTACCAATATTGAATACTCTTCGTATTCAAGTATTTTAAGTTAATCTTTTTGTAGATTCATGATTCAATATATACTTTCGTAACATATTATAATAATTTACATAAAATAATCTTTTTTATGTTAACTTTTTAATGTTTTATATTATTGATGATAGATAGTATTTTATAATTAAGGAAGAGTTAAAAATATATGGCTCATAGTGTAAAAGTTTACGATACTTGTATTGGATGTACCCAATGTGTTCGCGCTTGCCCGTGTGACGTTTTAGAAATGGTACCTTGGGATGGTTGTAAAGCCGGTCAAATTGCTTCGGCACCTAGAACAGAAGATTGTATTGGTTGCAAACGCTGTGAAACAGCATGCCCAACAGATTTTTTAAGTGTAAGAGTTTATTTAGGTGCTGAAACAACAAGAAGTATGGGACTTACATATTAATTTCGTTAAATTGTACTATTAAGTTCAATGATTATTTAATTACGAATATATTTAAAATTATTTATAGTTAAATAATCGATTTATTTTTTCCATGTATTATGTTTCAATATAAAATATTATTAACTATTAACTTTGTTCATGAATTTATCTAACATTCAACTATCTAATTCTTTCAAATCGAAGACCGTTGTTAAAGTAATTACCGGAATAAATAATACTAATTCTTGTCAAATTCTTAAAATAGCTAAAGCAGCAAATTTAGCAAATGCTACTTATCTAGACGTTGTTGCAAATCCCAGGATTATTAAGCTTCTAAAAATTTGTTCATCTTTACCTTTATGCGTATCTTCTATTGATCCAATGGATATCTATAACTCTGTTGTAGCTGGTGCTGATCTTATTGAAATAGGTAATTATGATGTTCTTTATCGCCACGGTATTTACATAACATCTACAGAATTAAAAATATTAATTAAAGAAATAAAGCTATTAGTCGGTAATATAGATATTTGCGTTACCATACCTTACCATCTAGATTTAGTTGAACAAATTAATCTAGCACAAGACCTTCAAAATTTAAGAGTTAATATTTTGCAAACAGAAGGTTTTTTTATTAAAAATGCATTAAAAAATTTATCTAGTTTAACTGATAGTTTATCGGCTTCTTTATTGTCTACATATTGTATATCTAATAATGTTGATATACCGCTTATAGCTTCTTCAAAAGTTACTAGCATATTTGCTCCAATGGCAATTTATTTTGGTGCATCTGGTGTAGGTATTGGTTCAACAGTTAGTGAAAAGTCTTCTGTCATTGATATGGTAAATTACATTAATGAAGTTAAAAACTCTATTTCTATATATAATTTTACTCATGATTCGAAACTAAGTAATACTGAAATTAGTTTTTTTGGTGTCTCTGCTTTCAATAAAGAACAATAGAGTAAAGTATAATCAGTATATTCCATTTTAACTATATGAGTAATAGTTTTAACTATGATAACTATAAACTTAATAAAAAGTTGAAAAAGTATTTAGCTATATTAACGCTTATCTTATTTACAATTCTTTTTATTTTTTCTTTTTCTGGGTTTAAAAAAGATAATGGTTATTTTATATTTGTTGAATTTAATGATGCATGCGGATTAAAAGAAGGTACAATTGTTAACTTTAAAGGTGTAAAAATAGGTTATGTTAGTCGTATTAACATTCATTTAAACAAAATAGTTGTGTTATTAAGTATAACCAAGCTGAGCAGCCTTATACCTAAAAATTCAATCATTGAAGCTAATCAAATTGGTCTATTTAATGATATAGTTGTTAACATTACCCCTTTAGAATCTATGCAATCTATTTGGATGAAATCAAACCCTATTTTGTCTAAAGAATGCGTACATTCACCTTTTATCTGTCCGAATGCTTACGTAAAAGGTTACAAAGGTATAAATTATGATGATTTAATAAGAGCAACTACTAGGATTTCTCAAAGATTTGATGATCCTCGTTTTTTTAACTTAATATATTTATTTTTAAGAAATAGTGTTAATATTTCTGATGAAACTGCTATTCTATTGCATAATTCATCATTTTTATTTCATGGCATCCGTGACTTTATGTATTTAATATTATTAAAATACTTATGTTAAATGTCAAATCGTACTTCATTATCCAATTTATTTTCAACTAATCTAAAAATATTTATTTTACTTATGGTTTCTAGGAAAGTGTTAACTCTTAATTTTTTAAAGCCAGTTTTAGAATTTGAATCCCAGTTAAAACAATTAGATACAATTTTATCTTCCTCAAATCAGTTTAGTTTCTCTGATTTAATAAAAAAAGAAGTTAAACAGCTTAAGCTTGATATAAATAACTTAAAATTTAATATGTTTAAGTCATTAACCCCGTTACAAAGATTACATTTGGTACGTCAAGCTGATAGACCCACAACACTAGATTACATATCTAATATAATGAAAGAGTGGGTTGAGTTACATGGTGATAGAGGCGGTACGGATGATTCTGCAATAGTAAGTGGTTTAGCTAGTTTAAATTCTACAACCGTAGTGTTTATTGGTCATCAAAGAGGTAAAGACACGAAAGACAACGTTGTTAGAAATTTTGGGATGGCTTCCCCTGGTGGATACCGTAAAGCATTCAGGTTGATGAACCATGCTAATAGATTTAACTTTCCTATCTTAACTTTTATTGATACACCAGGTGCGTGGGCAGGTATTGAAGCAGAAGAATTAGGACAGGGTGAAGCTATTGCAGTTAATCTTAAAGCAATGTTTTCTTTCGATGTGCCTATTATCTGTACTGTTATCGGTGAAGGAGGATCTGGAGGAGCCCTGGGTATAGGGGTTGGAGATATTGTTTTAATGCTTGAACACGCTGTGTACACTGTTGCTACCCCTGAAGCATGTGCTGCAATTCTATGGAAAGATAGTACTAAATCACCAATTGCTGCAGAATCATTGAAAATTACTTCCCCAGATTTGAAATTACTTGGTGTTGTTGATGACATTATCAAAGAGCCTATAGGCGGCTCTCAGTCTAATCCAATTCAAGTGTTTGAAGATCTAAAAACAAAGCTTATTTTAGAATTGCGTAATTTATTGTCTTTGTCTAATGAAGATAGAAAGATTATGAGATACAATAAATTTCGTAAAATCGGTGAATTTCATGAATTTTCGTTATAGTTAAGCTAAAATATACTTTCTTGATTTAAGGTAAATAGTGAATGCTTTTTAGTCCTAAAATTGTACCGGCACCAATGATATGCCCTAGGCTTGTAGTTGCAAGTAATTCTGGTAATCCTAAACCCTCTAGGCCTAATATATTTATAGATGGCCCAAGACCTCTAATTTTAATTGCGTAACGTCCAATTCCTATACTAATCAAATTAGATAGTATCATAATAATTGCAATTTTTGCTGACCATAAATTATTTAAAGATATAATTTCGGATATATAATAGGTGCTTATTTCCATAGTTTAATTAGGTATATTTTATTTTTTATTTTCGATAAAACTAATTATAATTTACTTTAAGTAATTGTTTATTTTATATAAGATATATTAAGGTTTTATGATAGTAACCATCCATAGCTATGAAGACCTTTACCAAGAAAATTTACACCTAAATAACATATCCAAATAATAATAAAGCCTAAAGAAGCTATTTTAGCTGGTCTTTTACCGCTTGTGTTTTTATTTAGCCTAGAATGTAAATAGATAGCAAATATTATCCAAGTTATTAATGCCCATGTTTCTTTTGGATCCCAACTCCAGTATGTGCCCCATGCGTCATTCGCCCATACAGCTCCTGATATAATTCCTACAGTCAGTAAAGGAAAACCAAAACCTATAATTCTATAGCTTAAGTTATCTATTGATTGCATAAGGTTGATCCTTTTTACTTGCTGTTCATTATGGTTTGACCTAATATTTTGGCTCGTATTATTTAATTCATAGTTAAAAAGAATTTTCTTTGAATAATTATTCGAATTACCTTGTATATTTACAAGATGTTTATTAGAAATGACTAAAAATAAAATAGAAAGTAAAGATCCTACCATTAAAGTTGCATAACTGACTATCATGACCGTTACATGCATTATTAACCAATTTGATTTCAAAGCTGGTACCAATGGACTAGCTATTTTCAGTTCGTAGGGTAATGAAAAACTAGTAAATGCTATAATAAATAATACGGTAGGTGTAGTGATTGCACCTATCAATCTATTTTTTATTGTAATTTCGAGTATGACTTGAATTAATGTTATCGACCATGCTAAAAAAATCAATGATTCATATAAATTACTCAGAGGGAAATATTTATTGCATATCCATCTAGTAATTAACGAAGATGCGAGCATTATATTGACTATAACGATTAAGCTGATACATAAATAATTAATTCTATCGCTATGGGTAATTATTAAATTTAACCAATAAATAATTAATCCAACAAGTAATAGCCCAAATGATGTGTTGATTAGGTTATTTTCTATTAAGTTCATATTCATTTTATATCAATATCAGTTTAATTTTTCTGCTTATAGCACATATTATAATGTATAAATGTAAAATTTATTTATGTAATCATTTTTTAGTGATATATATCAATATGCGTTTATCTATTCAACAACTATTTATATATATGAAGTTCATTATGCTATAAACTCATATATAATTTCGTTATTTATTTAAAATTTAATAATTGCTAAAAAATATATTTTATTCATTAGTTTTCTGTTAAATTTGAATAATTTATCTACTTAAGTAGACTTCAAAGGAAAAGATACAAAGCTATGAAAATAAAATTGTACAAAGATGACGTTACATTAATATTAGAGATAGAATTATACATTGTAGAAATAGTTGGTAATTTTAAAAGTTTATAATAAAGAGTGATTGATATATTTTCTATGAAAAATAGAAAACAGACCTATAAATTTAGCGGTCTGTTTTCTATTTTAAATGAATTATTCCTATTTATTTAAATTAAAGAATTAATTAAGTAATCTAATGCTGTACAAAATTCAACACCAGCTTGTGCGCTCATGTCTCTAGGTATACATAGTCTATCTCTTGTAAACACAAAAGATGCAACATATGCTGCGCTAGGAAGATTTAAAGTTCTATAAACTTCACGAGCTCCAGCAATTCCCCATTCATCAAGTGGGCCTGTTCCGCCAACAACAAGAGAGTAGTTAATTAAACGCATGTAGTGATCAATATCTCTGTAGCATTTGCTAATTTTTTCTTGATTTTCTCCGGCTTCCCCAGGATTTTTTAAGTATCCATATTTGCTGAAGCAAGCGTCTCCAGCTTCTTTTACTACTGCCTCATGATTTGAACCTAACTTTTCTGCAGCTTCTAGTCTTGCTGCAGCTCGTTGAATGTTTCCTTGTACTGATTGTAAATCAGAGGTAGAAGGATAGCGTCCTGCAGCATCTGCAGCACTAATAGTAGTAGTTATAACTGATTTCATTTGTATCTCCTAAATATTATTTCATGAACTTAATAGTTTTATAATTATTTCGATGTATTAACTAATTGCTGCAACAACTCTATCACAATAGCTCGCTACTTCAGATGCTAATGCAGAGCAGTCTCCGTCAATAACTTCTACTTTTCTTTGAGAAGCAGTATTATTAATGAATGCAACAGCCGCAGCTTTCATGATAGCAATAGCTCTAACAGAAGAATTTGTTGGCACTCCAAGAGCTATGTAAGTTTCTTTTAGACCATTTAAGCAACGGTCTTCTAGTACAGATGCATCTCCTGCGAGAAGTGCATATGATACGTAACGCAAAATAATTTCTCCATCTCTTAAACAAGCTGCCATACGACGATTAGTATAGCAGTTACCTCCTGGAGTAATTAGACCTGCGTTTTCGCAAATCATACCTGAGATAGCATCAGAGACGATGCAACTAGAATTAGAAACGATATAGTTTACTGCATCTAGACGTTTATTACCATCATTTATAAATGTTTTTAGGGCTTGTAAATCACTACCGCTTACGTATGCTGCTTTTGAATCTGAATTTACTACAACTCTAGAAAATGCATCAAGCATTGAGCTCTCCTTAAATGTTTTTATTTTTATTAGACATTCTCTTGAGAATGACATGTTTCAGCCACTATTTTTTTGTTGACTGGTGTATGAGTATCACCTCACAATATAAAAGATCTATACCATGAATATATAACAAATTAATATTAATTAATATTTAATTTGCTTTTTTAGCCAGTTGTGTTTTTTATGGAATATCTGATAATATTGTCTTTAATCATCATTTTTCTTAAAACATCTCTGAGATATTTTTTTACATTTCTTTTATTAAATGTGTTGATTTTATTAACATATAAAGCAATTTTAAATTCTTGTTCTAAGCTCAGTTTATTTATATTATTCATATAAAATTTTTTATCTTAATAAAAATTATGTATTCTCAGTTTTATAAAAATTTTTTAGTTAAATTTAAGTATAATACTGTTATAAACTTTGTTTTGCCTAATTAAAATAAAATAATTTATTTTTTTATACTTGTTTAATGGTTATATCAAGTAGTTGTGCATACCTATCTACTAATGATATTTATCATTTTTATTAGTTTAGAATTAACATGGAGAACAGTCTATGTCTATTCCTATTTTGAAGTACTCTTTATCTACCCATAACCACAGAGTTAATAGTTTTGAATTTTTATCAGGAGAAGAACAACCTAAAGTTTATACAACAGAAAATTTACTTTCATCTGTTGAAATGGATGAAATAATTTGGGCTTCTTATAGACAAATTTTCAGTGAACATCAAACATTAAGTATTACTCGAGAACCTGCCTTAGAGTCTCAATTAAGATTTAGTCAAATTACAATCAGAGATTTCATTAAAGGCTTATTGATGTCATCCCAATTTCGTTATTTAAATTATGATGTAAATAATAACTATCGTTTTGTTGAAATGTGTGTTCAGCGTGTTTTAGGAAGAGATATTTATAATTATAGAGAAACACTTGCATTCTCTATTTTAATTGCTTCTAAGGGATTAGAGTCTTTTATTGACTTTCTTTTAGATAGTGAAGAATACATAGAAAATTTCGGAGATAATATTGTTCCATATCAAAGAAGACGGATAATTTTTCAAAGAAATAAAGGTGAAGTACCATTTAATCTTAAAACTCCACGACTAAATTATAGTTTTCTTGATAAGCAATTTATGCCTCAAATTTCTTGGTCAGGTACTGTACGCAGATTTAGACCTCAAGAACAAAAACCAAAAGCTGGTGATCCGGCGTTATTTTTAAGTATGTTAGATGGTATTGCATTTGTATAATAATTGTTAATTTACTTTATTAAAAACAAGTATCAGATCATATAAACTATATATTTTATTGTTATATAGTTATGTTACGTTTTGATACTTATTACAAGAAAAACTTTCTATAAGCTAACTGCCGAGCTTAAATGCATCAACAAATAGCCCGTAAATTATACCTATTTTAATATTGTTTATTAGTTTTAATAACAATAGCTTATTTATATATTTTTTTTTATATATTAGTTGATTTATAAACTCATTAAATGTAACTACTATAGACCCACTCATGATATTCCAATCCCCTGTTTGAGCCGGTATGGTTGATAAAATATTTGAAAAAAAAAACCTAGCATTAAACTTAGTATGCCTATGTTGAAAAACATAAAATTATAGTACAACTGTTTTTTAAAGAATTTAGTTAAATGAAAATAATTATTCACTATTTTTAATCTTATTATTTAATAACTTTTGATGTATTTATCTTAAATATTTTGTTCACTTAAACTTGAGCTAACATAATCGAATGGTTTAGCAACTATTTCTTGATTTGTTATACTAATTTTGTTATTCTTTATTTCATCGTATACGATCTCTTTTAGTATCTCAACGCTCCTAACTATAGGTCCAACTGGAACATTTAATGATAAATAAGTTTCTTTTAATCCATCTAATAATCTTTCATTTAAGATATCAGTATTACCCGCTATTAATGAATAGGTTATATATCTCAAGTAGTAATCAATATCTCTTAAACACGTTGCGTATCTTCTTGTAGTATAAGAATTACCACCTGGCCGCAATAGTTCTGGTTGTTCAATGTATAGTATGTTAGCTGCTTCTTTGACAATTTTTGAAGAATTGCTCGAAATAATTTCCGATATTTTTAACATATCAATGGCTGTGTTAAAATAAACTTCTATTTTCTGTATACCTGTTGCATCTAAATATTTTCCTGTTATATCGTATTTATTCAAAATACTAGTTAAAGCATCTTGCATTATTTTTTCCTCCAATATTTATGATATTTTATGCTTTTTATTTTATTTTATATATAATATAATTAAATTTTAGTGATAAAGTGTAATTTTTTCATATTTTGATAGACAATTATTATGTTATAATTCGTGTTCTTAATCAAGATAAAATTGAAATTCAATGTTTTAATCAAATCAGCGATTATGTAAATATCTACAATTATCCTATTTGTTTTGTTGTCACTCTTCAAAATATTAGTTATTTATCGATTTTATTATCACGTTCTCTCGATATTCAAGAAATGTCTACATATCATAAAATATACTTAGGTAAAGAAATGTCTAAGGCTTACATCTGTTATCATTTGAATCAAATTTATATTCAATCTTAATATTCCATTAGTTTATTGAGAAGTGTAAACTGTTCATATAATTCATCTAGACATTATTTCTTTTAAGGCATGTAACTCAGAGGATAGAGTGCCAAATTCCGACTTTGGTGGTCGAAGGTTCAAATCCTTCCTTGCCTATTATGTATTTAGCTTGTACTTTTGCAGCTAAAAAATTATAATATTTGTTATTATCTGGGACTGACAGGATTTCTACATTTTGATATTTAATTTATGTTATATTTAACTAGTTACATTAACAACTATCTCTTATATTAAGTCATAGTATAAAAATAAATAGAATTTACTCGCTAAACATAACATTATGTCCTTTTCTAAAAAATTACTAATTGTATAAATTTTTAGAACTTTAAATTTAGTTTTCTTTATTAAATTTATTAAGTTATTTAAAGAATGCTCTAATTGTAAGATTAAATTTTAATTATTTAAGAGACAATTAGTAAAGTATCAAATATATTAATTAGAATCTATTAGTTAAATCTTGGAAACTTAATAATTATATCAATATGGACGTGGGTTCAAATCCCACCAGTTCCAATACATATCATTAAAAGATTTAATACTATATTATTTAGTAAAATAACTTTTGTTGTAATATTTTTATTGTTATATACTTGTTTATATATTTAATTATTATCCACGGTTAAATTTAATGATCTTATTTAATTTTATTCTATCTCATAAGTTTAAACAAAATTATTGTAATAACTTTGCGTTTTGTCAGTCGCAATTTAGGCAAGAATATTTTAATTTTCATAAACAATACTTTACTCATAATAGTAAATTAAGTAAGATTAATAATTTACTTATTTCCAAAGCAAGTAATATACGTCAACTAAGTTCTTCTGATTTATTTATCAATGAAATTGAAAACAATAATTTAGTTTCTCGTAAATTTTGGCAAAAACTTGTGAATAAATATATTCAGGAAACAATTGTTTTATCATCGCCGAGCACTATGTCAAGTAACTACATAAATAAGTTAAGAGCATCAGGTTTATCTGTTTATAAAGGAAACGAACATAAAAGTTTTTTATATCAATTTACTAGGAGTATTACTGGTGATAAAGCTAAGGTTTCACTTAGCAACCTTAACATCTTAAATAATTTAAGTAATAGAGAAAATAGTCAAACATATTTGACATACAAATGGCCAAAATTTTTTAACTTTAAAAACGTGTTTTTTTTTAATAATAAGCAATATATTTCTAATATCTTAAATTTTTCAAGTTCTTCATTGCCTTTATTCATCGTTGTTAATAGTAATAAAGAAATAGTCGTTGCAGAGTCTACTGATCAATTATCAAAAAATGGATTCTTATTTAATCTTTGTAACTATTTTAATAATTCAAAAAATTATAAAAAAAATTTATACACTGGCTTATTATTTGTTAATCCAAAAGATGCTGTAGAGTATAAATACTATATTGAAGCTTTACATTCTAATTCAACTCGTTCGGTGGGCATAAAAGTTGTACCTATAAACATGCACCTATATGATAGACTAATCAATTTAAAAAATGCGAGCATTGAGTTCAGGCTAGTTCCCGATCTAAAAGAAATAAGTAATTTAATATATAAGTATAAAAAATATAAGCATATTTCATTTAATAGAAATCAAAAATATACCCATAATTCTTTTCAAGGCCAACCAATATATTCAATTAAGCCCTTTTATTCCCAACAAAAATATTCTAATTATTCCAACGGATATAATTCTTTAAATAATACTGGCCAAAGTGAAAGTGATTCAATCTATCAAACAATATTTTTTAATTATAATACTTTAATGGGTGCATGGAATAGGTTTAAAAAAGAAAATATTAAATATTCTTTACCTCTCAAGCCGGAAATATCTGTTTCAAATTTTGAAACTTTTATTCAAAGTAATTATAATGAAAATAAAGATAGTAAACTAACTTTTTTGCCCTCGGTAAACGCATATGACTTTATAAAAAGTCATTTAAATACTAAATCACAATATGGTAGGGGATTAAAGCATACTGTATTAAGAAGTAGTTTATCTTTGAAAACATTCTTTTATCGAGTTTTTTGGTCACTTACAAGTAAACAGCCAATAAACTGGTAAAAATTTATTCTTTGTGCATTAGTAGCCTAAAAAAAAATAGAGTATTATTTTCTAGAATAGTACTCAACAATCAATAATTCATTGATTTGAATTCCGACCAAATGTCTTGCAATAATACTATTTACTTTTGCTGTCAATTTGTTTTTTTCTAATTCTAAATGGTTTGGTATTGTAGATAAGTTTGAAAATTCCATATACTTTTTTATTATTTGATTAGATGAAGTCTTATTATTGATTGCAATAATATCTCCGGGTTTACATTGGTAACTACAAATAGATAAAACTTTGCTATTTATTAGAATATGTTTATGGTTAACTAGCTGTCTAGCCGCAGGTATAGTTGGTGCTAATCCAAGTCTAAAAAGCGTATTATCTAATCTCATTTCTAGCATTTGTAATAGAACGACCCCTGTTGATCCTTGGACTTTTTTAGCTATTTTAATATTTTTTAGTAACTGTTTTTCACTTAACCCGTAGTTGTATCTTAACTTCTGTTTTTCTTCTAATCTTAGCGAATACTCAGATGGCTTACGTAATTGTTGTCCATGTTCACCAGCTGGTGCCATTTTTTTACTTTCTTTTCTGGTTAATCCAGGTAAATCTCCTAATCTTCTTGATATTCTCAGTTTTGGTCCTCTATAACGAGACATGTGTTAATGTTCCTATTATTTTTTAATTGTTTATATACTATTCTATAACTAAGTTAACATATTTTTATATAGCTTGTTTTTTACTAGATGTTAGAATCATAATAATATTTTTTCCGTCTTTTATAGGCATTTGTTGTATATTTGATATTTCACTTAGATCTTTAGCCATCTTATTTAATAAATCAATTGCTAGGTTAACATGCTGTACTTCTCTTCCTCTAAATATAATAGTTATTTTTACTTTATCACCTGCTTGTAAAAATCGTAGTGCTTGATTTAATCTGACTTTATAATCATGATATTCAATTTTATATCTCATTTTTACTTCTTTAATAGAAGCATTGTGTTGTTTCTTTTTGGTTTCTTTTGCTTTTTTTTCTTGAGTAAATTTATATTTTCCATAATCAATTATTTTACAGACAGGTGGATCAGACTTATCACTTATTACAACTAAATCTAATCCTTCATTTGATGCAATAGAAAGTGCTTCTTCAGAAGAATATATACCTAACTGTTTCCCCAAATAATCTATCAGACGTACTTGAGGATATTTAATATATTCATTAACTAAAGATCCATTACTGTATTTTTTTTTCAATGATTTTGTAATTTAACCTTATTAAAATTTTCATACTTTTTAATTCATTCTAAACTATTGGTAAATGCATGTAAATTATTATAGTATCGTTGAAGTATTAATATATTTTTTCAAGCTTGTTGAGGAACATCGTATGAAACATACATTATCTGTTCTTGTTGAAGACGAATCTGGTGTTTTGTCAAGAATATCTGGTTTATTTGCTAGAAGAGGATTTAATATTGATAGTTTAGCTGTTGGTCCGGCAGAAGTAGACGGTATATCGAGAATAACAATGAGTGTTCAAGGCGATAATAGAACAATAGAACAACTGATGAAGCAATTACATAAACTTATTAACGTTTTAGATGTTCAGAATGTTACTAATACTCCTTGTATCGAGCGTGAATTAATGTTAATAAAAGTCTCTCCAACGCCAGACTGCAGATCTGCAATTTTAGAAATAGCTAATATATTTCGAGCAAAAGTTGTAGATATATCAACAATATCTTTAACTTTAGAAGTTACTGGAGATCCGGGTAAAATTTTCGCTGTTCAACAATTATTAGTTCAGTATAATGTAATGCAAATAGCAAGAACTGGTAAAATTACATTGATAAGAGAATCAAAAGTAAATACTGAGTTACTTAAAAAGTCGTCAGAGTATAACAGTAACAATAGTCTTTATAGCTAAAAATTTACTGGTTATCATCAACATGTATAAAGATCTGTATAGTATAGGCTCAACTGTATCAATGGGGATGGAGGGACTTGAACCCTCACGATCGCTAAAAGATCAACAGATTTTAAGTCTGTTGTGTCTACCATTCCACCACATCCCCTCGTATTTGCAAGCGGTACCCAGATTCGAACTGGGGATAAGGGATTTGCAATCCCCTGCCTTACCACTTAGCTATACCGCCTAAATAAATTTGTAAATATTTATAAATTTATAACGGTAACTTATATAATTTTTGTTCAAGTTGTCAATAAGTTTTTTATTTATTTTATGACTGGGTAAATAGTCGGCTTTTAAGTATATCTTCTGATTTAATTGTAATTAAGTCAGACTTTGTTAGTATTGCATCACCACTAGAAAAAATACGATTAGCTTGTCTCATTCTTGCCCTATCGATTGCATTTCTTATACTCCTAGCATTTGCGAAATGAGGTTGCTTCATCCTTCTTTCTGCGTAATCTAGTAGAACTCCATCTGCATCTGAAGCAAATTTATATTGCTGTTCTTCTAACATTAACTTAGCTATTTCTAGTAATTCTTGAGAAGTATAATCCGGGAAATCAACATGATTTGTTACCCTAGAAGATAAACCTGGGTTTGATTCATAAAATTTATCCATTTTCTCTTTGTAACCTGCAAAGATTACGACTAAGTCATCTCTTTGATTCTCCATGATTTGTAGTAAAATTTCAATAGCTTCAGCCCCGTAATCTCTTTCGTTATCTGGCTTATAAAGATAATAAGCTTCATCTATGAAAAGTACACCACCCATTGCTTGTTTAAGAACTTCCTTTGTTTTTGGAGCAGTGTGGCCAATATACTGACCGACTAAATCATCTCTTGTTACTGTTAATAGATGTCCTTTTCTTATATAGCTTAATTTATGTAATATATCTGCCATTTTCATTGCAACAGTAGTTTTTCCGGTACCGGGACTACCTGTAAATGACATGTGTAATCCAGGGCTTCCAGAAAGTAATCCTAATTGATGCCGTAATCTATCTACAAGTAATAATGCAGCTATTTCTTTAATACGTGTTTTAACAGGTTTAAGTCCTATAAGTTCTTGTTCCAGCTCATCTATTATTTCTTGTATTTTTGTTTTATCATATTCTTCTTTTAAATTCAATAAAGTATCTTTTATAAATTTTGTTGTCATATGTAAAAAGTAATACGTTTAGTTTAGTTTGTTTAATTTTTCAAATAAAAAAGAATGTAATATATATTATTACATTCTATCTACTTATCTAATTAGTAGTTATTAGTATCTAGAACCTTCTGGTTTATTAGTTGCATAACTACGGAAGCAATATTTTTGGTTTCTGCTGATATCTTCTGATCTTACTAACTCAAAACCGGGTTCAAGAGACGGTCTGTTAACAATAAAAGATAGTACACAACTTTCAACACCTCTAGTATTGTCAAAAGCGTTAATTTTTACATAATAATTAGTACACTGTTGACGGCAACTATTAATTTCATATAGGATTGTTGCCGCATCTTTTACATCAAATAAAGGAAGACCCCATAATTCCCAATAACTATTTCTAGGATGTGGATCATCAGTATATTCAATACTAATAGACCAACTTTGATTAATAGCGTAGTTAATTTGACTTTTGATTTGCTCGTCAGTTAGGTCAGGTAAAAACGAAAAAGTTCCTTGAGTTAGTCTCACTTTTCTATACTCCTTATAATGATTAATCTTTGTTAGTAAATTTTATTTCAGACTAATGAATAAAATATCTAAACATGCGCTAAATATTAATTATCTGTTTGATTTAAACATTAGCTGTTGGAGTTTCTACAAAGTCAGCTGTATCAGTAGAAGTATAGTTGAATGTAATATCTTTCCATAAATCTAATGCTGTTTGTAGAGGGCCACATGTTTTTGCTGCATCACGTAAAATTTGAGGTCCTTCAGTTACGTAGTCACGATCTTCATTACGAGCAATTACCATAGCTTCTAAAGCTACACGATTTGCCGTTGCACCTGCTTGGATGCCATCCGGATGTCCAATTGTTCCGCCTCCAAACTGTAGAACAACGTCATTTCCTAAGTAATCTAGTAGTTGGTGCATTTGTCCACAATGTATACCACCTGACGCTACTGGAGTTACTTTACGCAGAGATGCCCAATCTTGTTGAAAGAATATCCCTTGCGGTAAATTAACATCTAAATATGATTCAAGTAAAGTATTGTAAAAACCTTTAATCATTAAAGGATCTCCTTCAAGCTTACCTACTACTGTACCTGCATGAATATGATCTACACCTGCCATACGCATCCACTTACAGATAACCCGAAAATTCATCCCATGAATTTTTTGACGAGAATAAGTCGAGTTACCAGCACGGTGTAAATGTAAAATCATATCATTTTTACGTGACCAAACTGACATTGTTTGAATTGCTGTATACCCAATTACTAGGTCAATCATTATTATGACTGTTCCAAGTTGTTTGGCAAATTCAGCCCTTTCATACATATCTTCCATTGTTGCTGCTGTTACGTTCATGTAGTGGCCTTTCACTTCTCCTGTTCCAGCAATTGAGCGGTTTACTGCTTCCATAGCGTAAAGAAATCTTTCCTTCCAGCGCATAAAAGGCTGAGAATTAATATTTTCATCATCTTTAAGAAAATCTAGTCCACCCTTAAGACCTTCGTAAACTACTCTTCCGTAATTTTTTCCTGATAAACCTAATTTAGGCTTTACAGTTGCACCTAAGAACGGCCGCCCAAACTTATCCATACGTTCACGTTCTACAATTATTCCTGTAGCAGGGCCTTGAAAAGTTTTTAAGTAAGCTACTGGCATACGCATATCTTCTAATCGAAGAGCTTTAACAGCTTTAAATCCGAATACATTACCAATGATTGAAGCTGTTAGATTGGCGATCGAACCTTCTTCAAATAAATCTATATCATATGAAATATAAGCAAAATATTGATCAGACGTGTTGGGTACAGCGTCGACTTTATATGCTTTTGCTCTATAAAGATCACACGCAGTTAATAAATCAGTCCATACAACTGTCCATGTAGCTGTAGATGATTCACCTGCAACTGCTGCAGATGCTTCTACAGGATCTACTCCTGGTTGTGGAGTAACCCTGAATAAAGCCAGTACGTCTGTATCTTTAATTACATAGTTTGGATCCCAGTATCCCATTTTTGCATAAGGAATTACACCAGATTCGTAACGCTCGTTTTTAATTCTTGTCCGTTCTTCTACAGAGTTAGACATTTGCTCCTCCTTGAATTTAAGGCAGTATCGTTATATATAAAGTTAACTATCTAAAAATACAATTCTATTCGTATTAGTGTTAGCTATCTTTACATATAAACTTATCACTATATTGTTATCACATAATTGAAATATTATTTATTAGTGTAATAACTTTTATTAATGTTGTATATGAAAATTTATTAAATTTAAGTGATAAATCGTTTATTAAACTTTTTTATGCTACGATTTAAATAGCAATAAATAAGTCTTGGAGAGATAAATTTTGCCTATTTTACAAGTTGTAGATTCTGATTTTAACTCAGAGGTTATTGAATCTAGTAGAACTGTTTTAGTAGACTTTGGTGCACCTTGGTGTGGCCCTTGTCGCATGATAGCTCCAGTCATTAATGAAATAGCTCAGGAGTATGATAATATCCTAAAAGTTGTAAAAATAAATACAGATGCAAATTCTAGTATCGCAACTGAATACAGCATCAGAAGTATTCCTACTTTAATGATTTTTAAAAATGGCATCAAAGTTGATACTATTGTTGGAGCTGTACCTAGATCAACTTTATTGAATAAACTCAATAAACATATATAAATTTTTCATCTGAAAAACTTAATGAATGTAAATACTCTTAATAATATATAAAAAAAATATGTCTAAAGTTTGTGAAGTATCTAGTAAGACGGCAAATAATGGTTATAAAGTATCACATTCGAACGGGAAAACAAAAAATATTCAAAATGTAAATTTGCATAAAAAAAAAGTTTGGTCGTTAAAAAGAAATTGTTGGATAAAGATTAAGGTATCATCAAAAGTTATAAAATCTTTACACAAAATAAAATTTTAATCATATAAATTTATATTTTGTTAAAATATAATATGTATAGTGACAATGTTTAATTTATGTGTTATGGTATATTTCATATCTTTCTCGCCTAAACTTGTGAAACTAACAATATTGGATTATATAATAAAAGTATCTAAAAAAATGTCAGAATTAAAAAATATTTATAATGAAGAATATAGTGATTACAGTATTAATAATTTGATTATTAACAATGAAGACACAGAAGATAGTATAGCTATGCCCACGGGTTGGTCTTTTATTTGCCTAAATGAAACAATTAATTACTACACAGAAAACACAAACAAATTTTTCAATTCTACAAATTAAAATTTTGAATCAATTAACACAAGTTAGATAATATATACATATATATTATCTAATTTTAATTACAAACAAACGTGTAGTTAAACGCTAGTGTAGCTCAACTGGTAGAGCAGCTGATTTGTAATCAGCAGGTTATGGGTTCAAGTCCCTTTACTAGCTTAATTCACTAAGTAAATATATGTAGTTTTTTACAGAATTATTAACTCAATATAAAACCTAAATACTATATACAATAGATATTGAGCCAATATAAGCAATATAGAACAGTATAACTTGATAAATTATTTTATTTTAAGATAAACCTAAATTTTGTACACTCGGAAGATTCGCTAGAAGCAAATAGGCAAAACCAGAGCCACCTACAGCTCCAACAAAAAAACCAGCAGTAAATTGACTCCATCCACTAGAAGTTTGCAGTGCATCTTTGGATTGATCTTTTGTGTTAGTAAAAGATACAGACCCATACATTGATAAACAAGCTGTTAGAATAACAATTAAGCCGACAGTAGATAAGAATCCAGATAATAACGCAATATCTGTATTTCTTAAAGGACCTAATTTATCAAAGGGGCCAATTAAAAAGTAACCATGCGCCATACCTATCTCTAGACCTCTTAGTAAAGGTGATAAACCTCTTCTATAAGCAGGTAGATTACTTAAAAGGTTGCGTGTAAAACTGGATGTGCTAATAGGTGTTGATAAATTACCTACAAATGGATCGTTATTATAAGGTTGAATGAAATTTGTCATGAATTTACTTCTCAGATAAATAATAAAATTACTAACTATAGTAGCTAATGTTAACAAATAATTCGTGTTTTAAGTTAAAATATTAACAATTTTACAATAAAATTTACTTATTATGTTTCACATATAATACTTATTAAGGGGAAGTAATTTATGTCAATATTGATCAGTTACACATTTTTCATTATATTATTCATGAGTTTAGCTTTAGGCCTGTATTTTGGGTTACAATTCATTAAATTAATTTAATTTCTTTTATGACATTTTGAATAATTTCAATATTAACAATAAAAATTCTTAAATAATTAATAGACTATTTATTGTTAATTTTTATACATAAAATATATTTTCGTAAAATACAAATGAATAAAGTTAGAAGAGACAAAATATTAGGATCTCGTAGAATTAGCAATTATTGGTGGGCTGCTATTATTTTAATAGGTGGTTTTAGTTTTTTTTTAGTGGGAATACTCAGTTATATAAAGCTTTATATCAAAAATATATATTTACTTTACAATCAAGATGTACTGTTTCTACCTCAAGGAGCAGTCATGACATTCTATGGTATGACAGGAATATTAATCAGTATATTTTTATGGTACACGATTGTTTTGAATGTTGGTAGTGGTTATAATGAATTCAACAACGAGACTGGGCTAATTACTATTTTTAGGTTAGGGTTTCCGGGTAAAAATCGTGCATTAAAATTAGTATATAAAATTAAAGATATGTCTTCGATCCGAATTAATATCCAAGAAGGTATTTCTCCTAAAAGAGAAATTTATTTAAAAACTAAAGACAGAAGAGAAATTCCTATAACTAAAGTCGGAGAACCTCTTCCTCTTAAAGAGATTGAGAGACAAGCAAAGGAAATTGCTTCATTTCTTGAAATAAAATTAGAAGGTATTAAATGAATTATTTGTAAAGTAATTATTAATATGATATGCTTGGACCGATATAAGCAATCAAGCGGGTATAGTTTAGTGGTAAAACCTTAGCCTTCCAAGCTAATGATGCGGGTTCGATTCCCGCTACCCGCTTTACTTTTTACTTGTCAATTATTATAAAAAATTTAAGTGAATAGATAGAAATATTTTTACATTATTTCCATACCAGTTGCTTAAGTCTGCTAACTTACGATAGGGAATGTTATATTATGAGAGTACATTAGATTTTATAATCATTATAAAAGTAAAAATAAACTTTTTCTGCTTCTTTATACAAAAAATAATTCACTCAATTAAGGACACAGTAAACTATACACTGACCAATTGTTTCATGTTGAGCGTAAGTACTATAAAGTTTTATTAAAAAAAAAGTTTACGCAACAAAATTAATTTTTACGTAAACTTTTGGTTATGTTTGTTATGATATTGCATCTGGCTGGATTCGAACCAGCGGTGTCCCAAAGGGATGGCGGATTATTAGAGTAGATTTTTTTTAAAACCCCTCTTACAAAACCGTACTTGAAATTTTCATTTCATACGGCTACCACTTACTTTGTAACAAAATATATATTTTTTTTCAACTAAGTTTTTACCAATTGAGATAGGTGAATGTCACTATAGTTTTTTAAGTTGTATAAATAAATAAATTTATTCAGTATATTGTTAACTTGTTTTAAACTATAAATAACATGAAATGTATGTGTTGTAGTAAATATTTTTCTTTTTAACCATACGTATAAAATATTATTCAATATATTATTACAAATCTTAGTTAAAGGAATTGAAATAAAAGTATTGATATCATACAGATGATATTGGTAAGTAGATTTAATTTCATTTACTAACTTTGTATAAGTCTTAAAAAGATTTATTGATTTAAAGCCAAAACGATTATTTCTATAAAATATTCGATTGACTAATAATTTGAAAGTTTTTGATATAGTACTTTTTGTTCCAATTTTCTTTGCTTCAATTAGTAAAATGGTGTCAGTAATTTTGAAGTATTGTTGTTCTTTTCTCATAAAATTAAAAATATACCAGTACCTGTCGTTATATAAAATTTTAGAGATTAGTATAATCAAATTGTTCAATGTTTCTAACTTTGATCTAATTTGACAGTCTTTTTGTTTAGTAAAAAGTTTTCTGTATTTTAAATCATATACTTTAACAAAATTCAAACACATACCGTTGTTTAGCCATTGATTAATTGATTTATTTACATGGTTGCAACAAGTAATTTTTTTTACGATAGTTTTATTTAATAAAATATTTATTTTTGTGTTTATGCATGTATTAAATAACTGATACAATAGTTTTTGATTAATCAATTTTATTAAATCATGGACTGTTCTTGCTGTATAAGTTGGTTTAATTGATAGATGTATTAAGCTTTGTTTAATATAATCTCTGATCAAATTTTTTAGAGAAAATTTACTCAAAGATTTAGAAAATAGTGATTTTAATAAATCAAACATATTTATATTTAACATTAGACGGTCTATAGCGTTACAACTATTATAATAAGAAGAAATTTGATAACAAAACCTATGAATGAATAAAATTTTGGCTTCATTACAATTAATGATATATTTTTGTAACTTATGTACATAAGTCAAATTATTACTTTTAGCACTTAAATATATTTGTTTTGTTACCATCAGTACACGAATATTGATTTTTTGCAGTGAAAATTTATCAATGAGAATATTCTTATTTACTTTCTTGATATCCATTAATAGTTTTTTATTAGTAATACATATATTATTTATTTTTTAAATAAACTTTTCGTATTTAGTTTATTACTTGTTACTTGTAAAACTATACATTTTGTAGTAAACACAATACGTTAGCTTTTGCTTCTTATTGTTTCTTGATAAATAGCATTGTTTGCCTAATATTTTTTATCGAGAGTATAAAAAATTACTATTTATTTACTCCGTTCCGTATTTTTTTAATATTACTGACTTAAACTCCGTTTTATATATTAACAACCTCTTAAATAAATCATACTCATATCAACTCATAATAATTAAGTTTAAGGGTTAAACATTTTTATATTATTTAAATGATAAATGTTTTTTAATTAATACTTTTTCCAAAGGTTTGTTTAACTAGTTTTATCAGCTTTTTATATAGTCTGCTTGATTTAGATTTATTTAAGGCTAAAATATCACTAAATTGACTAAATAATTATATTCATGATTTTGAATAGTTAGAATACACTAACATAATAAAAGATACAGTTAATTATATACTTACATATTTAATCTTTAGTTAGCTAAATGGTTATTGTATTAACCTTTAACACCTAAAAACGGGTCGCACATGAGTCCGCTGCCTTCGGCCTCTCGGCCACAGATGCATTTGATGTAATACTATTATTATAATACTGTTCAAGTAAAAAGTAAATCTTCCCATAATAAACTATTCATTCATATTGTGATAAGTAGCAACAGCAGATGGAGATATTTTATTTAAATATCTAAATATCCAATATTTAAATATCGTATCTAATACTACAGGGAAAGTTGAAATAAAAATAAAAATAAAATCTCGACTCTCAGGTAAACCAAAATGTCTTAATATAGCTTCAATAACTATCTCCCACCCATGTGGAGAATGAAAGCCAACAAAAATATCGGTAAATAAAATAATTAAAAAGGCTTTTGCTGTATCACTTAAACCGTAAATTGACTCATTAATGAAAGACTTTAGTATCGAAAATTGTCTTTTATTAATAATTAAAATAGAAAGAAATATAATAATTGAAATGAAATCGGCTATGATATTTTTGATGGCATTGGCACTTTCCTGAGAATATTCTAGTGCTATTTCTAACGCTTTATGAGAAATTTTTTTTTGTATATTTTCAACAGATAAATTATCTAGTTTACCAATCAAGATTTCGAAATTAAGTTTTTCTTCAAAAAGTTGTAAATCAGCAAAAGCTCTTTCTTCTTGAGAACGATTTAAAAAAATATATGAGCTATTTTTATTCCATATATGATTTATTAAAGGATCTAGTAAAATTATTTTTGAGATTTGATTAATTAAAATTGGCATTATGATAAGTACAATAATATACTTTACTGATGTTGATGTTTGATATTTAGCTACTTTAAACTCTTCTAAAGCCTCAACCTCAGCATTTGGATTTAATTCTTGTTTAAATCGGTTAAACAACTTATTCATTGAGCGTGGAATAATTCCTGTTTTCTCGAAGGCTGATTGATTAATTTTTTTTAAATTCCAATATTTCATTATTTAATAAATTAGGTAAATTTTAATTATGAATACTTGTACTTATTTAAATTATTTTAATAAAGTGTGAGATAATTACAAATTATATTTTACAGAATAAATGAAAATAAACTTAAATTTACTTTTTAAGAATATCAGAGGTGATTGGTTTTTACAGGAGCATTTTTATTTTTCGAGCAATAAGAAACAGAAAAAAAAGAAGAAGAAATTAATATTTTTTTTTGAAAACTTCAAAAAAAATGAAGGTAATATTTTATATGAACTTACGAAAGAAGCATCTAAGCAAAATCGTAAAATAATTATATCAAGTCAATACTATTTAAATTACAACAAGAGATTACTATTCAAATTAAAACAAGTAAAAAGTAATCTATTTATAGTTACAAAACTAAATAAACAAAAAATGGTATACAGTAAAGAGTATATTCACATAATAAACACTAATATAATAATAGCTATCACTGTAATTAAAAATTTAGAAAAGAATCGGTATTTAGCATTGAAGGTATGTTCTTATATCAAATTATTAAATAAATGAAGAATTTTACACAATATTTATAATCAGAAAGATTATAGTAACACTTTATTTTTTAGTTCTATAATCTTTTTACTAATAAATATTATTCTAAGTCTTTTCTATTGGGATTTCTAGAAGGATCATTAGATAAAAACCCAAAGAAAAATAACGAAATAAAGAAAACAACTGTTGTGTAAACAAAGATTTTCAAGGTTAACATAAATTTTTTACTCCTGAATAAAAAATTATTTATAATTACAAATAATATACATTATACACAACAAATGTTAATTTACAGACTCAATCAAAAAATGAGTGAGACAATTATTTTCACGAATATTGCTAAAATTTAATTTGATTAACATTATTATCATTACTTAGAACTTGGTAATTCAATTCTTTCACTTTTTTCATAACACGTTCAAAATATTCTTGAAAATAAGCTTCTAATTTTTCTATTTCTTTTTTATCAATTTTCAAAATATATAGAACTTCTTTCATTTGAGCATTTGCAGTATGTTTTCGTGATAGCATCTCAATAAAGGATAGTCTTTCTGAAATATTCCATGTCCACTGAAAAAGCTTAACGAAGTTTTTTAAGGTATTAAGTAAGTATATAGGGATTGTGTTGATTTGAGCTCGACGTCCAGATATTCTTTCACATAGATTAATAATATCTAGTGATTTCCATGATTTTAAACCAGATAAGGGTAAAGAACTATCCGAAAACTGACTAACAGATAAGCTACGAACTGTTATGTTAGCTACATCTTGTGTATTAATGTATGAAATCAAAGATGATTCGCGTGTAATCCAAACAGACTGTTTATCCAAAATGGGTAAAGCGTATTGAGGTATTAATCCTTGAAAAAAACCAGGTAAATAGAAAATTGTATAGCTTAAACCTGATATTTTAAGACGATGCTCAATCATTAGTTTTAAATTTAAAAGCGGTATATCTTTGTAATTAACAGTGTTTAATATAGAAAAAAATACATAACGTTTAATATCGGCTTTAATAGCAGATTCTATTAATATATATTTTGATTTTAAGTCAATTAAATGGATATTATTTAAATCATTAGGTCGACTTGTCGAACAATCGATTATTGAAGTTACTCCGGCTAAAGCAAGTGGTATACTTTCTAGTAATGATAAATCTCCATATATCATTTCAGCACCCCATTCTTTCAAGAAAGCGCTTTTACGAAAATTTCTAACTAAACATTTTACTTGAAAGCCTTCATTTAGAGCTTTTCTTACAATTTGCCTACCTAAAGTACCTGTACTACCAACAACTAGTAAAGTCATTTAACATAATCCTCAATATATAGTTATGTATTAAAAATAAGTCTAACATATAAAAAAATAGTTCAAAATATATTTATAAATAAATATAAAGAATGAGTATGAGTAAGGAGGGACTCGAACCCTCAAAACAATGTCGTCATATTTTGAATATGATGCGTTTACCAAGTTTCGCCACTTACTCTTTACCGTAAAATGATGTAACATATGGTAGCAAAATTGATAATTAATTTAAAGAGTTTGAGTAAAAAACTGCATATGTATTTTTTTAATGATATGTCTTCCGAAAATTATATTTTTTTGAAAAATATTTTTTATAAAAGATATTAAAAAATCTCAAAATCTTGAGTACTATTGACTACAGCACAATCATCAATGACAGTCTTGAGATCGACATAAACCATTCGTGTCGTGCTATTACGCCAACCCATATTGAATTGTTTATCAAGATTGGTCTGTACCATAAAAGGTAAACCAATACTGTAGAGCTTACAGAGTCTGTCCGATTGACTCGTAAGTTACGTAACGCTTTTTAAAACCTAAACGTTTTGGATGAACGTCAGATAGACCATTTCTTAACGATCTTTTAAACAAAAAAGATATATCTGTTAGAGGAGCGGGCCAATCTACAGTCAACTCCAAACAGTCCCCCCCTTCACAACTATAATTTTAAATAGCCCATGACGGACTCTTGATGGAAATCTAATGGCGAGAGACGAACTTTTTAAAGTTTTACTGGGCTCTTTTTAATTAGTTATTAGATAAACCGGTATGAATGTTGGATCTTCAGGAAAAGGTACTTGTAAACGGGCCACTTTTACAATTTCTTTACCTGAAACATTTTAAATTTTACAGAGCCTCACTTTCTTTTCATTCCCACCAGTACTCTTTGTATCTAGTGATGATAAATTTCATCTAAATTGAAAAAAAATAAATAAAGCATTAGTGTTATAAAACACAAATGTGTGAGAGTCATAATCTTTATTCATAGTTTTACTTTTTATTTCTTATAAATTTTAATATAGTTATCTTATTTTCAAATATAGCCAATTTTTTTTTATAAAAAAAATAAAATTCTTATCGTGACTAATTTCCGATTTTTTTTTACTCTGCTCTATTATTTTTATTATTTTTTCATTTTCTAGGTAAAATTGAAAATTATGAAAACAAAATAATTGAATTATTTTAATTTGTAAAATAAAGTTTTGGTTATTAAATTTATTGTAGTTGATAGCTGCACGAACATTATGTTTGCTTTTTAAATATAGTTTCATAACATTTTGTTTTATATATTCATTTTGATAATGATAATTAATTAGCAAAGATTTAATGTTATCTTCAATATTTCTATGTAAGTATTGTTTTATATATGGCATTAGTTCTTCACGAATTCTATTTCTTTGAATATTATAATTGTAGTTAGTACTATCTGACCAAATCGGCAAGAAAAATTTTTTGCAAAACCAGTATATGATTGGTCTATCTAAAACTAATAAAGGTCTTAAAATAAATGTTTGTTCAACTATTTGACTTTTCATTGATAAGTTCGTTAAGCTTTCTATTCCACTACCTTTAACTTAAAGGACCGGCACAATTGCTACCTACAATAAAGAAAAATATAGTTACATGTTTTAGATAGATTCATTGAAAGTATCGCAGAACTACTTTTAGGAATAAAAATTAAAAAGAATGTTGCAATAACTGATATAATAAAAAACATCATTTTATACATAGATACTTTTATCAATAAAATATTTTTATACCAAAATAACTTAAATATTAGTTTATGGAACAGATGTTTTATAAAAATAATTCACAAAAAAATTTACATAGAATGATAAAAAAAGAAATTTCTATATTATATAATGAAAAAGTATAAAACAAAATTTAAATAAATAACTATCTAAAAAACTAATGTGAACAACAATTCAAACAGCTATTTAGAAAATTTAATAAATAAACCTTACAAGTATGGTTTCAAAACAAACATTGAGTCAGCTTACTTTCCCAAAGGATTGAGCGCCAAAATTATTAAACTTATTTCAAAAAGTAAGAAAGAACCTATCTATCTACTTCAATTTAGACTGAAAGCGTATGAAAGATGGATAAAAATGAAAGAACCACAATGGAGTAATTTATTTTATAAGTCAATTAATTATAATAATATTTTATACTATTCAATTCCTAAAAATAAAAAACAGATTCAGAGTTTACAAGAAGTAGATCCAGAAATAATTGCAACATTTGAGAAATTAGGTATTTCTTTAGATGAACAAAAAAGATTAAGTAATGTTGCAGTAGATGCTGTGTTTGATAGCGTATCTGTTGCCACAACATTTAAACGAGAACTTGCGGAGCATGGAGTAATATTCTGCTCTATTAGCGAAGCTATCCAATTGTATCCTAATTTAATAAAAAAATATCTCGGATCAGTTGTTCCTATAGGTGATAACTTTTATTCAGCATTGAACTCTGCAACATTTAGTGATGGTTCCTTTTGTTACATTCCTAAGGATACTAAATGTCCTTTAGAATTATCTACCTATTTTAGGATTAATAATAAAGAATCAGGTCAATTTGAAAGAACATTGATTATAGCTGACACAAATAGCTACGTAAGTTATTTAGAAGGATGTACTGCACCTCAATTTGACAACAACCAATTACATGCAGCTATCGTGGAACTTATAGCACTTGATTATGCTACTATTAAATATAGTACAGTACAAAACTGGTATTCAGGTAATTTACAAGGAAAAGGGGGAATCTATAATTTTGTAACTAAGCGCGGAATGTGTATAGGGAAAAACTCTAAAATACTATGGACTCAAGTTGAAACAGGATCAGCGGTGACATGGAAATATCCTAGCTGCATATTAGTTGGAAAAAATTCAATAGGTGAATTTTCTTCTATTGCATTAACTAACCATTACCAACAAGCAGATACTGGTAGTAAGATGATACATATAGGAAATCATACAAGCAGTAAAATATTGTCAAAAGGAATATCGGCTGGCAAATCACTTAATAACTACCGCGGATTAGTTAAAATTGGGCCTAGAGCGAATCATGCTAGAAATTATTCACAATGTGATTCTTTAATTTTAAGTAATAATTCTACTGCTAATACTTTTCCTTACATACAAGTTAAAAATCCTTATTGTAAAGTTGAACATGAAGCCTCAACTTCTAAAATAGGTGAAGAACAAATTTTTTATTTCTTGCAAAGAGGTATTAGTTTAGAAGAAGCAATTAGTCTAATGATCAATGGTTTTTGTAAAGAGATTTTAAACGAGTTACCTATGGAATTTGCGATGGAAGCAGATCGTTTATTAAATTTAAAATTAGAAGGAACTATCGGATAAAAATAATTCATGAATAAACAGGAAATTTTAAGAATTCAAAATTTACATGTAAATATTGATAATAAAAACATAATAAAAAATCTAAATTTAATAACGAATAAAGGAGAGATTCATGCAATTATGGGTAAAAATGGATCAGGCAAAAGTACTTTAGCAAAAGTCATTGCTGGACATCCAAATTATATAATCAATAATGGAAAGATTTTTTTTAAAGATAAAGAGATTACGGATGAAGAACCAGATGATAGAGCGCACAAAGGAATTTTTTTAGCATTTCAATATCCGGTAGAAGTTCCCGGGGTGAGTAATCTTGATTTTTTACGTCTAGCATATAATTGTAAACAAAAAAAAATAAACAAGAAAGAAATAGATCCACTATCTTTTTTTGACTTAGTCAATAAAGAATTAAGAAAAATTCAAATGGACCCTTTGTTTTTAAATAGGGATTTAAATGAGGGATTCTCAGGAGGAGAAAAAAAGAAAAATGAAATTTTACAAATGTCTTTACTTAAAAGTGAATTATGTATTTTAGATGAAATTGATTCAGGATTAGATGTCGATGCTTTAAAAAATATTGCTAATAATATTAAAAATTTTGCGAACCAAGATAACTGTATTATTTTAATTACTCATTATCAAAAACTAATAGAATATATCAAACCCGATTATGTACACGTAATGGATCGAGGAAGAATTGTATATACTGGCAATGAAACAGTGGCATCGAATATAGAGAAGTATGGTTATGAATATATTAATACAAAATAATAAAAAATGCATTATGTTAGTTTATAAATTATAACTGTAAACCTAGGAAAAAAATCACATTATCCTAAGTTTACAACAATAAATTTAATTAACTATACAGAAAAAGCTTGTTGAACATCTTGTATAGATTGCTTTAATAAATCTTCAGATTCTGGGGTTAATTTTTTACTACTACGTATATTTTGTCCGAATTCAGGTTTAGAGTTTTGTAAATCTTCTCGAAGAGCTAGTACAAAGTCTTTTACTTTAGATAGATCAATATTATCTAAGTAACCGTTGACGCCTGCATAAATGATAGCTATTTGGTCTTCTACGACAAGCGGAGCATTTTGAGCTTGCTTCAAAATTTCTCTCAATCGTTGGCCACGCGATAGCTGATTCTGAGTTGCTTTATCCAGATCAGAAGCAAATTGAGAAAAAGCTTCTAATTCTGCAAACTGGGCTAATTCTAATTTTAATTTACCTGCAACTTGTTTCATAGCTTTTATTTGAGCAGCAGAACCTACACGTGAAACGGAAATACCGACGTTTATAGCCGGCCTAATTCCTGAATTGAATAAATCACCAGATAAAAAGATTTGGCCATCTGTAATTGAGATCACATTTGTTGGTATATAAGCAGAAACATCTCCGGCTTGAGTTTCAATAATGGGCAAGGCTGTCATACTACCTCCGCCTAAATCATTACTTAGCTTAGCAGCCCTCTCCAAGAGTCTAGAATGTAAATAAAACACATCGCCTGGGTAAGCTTCTCTACCAGGTGGGCGTCTAAGGAGTAAGGACATTTGACGATATGCTTGTGCTTGCTTTGTTAAATCATCGTATATAACTAAAGTTGCTTTACCTTTGTACATAAAATATTCAGCTAGAGCAGCTCCTGTATACGGGGCAATATATTGTAGTGTGGCAGGATCATCAGCATTAGCTGCAACTATGATTGTGTATTCTAGAGAACCTTTTTCTTCTAATGAAGAAACTACTTGAGCAACAGATGAAGCTTTTTGTCCAATTGCTACATAAACACAGATAACATCTTGACCTTTTTGGTTAATTATTGTGTCCAATGCAACAGCAGTTTTACCTGTTTGTCTGTCACCAATTATTAGTTCTCTTTGTCCTCTACCGATGGGAATCATTGCATCTATAGCAGTAATACCAGTTTGTAATGGTTCACAAACAGACTGACGTCCGATAATCCCAGGTGCATATGACTCAATAAGCCTTGTTTGATTCGTATTTGGGATACCTTTTGCATCTATAGGTTTTGCCAAAGGATTAACAACCCTTCCTAAGTAATCATCACCTACCGGAATTTGTGCTATCTGCCCTGTTGATTTAACCGAACTTCCTTCTAATATATTACGTCCATCACCCATAAGTACAACGCCTACGTTATCACTTTCTAAATTCAATGCAATACCTATAGTTTGATCTTCGTCCTCAAACTGCAAAAGCTCTCCCGCCATTACTTCATCTAGTCCATAGACACGCGCAATACCATCACTAACTTGTAAAACAGTGCCTACATTAGCAACTTGTAATTCTTGATTATATTTACCAATTTGTTGACGTATAATATTACTGATCTCGTCTGGTCTAATGTTTAACATATAATTTTATAATTTGTAGATTTATATTTTTAAATATCAACTTGAAGTATAATAGTTACTTTTAGTTGGTATTAAGATAAAAAGACATGCTTTTTAATTTACCTGCTAAACTAGCATCAACAATTTTTGATCCTATTTTGAGTATAAATCCTCCCATTAGATCAGCATCTTTATGCATAACTAGCTTAACTTTTGTGCTATTTGTCATTGATTTAATTTTTTGAATTAAGCTTTCTTGCTGCATTTCGTTGATATCAACAGCAGAATATAATTCAGCACTTGTAGTAGATTCTAAAACATTTACTAAGTTCAGATATTTTTCAGTAATAATATTCAAACAAGAAATTCTTCTTTTATCCACTAAAATGAATAAAAAATTTATAACTGAACTATGAATTTGGTTTTCAAAAAGCTGCTTTAATACATTCTTTTTTAAGAAACCACCAATTAAAGGATTGGATAAAAACACTTGTAAATCTTCAGATTTAAGCAATACTGTTGATACAGAAGATACATCTTTTGTTGTTTCATCTATCAAATTTACACTTTGTGCATGGTTAATTAAAGCTTCAGCGTATGGAACGGCTATTTTTTCTTTAAAACTTTGATTACTCATAAATTAATTTTACCTTCTAATTGCATAATACCTCTATCAATCATTTTATTTTGCATGATAGAATTCATCTGATTTTTCAACTCAAAACTAACTTTTTTAATTGCCAAAGCTGTAATCTGCTGCTGTATTTGCAATTTTACTTGGTTTTCAGCAAATCGAACACTAGCCTTACTTGTTTTAGTAAGTTTTTCTATATCAGATTTACCTTGTTCCAAGATAGACTCACGAACTTTTTTAGCAGTTGTTTCTGCTTCATTAATTATTTGATTAATAATAAGTTGTGTTTGAGCTAGTTGCTTTTCTGCTTCATTTAACCGCAGGTTAGCTTGCTTTAAGCGTTCTTCAGATTCATTAATAGCGAAGATAACTTTGCTTTGTCTATCATTCAAAGTTGATCCTAAAAAATTTTTTAAAACATAAATCAGACCAGTTAATAAAAGTAAAATATTTAATACATTTGCTTCTAAAAAGTTAAAGTTTAAACTTATTTTTGTATATAATAACTCTTGACTAATGATTTCTAAAATGTTCATTTATTTGTTACATAATATTTATATTTTGAGTTTGATTTATTCTTAACCTTATTTATAAAAAGATATAAAATCACTAATTATCTAGTAATTTTTCCTGTATTTGATCACTTAAAATATCTATTTGAATTTCTAAGCTTTTTAAAGCTTGTTCTTTTTGAATATTCAACTCATCGTAAGCATTTAAAAGTAACTTTTCTGCATTCTTTTGTGCTTCTTTTATTTTATCTGAAACAATTGACTGAGCTTCCTCCTGAGCATTTTTTATAATTTTTTGCGCACTTTTACGCGATTCAGCTAACTCAAATTCATATGTTTTAGTTAATTCGTCTGCTTTTACTAAAGATGCTGAAGCACTTGTTAAACTGTTTTTAATATATTCTTCTCGATCATCTAAAATATTGCTAACAGGCTTGTAGTACAGTACATTAAGGACAACAGTTAGTGCAAGAAACTGTAAAGCCATTAACGGGAGAGTTGCATTAAAATCAAATAAACCACCTTTAGCACTTTTTTCAGATGATGCGCTAAGTAAAAATATAATTTCATGCATTACGTTTACTAACCTTATTGATAATTAAATAAAATGATTCAGTATTAATTTAAAATTATAAAAACACTTAGTTTATTAATATATGAAAAAAACTAAGTGTTTAAACACAATTAACCAGTATAAGGATTAGCAAATAACAGTGATAAAGCAACTACAAGTCCGTAGATAGTCAAAGATTCCATAAAGGCTAAACTCAATAATAATGTTCCTCTAATTTTTCCTTCAACTTCTGGCTGTCTTGCAATTCCTTCTACTGCATTTGCAGCAGCGCTTCCTTGACCAATTCCAGGACCAATAGCAGCTAAACCAACAGATAAACCTGCAGCTATAACTGAAGCTGCTGAAATAATAGAATCCATAATTATTTAATATTTTTTATAAGAACATAGAAAATTAACATATTTCATTTGGCTTTTATTTTATAATCTATAGAAAAGATAGCTACATTCTAATACTTAAGCTAATTAATCATCTCCATGACCTTCCAGGGCTTCGCCTATATAGGCTGCAGATAAAGTTGCAAATATTAATGCTTGTATTGAGCTTGCAAATAATCCTAAGATCATGACAGGTAAAGGTATCAAAATAGGTACTAATAAAGTAAATACAGAAACTACTAATTCATCTGCGAGTATATTGCCAAATAAACGAAAACTTAACGATAACGGCTTAGTGAAATCTTCAAGTATATTGATTGGAAGTAACACGGGAGTTGGTTCAACGTAACGAAGAAAATAATTTAGACCATTTTTGCTCAATCCAGCATAAAAGTATGCAAACGAAGTTAATAAAGATAAAGCCACCGTAGTGTTAATATCATTAGTTGGTGCAGCTAGCTCTCCTTCTGGTAAGCTAATTAGTTTCCAAGGAATTAAAGCGCCTGCCCAATTGCTACCTAAAATAAATAAAAATATAGTTGCAATATATGGTACCCAGAATCTATACTCATGCTCTCCAATTTGATTTTTTGCAATATCTTGTAAAAACTCTAAGATAAACTCCATAAAATTTTGGAATTTACCTGGAATTCTTCGTAAGTCTCTTGTACCTAAAACTGACATTGCTAATAGTACGAATATAACTATCCAAGAAACAATAAAAACTTGACCATGTACATCATAGTTTCCTATTTTCCAGTATAAATGCTGACCTACTTCTACACTAGATAAAGTAGAAAATAATGATAGTTTACTCATAGTGTGTTGAAACATATTATTTTTCCACTTAATTTATAATAAAAACATACCGAATAATCTTAAAATTGCAAGAAAACACTTATATATAACAGATACTATAACAATGATACCATCATAATTTAAAAGATATTGATATAATCGATATCTTTTTTACGTATTTTGAATCATACTAGAAACTTCATCTTTGAAATTATTCTTTTTAGGTTCTAATCCTTCACCTAGCAAAAATCTTTCAAAACGTCTAATCTTAATATTTTCACCCCAAAGCGCAATATGTTGTTTTATTAACTCTTCAATAGTAATGCTTGTTTGTTTAATAAAATTTTGATCCATAAGAGATAATTCTTTTATTCTTTTATCTACTCTACCATTGGCTATTTTATTTTTTATTTCAACAGATTTATTTAATAAATCTTCTTTTTCTAACTCTAACTTTTGCTCATAAGTAACTATGTTTTCAGGTATATCGTTCTTAGAAATATAGCTAACAGATTGGCATGCAGCAAGTTGCATTGCTATATCTTTAGCTAGTTGGTGAAATTTAGGCTGTCTAGAAACAAAATCTGTTTCACAATTTATTTCAACAAGTACTCCTATTCTAGAGCCTGCGTGTATATAACTTTGGATCAAGCCTTCGGCTGTAAGTCTACTGGACTTTTTATCGGCAGAAGCTAAACCTTTTTTTCTTAAAGTTTCAATTGCAATATCTATTTGGCCATCTGAGGCTTCTAGTGCTTTTTTGCAATCAGTCATACCAGCTCCAGTTTTATTACGTAATTCTTTAATATTTTCAGAAGAATTTTTCTTAAGCATAAATATATATTAATTAAAAATTTAATTGTTTTTACCTTCTAAAATTGCATCAGATATTTTCGATAAAACTAATCTTATTGATCTAATAGCATCATCATTGGCAGGAATAGGAACATCTACTATTTCAGGATTACAATTAGTATCTAGCATGCATACAGTAGGTACACCTAATTTTATACATTCCTGTATCGCTGTAGTTTCTTTTTTTTGATCAACAATAACAACTAGATCAGGCAAGTTTTTCATATGTTTTATACCACTAAGATGCTTACGTAACCTATCTAACTCTTTTCTAATCATTGATGCTTCTTTTTTAGGTAAATTATCAATGAATCCATCTTGATCTTTTTTTTCAAGTTGATTTAATCTTTCAACTCTGGCTTTAATAGTGACCCAGTTAGTTAACATACCTCCTAACCATCTTTGATTGACATAAAAAGAGTTACACCTTAAAGCTTCTCTTTCAACTATACCTGCAGCTTGCCGTTTCGTACCTAAGAACAAAAAAGTTTTTCCTTCTTGGGAACATTTTTTTACAAAATGATACGCATCATTAATAAGTTGAGCTGTTTGCACGAGATCAATAATATGTATACCATTACGCTCTGTATAAATATAAGGAAACATTTTTGGGTTCCACCTTCTGGCTTGGTGTCCAAAATGAACACCAGCTTCTAACAATTCTTCTAGAGAAACTATTGACATAATGAGATATAAAAACTTATTTAACGAATTAACTATAAACTTTAGTGAAAGTATATACAACTATTTTTATACAAATGATAACATAAAAAATTTTTTAATATATATTAAAAAATTGAAAGTCATTAATATATTAAGATTGATTATTGCGAGCTACTCTATCATCTATTATGATATCCTCAAAATTACTTCTTTTTTTGCTAAAATCATAAATTTTAGGAGATATATCTTGACTAACTTTACTAAAGTTATAAGCATTGAAACCAGTACCAGCAGGTATTAATCTACCGATGATTACATTTTCTTTTAATCCTCTTAAATGGTCAAGCTTCCCATAAATTGCTGCTTCTGTAAGAACTTTAGTTGTTTCTTGAAAACTAGCTGCAGAAATAAAGCTTTCTGTGTTAAGAGATGCTTTTGTAATTCCTAATAAAACAGGACAGTATGAAGCATTTTTTTTACCGGCAAGCAGTAAGGATGCATTGATTGATTCAATTTTCTGTAATTCTATAAATTCACCTGGTAAATATTCAGTATCTCCTCCAATTTCTATTTTTACTTTTGAAGTCATTTGTTTAACAATAACTTCGATATGTTTATCAGAAATATATACACCTTGTGATTGATAAACAGACTGTACTTCTTTTGCAAGAAATAATTGTATTTCAAGAATACTAAGCCTAGATGCTTTATATATATTGAAACCTTGAGCTAGGTAGGCTTTGAACTTCATTTCTAATATAAGATGTGGATTAAAAGATAAATCTATTTTTTTTCTTGCTTCTAAAATTTCTTCAATACGAGGTAAACCTTGAACAATATCTCCGGTTTTGAACTTTTCAAAAATAAGTGTAGCGATACTCTCACCTCTCTGTATTAAACTCGAATTAGCAATATGTAGTATTGAACCACTAGAGATGAGATATGGTTGTCCTATTCTAATCAAAATTTTACTATTATCTATTGAAATGACTCTACCAGAAACATTTGTAAAAGTATTTGTACTAACTTCATCTCCAGCATAAACATAGTTATTAATCTTAGTTTTGATAATAGAATTTTTGCTAAGATTAATAGTTTCTATATTCAATTTCGAAATAATTAGTATTCTACAACTAGCATTTTTCGTTTTTTCTATGAAACCAATTTTACCTGCAGTAGATGAAAATATATTAGTTTGAGAAATAATAGAATTTGCTTTCACGTAATCACCATCATTGACTAATATTGAAGTTTTTGTATATAAACTATGATTTTTATCGAAAAAAGACTCTTTTATAGTTAAAAAATCAGCTGTTATAAATTTAATCAATAGTGGTGAACTTGTATTACGTGGAATATTTGAATTAAATTGCATGTAACATTTTGACTGAAACTTATTTTTTTGTATTTCTATTATTAAATGTGTTAATACTAAGTTGATACCAGAGACAGATTTAACTCTTTCACCGTCTCTAAAATAAGTTCTACGAACAAGCTTTAGATTTACAACATCAGTTGCAAATGAATTATCGGAATATTCTAATAATAGATTTTTAGTTGGTAAAGAATATATAATTACTGGTCTTAGTAAAATAAAATCCTTAAACGAGATACTAACGTATTCCCAATAAACTAGCTTATCTGTCGTTACTTGATTCAATAATTTTTCACCAGGACGCAGGAAACCTCTGTGCTTCTCTAACTTTATATCACACAAGTTAATTTCAACTAACTTTCCTGGCTTAATCATGATTTCTCGTATAATACCATCTTTTTCTATAACTTCTAAGAAACCACAATTATTGGCAAAAATATTTTGTATTATCTCTGTACCAGCATCAATAAAATGTAAATTACTTATTAGTAACAGTGATAAGTCTTTATTGACTATATGAGTTTCTTCAGGTATCCATAATATATAACCAGAGCCGTGAATATTATAAAAATCTTGTTCATTACTTTTTGAGATAGATAAATCAAGATACTTTATAATTCCGCCTGTTTTAGTTCTATATAAATTAGAAACTAGGTCTCCTATTATTTGCTTATGAATAAGTTTTTTATTAGGTTGACATTTTAGAAGAAACTTATCTTTACTATCGGTTTCTAAGAAATATCTCTTATAGTCATTAACTGATTGAACAGATACTGTTATATTTTGATAAAGCTTTAAAGAGGTAACTAATAAAACTCGAGCTGAAACAATCTTATTTTTAGTTACATAAATTTTTCCTTCTCTAGAGTTTAATAAATCTATGCGAGCTAATAATGAATCTTTTTTTATTACTGCATTATTAGAAACCATTAGTGTAGTTAGCTTAGGCAAACTATATACCTCGCCAGATAGGACCCACACAACTAAATTTTTAGTGATTGTATGACTTTCATTATTACTGTATAATTTATTGATATCAAAATAAACGCTTCCTGAGAAATCTGTAATTACGGCTTTTTGAGCTTTTTCTGTAGATAATTTTTTATTTATTGGATATTCAGCTAAAATTTGACCTTTAGCAATCTTTTGAAGTTTTGTCACCAGCAGTAATGAATGCCTTGGTATAAAAAATTTTTTTTGTTTATTATTTAAATCTATAATATTAAGAATGAAATCAGAATGTGCTAAGTGAACATTTTCACCATATCTATTGCGAGTTGGAGTTAATAAAACATTATCTAGATATTGAACTACTCCGTCCAAATTAGAAACAATGTTTTGAGATAATTCACCAGTAAATACTCCTCCCGTATGAAAAGTACGCATTGTTAATTGAGTACCGGGCTCACCAATAGATTGAGCAGCAATGATACCAACAGCTTCTCCTAAATCAACAAGCTTACTGTGTGCTAAATTCCAACCATAACACATTTGGCATACTGACTGCAAAGAAGAACAGGTTAAAGGAGAACGAACTAGAACATTAAATAATTTTAAATTAATAATTTTATCTGCTAAGGTTGTATCGATACATTGATTAATTTGAGCTATAGTTTTATTGGTTTTAAAATCAAGTAAATTTTCAGCCAGTACTCTACCCAATAAAGCTTGATGTAATGATATTAATGTTTTTCTATTATCAATCATTTCTTCTAGCAAGATAGCATTAGATGTTTTGCAATCATACTCGCGAATAATAACGTCTTGGGCAACATCAACTAAACGACGAGTTAAGTAACCAGAATCTGCTGTTCTTAGAGCCGTATCGACTAAACCTTTCCTAGCGCCGTAAGAAGAGATAAAGTAATCTGTAATTGTTAGGCCTTCTCTAAAATTATTAAATATAGGTAAATCAATAATTTGTCCTTGTGGATCAGCCATTAATCCTCTCATTCCAACAAGTTGCTTGACTTGAGAAATATTTGCTCTTGCTCCCGAAAAAGCCATCATATAAATTGAATTTAATGGATCAGTAGTTTTAAAATAATTTACAACTTCTTGCTTTAAATTATCACTCGCATAATTCCATGTATCAATAACTTTTTGAAATCGCTCTACAGCAGTAATTTCACCTCTTCTATAACGTTTATCGGTTTCTCGGATAGAGTTCAATGTTGAATTCAATAAAAACTGTTTACTAGATGGAATACGTAAATCTTCTAAACTTAAAGAAATACCTGCTCTAGTAGCGTAATAAAAACCCAAATCTTTTAGTTGATCAGCCATATTAGAAGCACGAGCAATTCCATAGTTTCTAAAAGCCCAAGTTATAAGTCTTTTTAATTCAGATTTATCAATAACTTTATTAAAAAAGTGAATTTTTGATAAATTATTTTTCATTTGTAATTTAATCCTATTTTGTAACAAATTAACAACTAAGCAAGTAAAGAACTTTCAATCGCACTATTAAATAAAATTCTACCAACCGTAGTTCTTACGTACTTCACTAGTTGATTTCCATTACAATCTAATTTTTTTATTAAATTTGGATAATAAAGTATTTTATTGTTGTTAGCAATATTCACTGTTTTTAACGGTGAATTATATATATCTTTAGGATTAATAATATCTAGTTGACCTTCAAAGCGTACCCAGATGAAAGCATGTAAATCAATTTTGTTATTATTGTAAGAAATAATTGGGTCTTGCAAGTTTGAAAAAAAGTGATCTTTACCTTTATCTGAAGATGGGTTACTAGTCGTTAAATAATAACACCCTAAAACCATATCTTGGCTTGGCATTAAAATTGGGTATCCAGTAGCTGGTGACAAAAAATTATGAGGAGCTAACATCAACAACCTTGCTTCTGCTTGAGCTTCTAATGATAATGGTACGTGAACAGCCATTTGATCACCATCAAAGTCAGCGTTAAACGCTGGGCATACTAGGGGATGTAATTTAATAGCTCTACCGTTAACTAAAATAGGCTCAAAAGCTTGAATCCCTAAACGATGTAACGTTGGAGCTCTATTTAATAAAACTGGATGGCCATGAATTACTTCTTCTAATACATCCCAAACTAATAAATCATTTTTTTGAATAAGTTTTTTTGCAGCTTTAATATTATTTACAAGACCTTGTACAATTAACCGATGTATGACAAAAGGTTGAAATAGTTCTAAAGCCATTTCTTTAGGCAAACCACATTGGTGTAACTTTAATTTTGGTCCTACAACTATTACTGATCTTCCTGAATAATCTACCCTTTTACCTAATAAATTTTGTCTAAATCTACCTTGTTTACCCTCGATAATATCGGATAAAGATTTTAATGGTCTATTATTAGAACCAACAACAGTTCTTCCTCTTCTGCCATTATCCATTAATGAATCAACTGCTTCTTGTAGCATTCTTTTTTCATTCCTTACGATAATTTCCGGAGCTAATATAGCTTTTAAACGCGCTAAACGATTATTTCTATTGATTATTCTTCGATAAAATTCATTCAGATCTGCAGTTGCAAATCTTCCGCCATCTAATTGCACCATCGGTCTTAAATCAGGTGGAATAACAGGAATGACAAAAAAAATCATCCATGAGAGACTAGCTTCAGTCGAAATAAAATTTTCTAATAAGCGTAGTCTTTTCATTTTTTTATTAAATTTAGTTGAGACTTTTTTATTAAGAGAAGGTTTTAGAGATTCTTCTCTTAATGAATTTACCGTATTATTTAAATCAATATCTTTTAGTAGACGATAAATTGCTTCAGCTCCTGTTCCTACTTCAATATCGAAAAAATTCGCAGATTTATTATATAAATCATCCTCAAGTAATCTCCATTCATAACCTTCAAGTAATTGTTTATAATAAAGACGAGTATTATTACCAGGATTGAGTACAACATAAGAGTGAAAGTAGACTATTTTTTCAACTTCTTTAACCGTTAAATCTAAAGCTAAAGCAATGTAGCTTGTGCTACCTTTGAGATACCATACGTGTGTAACAGGTGATGCTAACTCAATATAAGCCATTCTATTACGTCTAACTTTAGATTCTGTTATCTCAACACCACATCTTTCACATACAATACCTTTATAGCGGAATCTTTTATATTTACCACAATGACATTCCCAATCTTTAACTGGGCCAAAAATACGCTCACAAAATAGACCATCCATCTCTGGTTTTAAAGTTCTATAATTAATTGTCTCTGGCTTTGTTACTTCACCAACAATCTGACCATTCGGTAAAGTTCTTTCACCCCAAGAACGAATTTTATCTGGTGAAGCAAGACTAATTTTAATGTAATCGAATGAGTTTTCAAGTTGAGCCATATTTTAAACAATCCTCAATGTAAAAAAACATCTTTTGCAATATTTGAATCTTTATATAAATTAGAGTTAGAAATAACATCATTGTCATTATCATGACTAAATTCAATTTTATGTATTGAGATATCTAAACCTAAAGATTGCAATTCACGAATTAAAACTTTAAATGACTCTGGGGTACCCGGCTTAGGAATAGGTTTACCTTTTACAATAGAATTAAGAGCTTCGTTACGTCCTTGCATATCGTCAGATTTTACTGTAAGTAATTCTTGTAAAGTATATGCTGCACCAAAAGCTTCTAATGCCCAAACTTCCATCTCACCAAGCCTTTGTCCCCCATGTTGAGCGCGGCCACCTAATGGTTGTTGTGTAACTAAGGAATAAGGACCCGTTGACCTTGCATGTATTTTATCATCAACTAAATGAACTAATTTTAACATATAGGCTTTACCTACTGTAATAGGGTTATCAAAGAATTCTCCGGTTCTTCCATCGCATAACATAATTTTTCCAGGATAGTTACGATTAAATAACCATGAATATTGACTTTTGATGCTTGCTTGCTTAAGCTTGTTGTTAACTAAAGCTCTCGAAGCTTCTTGTCCGTACATCTCATCAAAAGGCATGATCTTGAACCTTTTATAAAGGTAATGGCCAGCTAATCCTAATAAACATTCAAAGATTTGTCCTACATTCATACGAGAGGGTACACCTAATGGATTTAAAATAATATCAACAGGAGTTCCATCAGGTAAAAATGGCATATCTTGATATGGTAAAATTCTTGAAATAATTCCTTTGTTGCCATGTCTACCAGCCATTTTATCACCAACTTGAATCTTACGCTTTTGTGCAACGTATATTCTAACAATAACATTAGTACCTGGAGGTAAATCGTCTCCGTTCTTTCGTTTAAAAATTTTTACGTTAACAACTCTCCCTTTAGCTGCATTGGGAAGTCTTAATGAAGTATCTCTAAGATCTCTTGCTTTTTCACCAAATATTGCTCTTAATAACTTTCCTTCAGGTAGTTGATCAGAATCACCTTTCGGTGTGATTTTACCAACTAATATATCACCAGAATCAACCCAAGACCCTATCGCAACTACACCATTTTTATCTAGTAAAGAAATAGAACTTTCACTAATATTTGGAATATTTCGGGTAATTTCTTCGGGACCTAACTTTGTTTGGCGACACTCAATTTCATACCTTTCGATATGAATTGAAGTGTATAAATCATCATAAACTAATTTTTCGCTGATTAAAAAAGCATCCTCGTAATTATATCCTTCCCAAGGCATGTAAGCTACTAAAATATTTTGACCTAACGCAATCTCTCCTAACTCTGTGGATGCACCATCAGCAATAGCCTGTCCTTTAATAACTTTTTCTCCAGGCCAAACTATGGGTCTTTGATTAATACAAGTATCCTGATTTGATCTATAATATTTTTTTAGTCTATAGTGAATTATTCTACCATCAAAATCTTCTATGCCAATTTTGGTTCCAGAAACGTAATTAACTAACCCGTCAGTTCTTGTTACAATAGTCATACCTGCATCTCTAGCAACTTTAGACTCTAAACCTGTTCCAACAATGGGTAGTTTTGGGTATAGCAAGGGAACCGCTTGTCTCTGCATATTTGATCCCATTAGTGCTCTATTAGCATCATCGTGTTCTAAAAAAGGTATCAAAGAAGTAGCAGCGGATATCACTTGTACAGGAGAAACAGATATATAATCTACATGACTACTGATAGATGTAGTAAATTCTTGCCTATATCGCACTGGAATATGTTTATCTTTAATACAAAAATCATTTTTTAGTATAATATCGCCAGGGGCAACTTTTAAGTCATCTTCTTGATCAGCTGTAATATAACGTAAAGGCTCTGTTTTTAAAACTTTAGATTGACTTACACGGTAACAAGGGGTTTCAATAAAACCATAAGAATTAACGCGGGCGTAAATGCTTAATGATCCTATTAAACCTGCATTTGGTCCTTCAGGAGTTTCAATAGGACAAATCCGCCCATAATGACTCGGATGTAAATCTCTTACTGCAAATCCAGCCCTATCTTTATTTAAACCGCCCGGCCCCAAAGCACTTATTCGTCTCTTATGAGTAAGCTCCGATAAAGGATTAGTTTGATCCATAAACTGAGAGAGCTGACTAGAACCAAAAAATTCACGAATTGAAGCAACTAGGGGTTTAGGATTAACTAAGTTTGATAAGCTTAAAGAATCAAGATCACAAACAACCATCCTTTCACGAATAATTCTTTCTAATCTACTAACTCCTATACGGATTTGATTTTGTAAAAGCTCACCTACGGATCTTACCCTGCGATTACCTAAGTGATCAATATCATCAAATGTACCTATATTTTGTTCTTTAATATTAATTAAATAATCAACAGAAACTAAAATATCCTGTGGTGATAGAACCCTAAAACTTTTAGGAATTTTCAAGCTAAGTTTTTGATTAATTTTATGCCTACCAACTTCACTAAGGTCATATCTTCTAGGATCAAAAAAACGTGAATACAACATTTGTCGAGCAACCAGTAAAGTAGATGGCTCATTCGGGCGTAATTTACTATAAACTATTAAGATAGATTCTTCATCAGTTAAATCTTCAACAGATTTTTTACCTATTTCCTTAAACAGCTCTTTTTGTTCATACAAAATAGAACTCTGGATTAAAAATTGGTATTTATTTAAACGTAATTGAATTTCTTCATTACTTAAACCGATGGCTCTTAAAAAAACATATGCATTAACTTTATGAGTTTTATCAATTTTTACCCAAATTTGATTTTTAGCATCAATTTCAAATTTTAACCAAGAGCCTCGATTAGAAATAAGGCTTGCACCATATATATATTTATTGTTTTTATCTAGTTCTTTTTTATAATATATACCAGGACTTCTAACAATTTGATTAATTATAACTCTTTCGGTACCAGAAATAATAAAAGTTCCTCTGTTAGTCATCAAAGGGATATCACCAATAAAAACGTGCCTTTTTCTATATTTTTTTTGTCTATCTAGTTGAAATAATGGAGTACTATATGCATGACTTTTTTGTTTTTTTATAAATTCGGTATCTTTTCTAGTTAATTTGGAAGGTATGTATATTTGTGCGCTATACGTTTTATCACGGCTTTTAGCTCTACGAACACTATAACGAGGAAATTTTAATCTATAATCTTTACCAAAAAACTTGATTTCTAGTTTACCTGTAGGATCAATAATGATAGGAAAGGAATCTAAAACTTCAACTAAACCCTTTTCTAAAAAGAGCCTAAAACTTTTAATTTGTACTTCAGCTAAATCTGGCACTATAGACACAGAAATGTTTTTTTTTAACATTAAAAACTCCAGATGAATAAAGTGGCAAAAAAGTGACTATTTAAATATAAAAAGATAATATTGTTTAAATACAAATAATATTTTTTACCAATATTATCTAATAGATTATATAGATATTATCGATACAATAGAATAAATCGGATAAGGTTAATATAGCAACTTCATTTATAGGTAAAGCTTTACTTGAGAATTTTAGCTAATTTTGATTTTTTACGTGATGCAGTGTTATGGTGTAAAATTCTTTTTTTTACAGCTTTGTCTATTGTTTGATATACTAAAGATAAATTATTTAAGCACAAATTCAAGCTATTTTCACTATTTTCACTTACATTAAGCTCTACACTCCACAGATATGTTTTTATAGCTTTTTTTATTGCAAATTTGTACTTTTTGTTTCGACTACGATTTCTTAATATAACTTTACTGTTTTTAATATGAGACTTAGTTTGAGGCATGTTAAAAGTTTACAATTAGGATTATACTAGTATAAAATTAGTTTAAAGTTTCAAACATTATACATTATCAACATAAGATATTCAATGTTATATAAAACTTGATATAAAATTGTTAACTATGAAAGAATAAATTACTCAATACACATAAGATTAAAATTAAAACACATGGGAAAAAATAAAGGATCAAGAACAATAATAACATTAGAATGCGAATGTAGAAAAAAACCTTCATTAAAAAGAAAAAATGGTATTTCCCGTTATACTACATGCAAAAACAAAAGAAATACTCCTAGTCGATTAGAAATTAAAAAATTCTGTACTTACTGTAATAAACATAAAACTTTTAAAGAAATTAAGTAAAATCACATGAATACATATAGAAATAAAATAAGTAACTTTAAAGAATTAACGAATGATATTGTAGATTATAAAGATATAGACTTGTTAAGAAAATTCATTAATGACCAAGGTAAAATTTTACCTCGTCGCTCTACTGGATTAAATTCAAAACAACAAAAAAAAGTGACCAAATCAATTAAAAGAGCTCGTTTAGTAGCATTAATACCATTTTTGAAGAAAGACTAATGATTGAAATAAGGTAAAATAAGTGAAAGTTAATAGTCTTTCACATTTTAACTTATTGACAAAAAAAATGTTATAAAGCCTTTTCCTTAGGGACTAAATCATAAGCTTCTATTTTATCAGACTCTTTCCATAACTGAAAATCTGCCGTTAATCCGCATTCAGTAACCGCGATAACTTCTTGAATATCATTTTTCATACGTTTTAATGAATTAATGTATCCTTGGTAAACGATGGCGCTATCACGATATACATAAATATAAGAATTTTTAGTTAATTTTCCTTCGTTGACGGTACATCCTGCAACATAACCTTGATTCATATTAAAGACTGTTTTTACAATTGCGTTGCCAACTAATATTTCATTATATTCTGGCTGTATTAAATCAAGCATTAAACCTCGAATGTGTTCAAATAAATCATAGATAATATTAAAAAATTTAAAACTTATTTTATATTTTTTTAATAAACTACTAATATGGGATGTAGCGCTCACATTAAAAGCTACAATAAAAGAATTCGTTGCTAAAGCTAGTTCAATATCTTTATTTGATATATTACCAAAATTAGCAGAAACAATATTTATTTGAACTTTGTATTGAGAGATATTTGATAAAAGATCTAGAATAGCTTCTAGTGCACCTTGACTATCTGTCTTTATAATAAGTTTTAATTGTTTTTTATTGGAATCTAAGTTTAAAGTAATTCTAGTATTAAGTGATTTTAATAAATTATCTAATTGTTTAGAATGTGAATGGTTTAAACAATATTTTTTAGCATCTTTCTCACAGTTAAACGAATAGAATAAAGAACCTGCTGGTGGTACATCCGTAAAACCTAAAATTTGTACTATCGAAGATGGACCCGAAGATGAAATTTTTATTCTAGATATATTCGTGATACTTTTGACTTTACCATAAAGGTTTTCAGAAGCAATTATATCACCAACTTTCAAAGTACCATTTTGTACTAAAATATTAGCTATAGCACCTTGCTGCTTATCTAAATATGACTCTATAATTGTCCCTCTAGCTGGCTGTTTTGAATCAGCTAATAAATTTTTGCTTATCGATAATTTACAAATCTTTGATAACAAACTCTCAATATTTTTGCCACTGATTGAGCTTACCTCTACTAAAGGAACTTTACCTCCTAGATCTTCACAAACTAAATCATAATTAGCTAAATCTTTCTTAATTTTATTAACATTATTAGATAATTTATCAGCTTTGGTAATTACAATAATGCAAGATAAAGTCATATGATTAATATAATTAATAACTTCAATCGTTTGTGGCTGGATACCATCGTCAATAGCAATAACTAATAGTATAATATCAGTAACTCTAGCTCCTCTTAATCGCATTTTTTTAAATGATTCATGACCAGGTGTGTCTAAAAAAATTATATTATGCTTTTCATAATTATAATCAAAACTAATCTCATACCCTGAAATTGCTTGAGTGATTTGGCCATACTCTTTACGAACTAAATTCGTGTTTAGTATTGCATCCAGTAAAGTTGTTTTACCATGATCTACATGTCCAAGTATCGTTATAATAGGAGATCTTCTTTCGCTCATAGGCGAATCTTTTATTTCTTGTTTTTTGTAGCTAGGTAGTTGCTTAAGTGACGATGATTTAACTACATTGAATCCATAATTTTTTGCTATTGTTTGGATTGTAGATGTATCTAACATCTGATTAATAGTAGCTGCTGTACCTCTCTCTAAAAATAAATAAGTAATAATTTCTGCGTTAGGTACATTCAGTTCTACTGAAAGTTCTTGTATAGTCATAGGACTAGTCAGTGTAATACTATCATGAGAATAATTTGGGGCTAAGTTTTTGATATTTTCTTCAGATTGAATATTATTATATGATAAATCATTATTTTTCGAAATTTCTTGCTTTAGCTTAAATTTTTTTCTACTTTTAGGTATACCTTTATATAATTTATCATTAGGCTCAGTCAGAAAATCTTGGGCAAGTAAGTCATCCGGTACATTATTCAGTATTTTAACATCCTTAATGACATTAACTTCTTTTCTCTTACTTTTAGCTATCTTACTTTTTGAATTTTTATATTTAACTGAATTTTGTTCGTATAAGCTTACTCTACTTTTTTTATCTGTTTTACTTGAGATATTCACAGAATTATCTTGAGCAACTGTATTAATATTAAATACAACAGTAGAATATTTTTTATCAATGAGATAAATAAGTTTTGGCTTTTTTAATAACAATAAATCTTCATGATAACTTAGTTTATAAAAAAGATTAGTAATACTAAAAATTTTAAATTGAAAGAAATAATAACTTTTATAAAACATATTTAATAAATAAATGAATAAAATAATTTGTACTCTTATAAAATATTACAATTATATTATCAATAAAAATAGACTAAAATATCAAATAGATTAGCTTATGCCAGGATTAAACGATAACTTTATAGATAAAACTTTTACTATACTTGCAGATATTGTATTAAAAGTTTTGCCAACAAGTAGAGAAGAAAAAGAAGCATTTTATTATTATAGGGAAGGAATGTCGGCACAGTCAGAAGGAGAATATGCAAAAGCATTAGAAAACTACTATGAAGCACTTCAACTTGAAGAAGATCCATATGACAGATCATACATTCTATACAACATAGGATTAATATACGGAAGCAATGGAGAACATATTAAAGCTTTAGAATACTATCATCAATCTTTAGAGTTAAATGGAAATTTACCGCAAGCGCTAAATAATATCGCAGTTATATATCATTATCAAGGTTTAAAAGCAGTCAATCAAAAAAAAATCGTTGCATCAAAAGAAATGTTTACAAAAGCTGCTCGTTATTGGGCAAAAGCTATAGTTTTAGCTCCTAATAATTATATAGAAGCACAAAATTGGCTAAAAACGACTGGTCGCAAGTATAATCTCAACTAAAAATAGGACTCGTAATATAATCATATGTAATCATCATTCTTTATATGATTAAATAGCTTTAACTTGAGTTAAGAAACCGTGTTAATTAACTAATTACTAATATATAAAAAAATAAAATTACTATGGAATCATTGAAAGAAGGATCAATTACACAAATAATTGGGCCAGTTTTAGACATAGAGTTTCCTGATGGAAAACTACCGAAAGTATTTAATGCTTTAAAAATACAAGGACCTAATAGTACTATTACATGCGAAGTACAACAGTTACTTGGAGACAATAGAGTCAGAGCTGTTGCAATGAGCTCTACAGAAGGGCTAAAAAGAGGCGCCGAAGTAATTGATACAGAACAACCGATAACAGTACCAGTAGGTATTCCAACCTTAGGAAGAATTTTTAACGTACTAGGAGAACCAGTAGATAATTTAGGAGATGTTGATTCAAAAGACTTTTTACCAATACATAGAGTAGCACCTTTATTTACTCAACTTGAAACAAAACCCTCTATATTTGAAACAGGTATTAAAGTTGTTGATTTATTAGCACCGTATAGAAGAGGAGGAAAAATAGGTCTTTTCGGTGGTGCAGGAGTAGGTAAAACTGTATTAATAATGGAATTAATAAATAACATTGCAAAAGCACACGGTGGAGTATCCGTATTTGGCGGTGTAGGTGAAAGAACTAGAGAAGGAAATGATTTATATGAAGAAATGAAAGAGTCTAAAGTAATAAATGCAGAAGAATTAATAGAATCTAAAGTAGCATTAGTTTATGGTCAAATGAATGAACCACCGGGTGCTAGAATGAGAGTTGGACTAACTGCTCTAACAATGGCAGAATATTTTAGAGATATTAATAAACAAGATGTGCTTTTGTTCATAGACAATATATTCAGATTTGTACAAGCTGGTTCTGAAGTATCCGCTTTACTAGGTCGTATGCCTTCAGCTGTTGGTTATCAACCAACACTAGCAACTGAAATGGGTGCTTTGCAAGAAAGAATTACATCAACAACAGATGGATCAATTACATCTATACAGGCGGTGTACGTTCCAGCTGATGATTTAACAGATCCCGCACCAGCCACAACATTTGCACATCTTGATGCAACAACAGTTTTATCAAGAGGATTAGCAGCTAAGGGCATATATCCAGCAGTAGACCCGCTAGGTTCAACGTCTACAATGCTACAACCCGATATTGTAGGAATTAATCACTATTCAACTGCTCAACAAATCAAGTCAACACTTCAAAGATATAAAGAATTACAAGATATTATTGCAATTTTAGGACTAGATGAATTATCTGAAGATGATCGCCTAACTGTTGCAAGAGCTAGAAAGATTGAAAGATTTTTATCGCAACCGTTCTTTGTAGCGGAAGTATTTACAGGATCGCCTGGAAAATACGTTTCGTTAGAGGAAGCCATCAAAGGCTTTCAAATGATATTGAAAGGAGAATTAGATGATCTACCTGAGCAATCATTTTACTTAGTAGGCAATATAGAAGAAGCAATAGCTAAAGCAACAACTTTAAAATAATAGAATAGAGTTATGACACTAAAAATACGAGTAATTGCGCCTGATCAAATAGTTTGGGATGCTGAAGCAGAAGAAATCATTTTACCGAGTAGCACAGGGCAATTAGGTATATTAACAGGGCATATACCGTTGCTAACTGCATTGGACATAGGTGTGATGCGCGTCAGAAGCAGCAAAGAATGGAAACCTATCATACTCTTAGGAGGCTTTGCAGAAGTTAAAAATAACGAAATAACGATCCTAGTAAATGGAGCAGAAGAAATATCTGGAATAAATTTAGAACATGCGAAAAGTGATTTAGAAAATGCAACAAATAATGTTGAGGAAGCAAACTCAAATAAAGAGAAAATAGAAGCTACTCAAATAATGAGAAAAGCTAAAGCAAGATTACAAGCAGCAATTGTAATCAATAACTAGTTAACTAAAATTTAAACCTGAAAATTCATTTTCAGGTTTAAATTTTAGTTAATAAGATATTTAAGTAAATTAACTAAGACCAGAACAGATATAATCGAAGTATAATCCCATTTCTTTTCCAGCGTCAGATCCTACTAGTGAAGAAGTTACTTCTTTCATAGCTTGTATTGCTTGAATAGTAGCTCCGATAGGTACACCTAATGAATTGTATGTTTCTTTCAGTCCATTGAGAACTCGCTCGTCTAAAATTGATGGATCACCTGCTAGCATTCCGTACGTAGAATATCGCAAATAATAATCTAGATCTCTTATACAGGCAGCATAACGTCTAGTAGTATACATATTGCCACCTGGTCTTGTAATATCAGAATATAATAGTGCTTTAGCAACAGACTCTTTGATAATAGTTGCTGCATTGGCAGCAATAGTAGCAGCTGCTCTTACTCTTAGTTCACCAGTTTGAAAATAACCTCTTAGTTTATCTAATGAGTTATCATCTAGATACTTTCCTTGAACATCTGCTGTATTAATTACGGCAGTAATAGCGTCTTGCATGTAATGAATTCCTTTTTTTTATAATAAAATAGTTAAAACTTAGATAAACACGAATAAATTAAATTCGAAAAGATTAAACTACTGCATTGCTCCTACAGTGTAATCAAAGTAAAAACCCGCTTCAGCAGAATCTTCACCAGATAGTAAAGAACATGCTATATTTTTCATACAACGCACTCCTTCAGCGACTCCAGAAATTGGTGTTCCTAATGAATTATACATTTCTTTCACTCCTACTAAACCAATTTCTTCAATTGGAGTAACATCACCAGCAACAATACCGTAAGTTACTAATCTTAAATAGTAATCCAAATCTCTTAAACAAGTAGCTGTCATCTCTTCTCCATAAGCATTACCACCAGGAGAGACTACATCAGTTCGCTTTTGAAATAATTGCTGTCCTCCTTGTTTTACTACTAATTCGCGATTATCAGTTAACGTTTGTGCTATTCTTAATCTTCTTTGACCAGATAATACAAAACTTTTAATGCGATCTAATTCTCCAGGACTTAGATATCTTGCTTCAGCATCGGCATTCACTATAGATTTAGTAACAATACTCATGATTAGAACTCCTTATATTTTTATACTAACTTAATAAATTAATTAAGCTTATTTCTGCTAGAGAGCAAAAAATGAAATATATTTTTTAATAAACATAAAATTAGGATAATAAAAAATTTTTATAATCAAATTATTTTTTACTTAACTCAATATATTTTAAAAAAAGTACTAAAACAAGAAAGTTATAGAACAATTAATTTAAAATAGAGAATGATTAATAACTAGATATCGACTTAAAACTTGGAACTACTAGATTTAAGTTTTGTTTTGTGAAAGAATTATATAATTTCTCTGTATTAGGAAAATTCGCTGCTGGCAAAGTAGGAAAACGACGATATGGCACGACATTAGCACCAAAAATTTTTCTATATTCACTAGAATTTACTACTATACTAGCAAAAGAATATAAACCTCGAGAAGCTAGTATTTGATTATAGTATCTAATTTCTGCTTGGTTATTAGGAGCTCGACCTAAAATGTGCTTTATGCATAGCTCTATTACTTTAGTATTAGGATAAGGTTCATAAAATTCTTTGCGATAAAGATTTGAACTAACTAATCTTTCAATTAATTGCTTAACTGTTATTTTTGAATTCATGAAATCTTTTTCCAAGCTGTAGAATTCATTACCAGCACTAAAAGTAAATAAATCTCTCTCAAAAATTTGTCTGTAGGAAGCTCTAAGAATTTGCGCTTTATCAGGATAATCGGATAATTCGTTTAGTATAAACAATTTAGATTGATCTCTTTTACTAGTAACTCCTTGAATTACTTTGGACTTTATAAGCTTAAAAGATAACTGGTCTTTACGTTGACTTAAATTGATAAAGGGAATTTCATTTTGCTTACTGATTGAGTTAAGAGTAAAATTATTACTAGATAAACCTCTTGATAAAACAGCAGCTGAGGTAACATAACGCTCATAAGGTACCACAAAACTTCCAAATGATTCATTATATTCTGAACTGTTTAACATTTGATCAATCATATCATAATAACTCTTTTTATAAACAATGTTAAAATATTGATCTATTTCTTGTCTACTATAGGTAGGCCTACCAATTAATTTAATGTGTAAGTACTCTATTGCTTTACAAATATACAATTTATCCCAATATAAAGATCTAAATAAAACAGACTTAACGAGTAATCGAATAAACTCTTTGACAGAAATAAGATTACTCCTAAACTTGTTTTCATATTTTGATATAGATGATAATTCTTCGCTGTAAACAAATCGACCGAAAACTCTTAAATAAATAGCAAGTATTATTTGTTGATTAGTTAGTAAACTATTTTTTGTACTAAAAATCATAGGACCAATAACATTTGTTTGATTACCTCTTAAGTTTGGGCTACTTATTTGATTAAATATACCTGGACCATATTTTACTAGTAATCTTCTAGTATCTCTTGTAAAAAAAGAAGATTTTGTTTTTAGAGACACGGTATTTTTAGGGAAAATAGCGCCAAACTGTATAGCAAGAGGATCATTACTTAATCCATAGGGATGTTGATTAGATAGTTTAGACTGATAATCGGCAAATAGAGTAATAAATTCAGGAATTTTTCTAAAAACTGCACTATAGTTAAATAACCTTAATTGAGGGCCCCAATTTCTAGATTCTTGAGCTTCTTCTCCTAACTTCCGTAAATATGGGACTGTCTCTTCAGCAAAATAATCAGTATATTCTTCAGAATTAATTAATTCATCTGTTAAGCCGTTGATTCCTTTACTCGAAAGAAGAGCGAAATATTTTTGGAACTCTTGTATTGAACTTACACCTCTACCTAAAAAGTGCTTAAATGACAATTCGATAACGCGGCTATTAGAAAAAGGTTGACTAAACTCTTGTTTATAAATTGAGGACTTGCCTAAAAATCGAACGAATTCTTTTATAGATAATTTACCAATCTTTACTTGAGATTCTAGATCTTTGAACTGCAAGCTATATGCTTTAGCAATATCTCTCTCGAAAACTTGTCTATAACATGCACTTATTACTAATAATTTTTCATTCGTAGATAAGCTACTTTTCATTACAAATTTTTGACTTGGAACACCAGATTGATTATATACTTGTGGTAAACGTAAACCTTGAACATCACTAGAAAATCTTTTACGTAATTTATCACTTAAACTAGAAGATTCAAATTCTACAATTAAAACATCAAAATACTGCTTTACTAGTTCCTTTGATTCTAAGTTATCATCAAATAAACTTAACGATAATTTACGCATTTCACGCAATGCAACTATTGCAGCTGCGCTGGAACAAGCACTGTCTATCAATTCTCTTAGTCCCCGTATATTTACAGAAAGGATATTGGAATCTCCAGAAATAATTGAATAGGTTAAATATCTCAAAAACCAATCTAAGTCACGTAGAGACTTTTTCATTCGCTGAGAGCCATATTTAACAATATTAATTGGCTTGAAACCTGGTGGCAATGGATCATTGGTATCAAAAACAGTTGAAGATATGTTATCAAAAAAATCAGTTGAAGAGTTACCAGAAATACCTTTGGATGTAAAAATTTCATTATTAGAATTAAGATCTAAAAATGAAGATTGAGGTCTTTCTAAATAAGAAATTGAAGAACCTCCAACAAAAATTTTATCAGCAGCTCTAGAGACTAAAAAATCAGCATTTTGAGTTAAGCATTTAGCTATTTCTAAACGTCGATTTCCAGAGCTAAAGAAAGAAACTAGCTGATTTAATTCACCTAGCTGTAAAAATCTATCTTGTTGCTCAGCTTGTAAAATGCTAGATAAAGAAACTGTTCTATATAGTTTTGGTTTAACTAAAGGACTACCGCCACTGGCTTTAACAATCATAAGAAATGTAAATCCTTAATTTAACAAATTAATAATAATCTTGAATATTTTTATATTGATTCAATAGCAAAGATATAAAACTATTAATATAATATAATTAAATAAAACAACTACCTTGAATAAAGAAAACTTTTTTAATACTTAAAATCACTATCAAGATATGAAGCAAATATATAAAAAAAATCATAGTAAATACATGACTATTATAGAACACTTACAAGAATTAAAAGAAAGAATGATTATAACATTAGCTATTTTTTGTGTAATATCAGTAATTTGTTTAGTATATACAAAAAAAATAACGTTAATGCTGCAACAACCAGCTTTAGGAATTAAATTTTTACAGCTAGCACCTGGAGAATATCTCTTTGTTTCTATTAAGATTGCACTATATTCTGCGATTATTATTAGCTGTCCATTCAGTATGTACCAAATACTTAAGTTTATTTTACCAGGCTTAACAAAAGAAGAAAGCTCTTATCTGATTCCTATCGTTATCGGATCAATCGCTTTATTTTTTTTAGGAACATTATTTTCTTACAAAATTTTAATTCCTATTACATTAAAGTTTTTGATTAGTTACGGGTCTGATATAGTAGAACCAATGTGGTCGTTTGACGAGTACTTTAACTTCATAATATTAATCATATTAAGTACAGGATTATGTTTTCAAATACCAATAATACAAATTATTTTAGGGATTCATAATATAATAAGATGGGAACAAATGCTAGAAAAATGGAAGTATATTGCGTTTATAGCAACAGTCATTGGAGCTATTATCACACCTTCAACAGATCCTATTACACAAATTTGTATGACAATAACTATGTTAGTACTCTATTTTAGTGGAATTATTTTACTAAAAAAAATAAAAACAGAATAAACTTAACTGGAAATATACATTTAGAATTTTGTGTTCAAGAATGAATATAGAATGTTACTATACATAAAAAAATAAAAAAGTAAAATAAATATGAAAAAAAATAATATACTCTTTAAAATAACACAAGGTTTACTAATACTATTTAGTTTTGTTAGCATAATATGTACTACAACAAATGCAGTAAATAGTTTCCCAATTTATGCTCAACAAGGATACGAAAACCCTAGAGAAGCTACAGGACGTATCGTTTGTGCTAACTGCCATTTAGCACAAAAAACAGTATCAATTGAAGTTCCTAAATCTATTCTACCAAATAGCGTTTTTGAAGCTAGAGTATCAATTCCATATAATGAGACAGAGAAACAAATAATAGGAAATGGGACAGAAGGAAATCTTAATACAGGTGCCGTCTTAATACTGCCTGAAGGTTTTAAATTAGCTCCTAAGACTTTACTAAGTAATGAAATTAAGAATAAAACTAAAAATTTTTATATACAACCTTATAGTACATCTAAAGAAAATATCTTAGTTATTGGACCTATTGCGGGAAAAAATAATCAAGAAATTATATTCCCGATATTATCTCCTGATCCTAGTAAAGATAAAAATATTTTTTTCTCAAAATATCCTATATACGTTGGAGGTAATAGGGGAAGAGGTCAAATTTATCCAACCGGAGATAAATCCAATAACAATACAGTTACTTCTGCAGTAAATGGAACAATTAAGAAAATTGAAGAAAAAGCTACTGGAGAATCTATTGTTAATATAGAGCAAAATGATGGTGAAATTACAACTACAAATATACCTAAAGGATTAAAACTTGTAGTTACAGAAGGTAATATTGTTTCAATGAATCAAAACTTGACTAACGATCCTAATGTCGGAGGTTTTGGTCAAAATGAGACAGAAATAGTATTACAAAGTGCTACAAGAATTAAAAGGATGATTATATTTTTTATTGGTGTAACGATAGCACAAATTTTCTTTGTTTTAAAGAAAAAACAATGGGAAAAAGTACAAGCAGCAAATATGAATTTTTAATAAAACACTTGATTAGTATTCAATTAATTGCAATAAATTAATACAATAATTGTTGTACAGTCTCAACAATTTTTTGAGGTTGTACAACTGTTGCTTTTTCTAAATTACCATTATAAGGAGTAGGTATATCTTGAGATGATAGCCTTACAATAGGAGCATCTAGAAAATCAAAATAGTTATCGTTCACTTGAGCAATTATTTCTGCTGCTATACCACCAGTTTTCATGCATTCTTCAACAATCAATAAATAGTTCGTTTTTTTTAAAGAATCAGCAATGGAGTCAATATCAATAGGCTTCAACGAAATTAAATCAATGATTTCAGGATCATACCCATCTTTAACTAAAACATCTGACGCTTGCAAAACATGATAACGCATACGTGAATAAGTAAGAATCGTAATATCAGATCCAACTCTAACTATTTCTGCTTTATCTAAAGGAACAAAATACTCATGTTCAGGAATATCGTACTGTAAATTATATAACAAAACATGTTCAAATAAAATGACAGGATTGTCATCCCGAATAGCAGATTTCAATAGACCTTTAGCATTATAAGGTGTTGAGCAAGCAACAATTTTTAAACCAGGTATAGCCTGAAAGTAAGCCTCTAATCTTTGAGAATGCTCTGCACCAAGCTGTTTACCAACTCCTCCTGGACCACGAATTACTAGAGGTATTTTAAAGTTACCTCCAGAAGTATAACGCAACATACCTGCATTATTAGAAATTTGATTAAAAGCTAATAGTAAAAAACTCATATTCATTCCTTCAACAATTGGTCTTAAGCCAGTCATAGCAGCACCAATCGCCATACCCATAAAACTATTTTCAGCAATTGGTGTATCTAAAATCCTGATATCTCCGTACTTATTATGTAAATCTTTGGTTACTTTATACGATCCACCATAATGTCCGACGTCTTCCCCTAAAACACATACAGAATTATCTCTTTCCATCTCTTCATCAATAGCTTCACGTAAAGCATCAAACAAAAAAATTTTACTCATAATTTTATTATGTTATGTTATAAATTTATTAGAATATAAATAAATAAGTTAATCTTCTACGAATAGATATTTCTTCAATTCATTAATATTAGGTTCTGGACTAGATAAAGCAAAATCAACAGCATGTTGAATATTTTGTTTTACTTCTATTTCAGTTTTATTTAGATCCTTTTTATCAATTAATTGATTTTGAAGAATATGATTTTTAAAATTTTTTATAGGATCACGAGCTAACCAAGCATTTTTTTCTTGACGGGATCTTAGTTCATCAGGATCAGCCAAAGAATGTCCTCTGAAACGATAAGTTAATGCTTCTATCAAAGTAGGGCCACCACCAGATCTTGCTCGAGCTATTGCTTTTTTTGCAACATTTCTAACAGCTAGAACGTCCATACCATCAACTTCAACACCTGGTAAACCAAATGCTTGGGCTTTTTTATATATTTCTGGAGATGAAGTTGAGCGGTGATGAGCCATACCGATTGCCCATTGATTATTTTCTACTACAAATAAAATGGGTAGCTTCCATAAAACAGCCATATTTAAACACTCAAAAAATTGACCATTATTGGTTGTTCCATCTCCAAAAAAACATACCGTAACACTTAAGGATATATTTTTACTTAAAACTTCTTTTCTATATATGCTCTGAAAAGATGCACCAAGAGCTATGGGAATGCCTTCACCAATAAAAGCAAAACCTCCTAAGAAATTATGTTTGGAAGAAAATATATGCATCGAACCACCTCGCCCTTTACTACAACCAGTTTCTTTACCAAACAATTCTGCCATGACATACTTAGGATCAATACCTTTACTTAATGCATGAACATGATCACGATAAGTGCTACAAACATAATCTTCTGGATTAAGTAATTTAATCACTCCGGTAGAAACAGCTTCTTGACCGTTGTATAAGTGAACAAAACCAAACATTTTTCCACGATAGTACATTTGCGCACACATATCTTCAAAATTACGTCCCAATAACATATCTTTATATAAAAATAAAAGATTATCTTTATCTAAATGATTTGTACTGTTTAAATTATTAGACAAAACAGTAACGGGTAAAATAGTTTTACTTCTTTTTTTGCACATTTTTATTTAAGAGTCTCCTAAAAAATTAATATATAGACTTCTATGAGATAAATAAGTTAGCTAATAGATCATATCAGAATCAAAGAAATAAAACAGAATGCAACATTAGTCTATTATACAATTTACAGCATGTATACTATAGTATGATAATATTTTTGTAATTAACACAATTGTAGAGCAAACTATTTTTTAATTTAAATATGAAGTCAATAGAAAATGAACTGGGAAAACTAGATGAAAATTTAAACCGAATGATTGCTGCAGAGAATCCAATTTTATACTCAGCTGCAGAACAATTATTTAATGCTGGAGGGAAAAGGATTAGGCCTGCAATTATTTTTTTAGTTTCTAAAATTATTAATAAAAATAATGAAATATCAACGGAACAAAAAAGATTAGCCGAAATTACTGAAATTATACATACAGCAAGTTTAGTACACGATGATGTCGTAGATCACTGCGATACAAGAAGAGGAATAGATGCTGTTCATACTATATTTAATAACAAGGTAGCAATACTAGCTGGAGATTTTTTATTTGCTCAATCATCATGGTATTTAGCAAATTTGAATAATCTGAGTGTTGTTAAAACAATCTCCAAAATAATTACTGATTTCGCAGAAGGAGAAGTAAAACAAGGCATGAAATCATTTGATCGCCAGATTTCAGTAGAAGAATATATTGATAAATCTTTTTACAAAACAGCATCATTAATAGCATGTAGCTGTAAAGCAACAACAATACTAAGTAATCATGAAAAAGATATACAAAATGATTTTTATTTGTACGGCAAACATTTAGGCTTAGCTTTTCAAATAATAGATGATATACTAGATATAACAGGAATATCAAAAGACTTAGGAAAACCTTCTGGGCTGGACTTAAAAAACGGTAATTTAACAGCTCCACTAATATTAGCATTAAATGAAAAGTCTGAACTAAAAAAAATGATCAATCAGGAGTTTCAATTTAAACACGATATTACTAAAGCTATTCATACAATAAAACAAACTAATGCCATACAAAAATCTAAAGATATTGCAGAAGAGCATATGCAATTGTCTATACAAATACTAAGAGAACGATACATTTACAAATATAGCACAGAATTACTCTCGATAAATCAAAATATATTAGACAGAATTAATTAGATTAACAAGTTACTAGATTGAATAAATTGAATAAAATGGCTAAAAGCAGACTTATCAATTAAAACTAATTGGGATAAAATTTTACGATTTAATGCTACGTTTTTTCTTTTAAGTAAAGAAATGAATTGACTATAACTAATATTATATGATCGGGTTGCAGCATTAATACGAATAATCCATAAACGACGATAATCACGTTTTCTATGCTTCCTACCAATATATGAGTACTTCAGAGCTTTTAATACTTGTTGTTTAGCTGTTCGGAATAATTTAGAATGAGAACCTCTAAATCCTTTAGCTAATTTCAAAACTTTTTTTCTTCTTTTACGAGCAATATTGCCTCTTTTAATACGTGTCATGAATATTTTTTGTATACTAATTTAGATAAGGTAGAGCATTTATAACATTACTTTTATCGCTTAAGTTAACTATACTGACTTTTCGTAATTTACGCTTTTGTTTACTACTTTTTTTTTGTAGTAAGTGACTTTTACAAGATTTGCGCCTTCGCAAATGACTGCCACCCGTAAGTTTAAAACGCTTATGAATTGACTGATTAGTTTTTAATTTATACATATTCAATATTTGTATTATAAAAATTTTTTGCTAAGATTATTAACTGATGATATAAGGAACATTACCATAATTTTGATTAAATTTGAATTAAGTTCTTGAAAAATTTTCATATTTAAAGTGAAAGCTATATTAGCTTCTGCTATGATCTGTTCAATTTGTTTTTTATTTAAAGGGATATTGTTTAAAGACTGTCTATATAAATTTTTGAATACTTTTTCATTGTCTATTAAATCAAAATCGTAGAAAGAGATACCTTGGTTATCATTCAGTTGCATAGCATTTTGAGCTATTTTTTTCAAAATTTGGCCACCGGAAAGGTCACCGATATAGCGAGTATACGAATGGGATATTAATAATTCTGGATTAGAATAACCAATATTATGTATTCTATCGACATATATTTGTGTAGCCGCAGATGGCTCAATTTCATTTAACCAATTATCACCATAATAATAATTTAAGTCACTCGCTAAGCTTTCTTTTCTATATAATTGTGGGAAATAAATGGCACTAACAGCAAAATTTTTTTTATTTTGTTCTATTTCTTCTTCAATTGCTTCATAAATAAAATATAAATTTGCGATTAACTGCCTATAAGATTTTTTATCTACTACGCCTCCGAGAAAAGATTTAACAAAGCTTACATTTTCAGCCATGCTATGAGACTTAGTAGTTTTTTCACGCAATTGTTGTGCTAAATTAGTAGACATATATTTCTCCTTAATTAAAATACAAATTACTAAAAATTTAATTAAATAATTACTAAATCTCTTGATTATAGCAATAGTTGTGGTGAATAAGTATGAAGTTAATCATATAATGAAATTTAGATTGACTGAAAATACTCTTTAGAGTGATTTAAATTACTTTTTATTGCAGATTCTCCAGGTTGCCAATTGGCAGGACAAACTTCGTCTGGATTATTCTGAACATACTGTATAGCTTGTAAAGTTCTGATAGCTTCATTAACGCTTCTACCGACATCTAAACTATTTACTAAAGCGTGTTGTACAAAACCTTGTTGATCAATAATGAAAAGTCCTCTTAAAGACTTTCCTTCATTATTTAAAATATTAAACGATAAACTTATTTCTTTAGTTAAATCTGAAACCAAGGGGTATCTCAAATCACCGACACCTCCTGATTCGCGATCTAATTGCATCCATGCTAAATGGCAATATTCACTGTCTACAGAAATGCCTAATACTTCTGCATTTAGAGACCTTATTTTATCATACATATCACTAAAAGCTGTAATTTCTGTGGGACAAACAAAAGTAAAATCAAGCGGATAAAATAATAAAATTAAATATTTACCTAAATAATCTGACGAATTAATTTGTTTGAATTCTTGTTGATACACAGCAGTAGCAGAGAAAGTTGGTGCTTTATCGCCAACTTGTAAGGAATTTTTAGTTAACATAATAATGTAATAATGAAAGATTAGTTTATTATTATAAGAAATTATAAAGATTTAAATACATAACAACATTATATTATATAATTAAATAAAGTTAATACCATATTCGTAAAAAAACAGATTGTATAAATTAGCGGGGAATGGATTTGAACCATTGACCTTCGGGTTATGAGCCCGACGAGCTACCAGACTGCTCTACCCCGCGGCTCAACAAATATACAATAAATTAATTTATTATTCAAAATAAGTTAATCAGTAAATAATTAATTAATAAATTTATAATAAGAATTATCAAAATATATTTAACACGAGCAATAAAAGGCATAACTTGGTAAGTACCGATTAGCCTATCTTGTATTAGATAATTTGATGTTTTAACCCAAATCTGACCGTCATACCAACCTGACTCTTCATAAAAAATTGTTGCGCTCATTAATCTTTTAAGGATATATGACCAACCTAAGTAAAGCCTAATAGATACGAGAAATATAAATAAATCAGAAAGTAATAAATCTAATAAAAGACATTTGACTAAACTAGTTGTAATAGTAAATATATGAATAATTATACCAAAAGAAATATATAAGCCTATAAAAAGAAATAGCATACCCGATATAAAAGATTTTTTAGAAGAAAGAGACCAAGAAAATAAGAAAGATTTTTTTAATAAAAGATATTCATTTATAGGTTGTTGGTCACAAGGTACAGGACAATCGCCTTTTATCTTAAACATAGAAAATTTTGATCAAAAAATAAATAAAAACTAATACTCAATTTAGATTAAACGTAGGATAGTTAGTACAAAAAACATAAATATACTAAAAGCTATTAATCGTTGTATAATAACTTTATTAGACTGAACACTAAATAATTGGTTTTGGCTAATGGAAGATTTAATATTAGTACTCATCGGTTCATTAACGAGAACTAAATAAATAATCAATAAACTAAAAGTGTACCAAAAAATTTTGATAAACATAAAATATATTAAAAAAATAAAATAAGATAAAAAATTTAATAAGATCTATTGCTAAAACTTTTATTAAATTTTTGTGTATTGTCATTGACTATGAAAAAGTATATTCTTTAATTTATTCACCTTGTATTTTTAAAAGAATAAAACCTAATAATAAACCTACAATTATCATCAATGGACTAATTAGAGCAGCATTGGCAATTTCTGATACCATCGAATTTACTCTCCTTCATGTTATACTATACTAAAAACCGTTTCTACCCCAAACAACTAAAGCAATAGAAAACGTGAATATTGCTAATAATGATCCCCAACCTAAACTAATAATATCTATCACTTAAACCTCTTCAAAAAAAATAAAATAACTAATTAAGATACTCCAAAAAATTTATGACTCTTTAACTACGAGTATAATATCTAAATACTATCATAAAGTTATATTAAACAATAATATTATTCCTAAACTAATGAAAAAATGTAAATTTTTAAAAAAAATATATCTATACTTTTTTTCTTATAGTTAGTATAAAATATAAAATAACTAGACATCATTAATTTTAACATAAAAAAATACATGCAAAGTACTATAAAGAATAGAGATATCAAAATTAAGGAAACACTGTTAACACCTAGGTTTTACACTACTAACTTTGAAGAAATGGCTAATTTAGATATATCTCTTAACACAGAAGAATTTGAAGCGTTATTAAGAGAATTTAGGGCAGATTATAATAAAAAACATTTTATTAGGGGTGAAGAATTTAATCAAACTTGGAATACATTAGACAGTAAAACAAAAGTATTATTTATTGAATTTTTGGAAAGATCTTGTACGGCAGAATTTTCTGGATTTTTACTTTATAAAGAATTATCTAGAAGGTTAACTAAAAGTAACCCTATACTCGCTGAATGTTTTTTATTGATGTCAAGAGATGAAGCAAGACATGCTGGTTTTCTAAATAAAGCAATAGGAGACTTTAATATATCGTTAGATTTAGGATTTTTAACTAAGAGTAGAAAATATACTTTTTTTTCTCCCAAGTTTATTTTTTATGCAACATACTTATCCGAGAAGATTGGCTACTGGAGATATATTACTATATACAGACATTTAGAAAAACATCCTGAACATCGTGTTTACCCTATTTTTAAGTTTTTCGAAAATTGGTGCCAAGATGAAAATAGACACGGAGATTTTTTTGCAGCATTACTAAGGTCACAACCACAATTTTTAAATAATTTAGAGTCTAAGCTATGGTGCAGATTTTTTTTAATAAGTGTTTTTGCAACTATGTATCTAAATGACTTTCAAAGATCTAATTTTTATCGATCAATCGGACTTGATGCAAGGCAATATGATATGCAAGTAATACGAAAAACTAATGAAAGTGCATCTAGAATATTTCCAATAGCGTTAAATATTGATAAACCGGAATTTTTTCAGTATCTAGATGAATGTGCTTCAGAAAATAAAAAATTAATTGAAATAAATGAAAAGAAAAATAAAACATTTAGCGAATCTATTCAAGTAATTACAATATTATCAAAAATTTTTTTTAATATAATAAAACTTTATTTAATAAAACCAATAGAATCATCGAATATAAATGACACTATAAAGTAGTAATAAGTAAGAACTGTAAAGCTTTATTTCTTTTTCGTGCGTATAGTAAGAGAAAGTTTATTATATTAACTAAAATAAAAGAGGTAGAAAAAGGAAAAATAATGAATAACACAATTAACTTCAAAATGCCATCACCTACATTTGGAGGAAGCACAGGAGGCTGGTTAAGATCTGCAGAAATAGAAGAGAAGTATGCTATCACTTGGAATAGCAAAAAAAGAAATATTTTTGAAATGCCAACAGGTGGTTCAGCCATTATGGCTGAGGGAGATAACTTACTTTACTTAGCAAAGAAAGAGCAATGCCTAGCATTATCTAATCAATTAAAAACTAAATTTAAAATTATGAACTTTAAAATTTATAGAATTTTTCCGAACGGAGAAGTTCAATACTTACATCCTAAAGATGGTGTTTTTCCGGAAAAAGTAAATGAAGGAAGAGTCGGAGTAGGTAATATCGAACATAGTATAGGTAAAAATGATAATCCTGTGAATAAAAAATTTACTAGCCAAGGAACATACGAATAAAATTAATTATAAAGCAATAAAAAAGATTGTCACTGCAATCTTTTTTTGCTAAGATTATCTCAGGTAAAAATTGGAGAGGTGGTAGAGTTGGTTGATTGCGTCTGATTTGAAATCAGATGAACCGCAAGGTTCCGTGGGTTCGAATCCCACCCTCTCCGTAAAAACTAAAAATCATGTGCTTTATATATTAATTTGAGTGCACTGCTTGTTCAATGAACATCACAGCATGATTCAAAGTTGCAATTTTTTCTGCATCTTCATCAGGAATAGCTATATCAAATTCTTCTTCAATCGCCATTACTAATTCAACAGTGTCAAGAGAATCAGCTCCTAAATCATTAGCAAAGTTAGCTTCTAAAGTAACTAACTGCTGATCAACGGCTAATTGCTGAGCAACTATATTTCTTACTTTTTCAAAAATTTTTGAATCCTTTTCTTTTGCTGACATAGACTTCCTTTAAATATAAAATTGAATAAAATTGGTTACCTGTATCTATAGTGATAAGTTTGAGTATGATGATAAAAAATAAGATTAATCACTTAATTAGGGTAAATAATCAGTTTTTGATTACCTCTTTTATCAGAAGCTGAATATTTTAAATTGTATAAACTAATTAAGCTAGACTGTAATTCTCTCAAACCGTGGGAACGAGGCAAGAGTTCAACAGATTCTCTATAAAATAGTACAATGTTTTCTATAGCGTAACGTGTTTCAGTTAAAGCATTTAACTCATTAAAAGTTTTATCTAAACATATTTTTCGCCAAGCAATTAGAGAAATTTTTTGTGTGTTCAGCATTTGCTTCAAAGCTCTACGAATATTATTAATACTATTATTATGTATTGTATAAATAACAATTTGTCTAGACTTAGCAGTTTGACGAATTTTATTATTATATTGCAAGCATGAACGAAGAGCTAAAACATAATCTGCTTTTAATAAATCACGAGTTAATAAAATAGGCAAACTTAAATTTTCAATAACTAATTCTACTTGTTGCATGTTAAGAGAGTAAACATAAAGTTTTGCAATTTTAGAATTATTGTAAGATTTTTGATTATTTACAAGATGAGCGTCAGTATTGTTTAAAGAATAAAATGAATTAGCTAAAGATAACTGAGAAGTATATATAGGGCTATCATCTTTAACTGTTGACGAACTAACTGAAATAGTTTTGTTATTAATGTAATTATTTTTGTATGTATTAAATTCGGTAAAGCTTGAATTTTCACACCTAATAGAAATAGATGTATCGCAATTAAACTTACGTCGCTGCAAAGCAATTACAGAACCTTGGAGTATTTCATCAACAACTTGATCAACTTTTTCATGAATAATCCAACTATCACGTTTATGAATTTCTATAGCAATTTGGAATGCAGGTATAGATTTTCTTTCTAAAACGCTTTTTTGAGAACCTCGCCTTTTAGCTTCATCATCACCTAAAGTAACATATTGTATACCGCCAATTAAGTCACAAAGAGTTGGGTTTTTAATAACGCTATGCAAATAGTTACCATGGGCTGTTCCAACAAGTTGAACACCTCTTTCGGCAATAGTGCGAGCTGCAACAGCTTCTAATTCGGTACCAATTTCATCTATTATAATGACTTCAGGCATATGATTTTCTACTGCCTCAATCATGACTTCATGCTGCAACTCAGGTCTAACAACTTGCATCCTTCTAGCACGGCCTATTGCTGGATGTGGTATATCTCCATCTCCAGCAATTTCATTAGAAGTATCAATAATAACAACTCTCTTTTCCATTTCATCAGCTAAAACTCTCGTTATTTCACGTATTACTGTTGTTTTACCTACTCCTGGTTTACCTAATAATAGAATAGAACTGCCGGTATATAATAAGTCTCTCACATGACTAACTGTACCAAATATAGCACGACCAACACGAAAAGTTAAACCAATAATATTGCCTTTTCTATTTTTTATAGAACTTATCCTATGTAAAGTACACTCAATACCTGACCTGTTATCACCACTAAATTGAGGTATTTTTTTTATACAAAAGTCTAAATCGTTCCAAGAAATATTACTAATTGATAAATATTCTGGTCCACCTGGAAAACGAGCTTCAGGTCTCCTTCCTAGATCCATAACTACTTCTATAAGAAGTTTTTTACTTGGATGTTGATTTAGAGGATTTTTAACAAAACCAGGCAAAACATGTAAAAGCTTATCTAAATCATCAGCTATTAACATTTTTTTAAAGTAAAAATAGTAATTGTGTATAACAAAAAAAGGTATAGTACTTAGAGGTATTATAGCTTAAAAAAGATAGTAAAAAAACATTAATTACAATATAATAAATTAATATAGAGTAAAAAAATACAAAAATACCTTATCAAATTGAATCAATATTTATTAAATATTAAATATATTCCTAATAATATAAAAAAAAATTAGTGAGCATCTCTACAGAGAGGTGAAATTTGTTGGCTACAAGAAAGTTTCTGATTATCATGTTCTACATATTGTAGAACTTGCAAATAAAGAGAGAATATGGTTACTCAAGTACGAAATTATGTGCAGTAAAGTATAAAATTTATCATGCTCAATATAAAAAATGTAACGAAACTTATTAGCTATATTCATAAAAATGATATGAATCAGTTAAAAATAGAAAAGAAAGATACCAGGATTACAATTAACAGAATAAAAACCAACAAGCAAGCTTGTAGTTATTTTTTAACCCATAACAATGATTATAAAGAAAATATAAAAGTTGTTAGTGAGAACATAGATTTAGGACAGAATTTAAAAAAAGAAAATAGAATTGAACATTCGAATCTCTATTCAACGATAATATCTCCAATGGTAGGTACTTTTTATAAGTCTCCTGGACCTAGTGAATCTTCTTTTATAGAAGTAGGAGATACAGTTAAACCTAAGCAAATAGTATGTATAATTGAAGCGATGAAATTAATGAATGAAATAGAGTCTGACTTAAAAGGGGAAGTGGTAGAAATTTTAGTCAAAGATGGAGATATTGTAGATTGTGGACAAGCCCTTGTCAAAATTAAAGTCATATAAGGGATAAATTTTAACGATTGTTAACAGATAAGTATAACTATATTAACTATCAACTATAATAATAGAGTATAATCATAAAAACTCGCAACTCATTAAATATGGGAAAATAAGTCAATTCAACAATTCTTCATGCGAGAGTTTTATTGGTTGTCTCATTTTATGAACATAAATACAGAGAGGAGAATCTCGATGACAACTAGCTCAAAAGAGCAAGAAACGAGTAAAGTAAAAGTCACGGTAGAAAAAAATCCAGTCCCAACATCTTTTGAAAAGTGGGCAAAACCTGGACATTTTTCAAGAACGTTAGCTAAAGGACCAAATACTACAACATGGATATGGAATCTTCACGCACACGCACATGAATTTGATAGTCATACAACATCCTTAGAAGATATTTCAAGAAAAATATTTAGTGCACATTTTGGTCAGTTAGCAATAATATTTTTATGGTTAAGTGGCATGTACTTTCACGGAGCTAAATTTTCTAACTATGTAGCATGGTTAAGCAATCCGACGATAGTAAAACCTAGCGCACAAATAGTTTGGCCAATAGTAGGTCAAGAAATTTTAAATGCAGATGTAGGAGGAGGCTTCCAAGGAGTACAAATAACTTCTGGATTTTTTCAGCTATGGCGATCGTCAGGAATAACAACTGAGTATGAATTATACGCAACAGCAATTGGTGGACTGTTTATGTCAGTACTTATGCTGTTTGCTGGATGGTTTCATTATCACAAGTCTGCACCAAAACTAGAATGGTTTCAGAACGTGGAATCTATGATGAATCATCATTTAGCAGGACTACTTGGACTCGGATGTCTTGGATGGTCCGGACATCAAATTCATGTATCGTTACCTATTAATAAATTATTGGATTCAGGAATATCACCTCAAGAAATTCCTTTACCACATGAATTTTTAATAAATAGAAACTTAATGGCCGAATTATATCCTAGTTTTGCAAAAGGAATACTTCCATTCTTTACACTAGATTGGAATGAATATTCTGATTTTTTGACTTTTAAAGGAGGACTTAATCCAATTAACGGGGGACTTTGGCTAAGTGATATAGCTCATCATCATCTAGCTTTATCTGTACTTTTCTTAATTGCTGGTCATATGTACCGTACAAATTGGGGAATTGGACATAGCATGAAAGAAATACTGGAAGCTCATAAAGGACCATTTACAGGAGATGGACACAAAGGTCTATATGAAATACTAACAACATCTTGGCATGCACAATTAGCAATTAATTTAGCAATGATTGGCTCTCTAAGTATTATTGTTGCACATCATATGTATGCAATGCCGCCATATCCTTATATAGCTACGGATTATGCAACTCAGTTATCTCTGTTTACCCACCACATGTGGATTGGAGGATTTTGTGTCGTAGGAGCGGGGGCACATGCTTCAATTTTTATGGTTCGTGACTATAATGCAGCACAAAATTATGATAACGTTCTAGATAGAATAATTCGACACAGAGACGCAATTATATCTCATCTTAACTGGTTATGTATTTTTCTAGGTTTTCATTCATTTGGACTTTACATACATAATGATACGATGAGAGCATTAGGTAGATCACAAGATATGTTTTCAGATACAGCAATACAGTTACAACCAATATTTGCTCAGTGGATACAAAACATACACACGTTAGCACCTAGTAATACTAGTCCCAACTCACTAGCAACTGCGAGTTACGTATTTGGGGGAGATACAGTATCAATAGCTAATAAAATAGCGATTGCTCCAATACAACTTGGAACGGCTGATTTTATGGTACATCATATACATGCATTTACTATACATGTAACTGTTTTAATTTTAGTTAAAGGATTTCTATTCGCAAGAAACTCAAGACTAATACCAGACAAGTCAAACTTAGGTTTCTGTTTCCCATGTGATGGTCCTGGACGAGGAGGAACTTGCCAAGTATCTGCTTGGGATCATGTATTTCTAGGATTATTCTGGATGTACAATTCTTTATCTATAGTGATATTTCATTTCAGCTGGAAAATGCAATCAGATGTTTGGGGAAGTGTAACAGATACAGGTGCTGTTTCTCATATAACAGGGGGAAATTTTTCTCAAGGAGCAATAACTATCAATGGATGGCTTAGAGACTTCTTGTGGGCACAAGCATCACAGGTTATACAATCATACGGATCAGCACTGTCGGCATACGGATTAATATTTTTGGGTGCACATTTTGTATGGGCATTTAGCTTAATGTTTTTATTTAGTGGACGCGGTTATTGGCAAGAATTAATAGAATCAATTGTATGGGCGCATAACAAAGTTAAAGTAGCACCATCAATTCAACCAAGAGCATTAAGTATTACACAAGGAAGAGCAGTTGGATTAGCTCATTATTTGCTAGGCGGAATAGGTACAACTTGGGCGTTTTTCCTAGCAAGAATAATATCAGTAGGATAAGGATTAATAACAATGGCAACAAAATTTCCAAAATTTAGCCAAGCGCTTTCGCAAGATCCTACAACAAGGAGGATCTGGTACGGAATATCTACAGCTCACGACTTTGAAAGTCATGATGGTATGACAGAAGAAAACTTATATCAAAAAATTTTTGCTTCTCATTTCGGGCATATAGCAATAATTTTTTTGTGGACATCCGGGAATCTATTTCATGTTGCGTGGCAAGGCAACTTTGAAACATGGGTCCTAGAACCAATAAAAACAAAGCCTATAGCTCACGCAATTTGGGATCCACACTTTGGTCAACAAGCAATTAAGGCCTTTAGTAAAGGAGGATCACCATATCCCGTTGATATAGCATTTTCAGGATTATACCATTGGTGGTATACAATAGGAATGAGGACTAACGGCGACTTGTACAATGGAGCAATCTTCCTTTTAGTACTGTCTGCTATTATGTTATTTGCAGGTTGGTTGCATTTACAACCAAAGTTTAAACCAGGATTATCATGGTTCAAAAATAATGAGTCAAGGCTGAATCATCATCTATCAGGTTTATTTGGAATAAGTTCACTAGCATGGACAGGACACTTGGTTCACGTAGCAATACCAGAATCGCGAGGACAGCACGTAAGATGGGATAATTTTACTAAAATTTTGCCACATCCTGATGGATTAACGCCATTTTTCACGGGTAAATGGTTTGAATACGCAAATAAACCGGATAGTTTGCAACACATATTCAGTACGAAAGAAGGATCCGGAACAGCAATATTAACATTTTTGGGAGGTTTCCACCCACAGACTCAATCGCTATGGCTTACAGACATGGCTCATCACCATTTAGCAATTGGAGTTATATTTATTATTGCTGGACATATGTATAGAACTAACTGGGGAATTGGACACAATTTAAAAGATATACTTGAAGCGCATAAACCACCAAGCGGAAAACTAGGCAATGGACATAGTGGACTTTACGAAACTATAACTGAATCTCTACATATGCAACTGGGTTTAGCGTTAGGAGCACTGGGTACAGTTACATCACTTGTAGCACAACATATGTACGCGTTACCACCTTATGCGTTTATGGCTAAAAGTTTCACAACTGAAGCAGCTCTGTACACACATCATCAATATATAGCGGGATTCTTAATGGTTGGAGCTTTTGCACATGGAGCAATATTTTTCGTTAGAGATTATGATCCTGAGCAGAATAAAAATAATGTATTAAGTAGAATGCTAGAACACAAGGAAGCAATTATATCACACCTAAGTTGGGTATCTTTATTCCTTGGCTTCCATACTTTAGGCATATACATTCATAATGACACAATGCTTGCATTCGGAACACCAGAAAAACAAATACTAATTGAACCTGTGTTTGCTCAATGGATTCAAGCAAGCTCAGGAAAAGCGTTGTATGGATTCAACGTACTACTATCATCATCTTCTAGTGTAGCTAGCAAAGCTGGAACAAGTATTTGGTTACCTGGATGGTTAGAAGCTATTAATAACAATAAAAATTCTTTATTTTTAACAATTGGCCCAGGAGACTTTTTAGTGCACCACGCTATTGCTTTAGGTTTACATACAACAACTTTAATACTAGCAAAAGGGGCACTAGATGCAAGAGGCTCGAAACTAATGCCGGACAAAAAAGATTTTGGATATAGCTTTCCTTGTGATGGACCTGGAAGGGGGGGGACTTGTGATATTTCAGCATGGGATGCATTTTACTTGTCAGTCTTTTGGATGCTCAACACTATCGGGTGGGTAACTTTTTATTGGCACTGGAAACACATAACTATATGGCAAGGAAATACTAGCCAATTCAATGAATCTTCAACATATTTAATGGGATGGTTAAGAGATTATTTATGGCTTAACTCATCTCCGTTAATCAATGGTTATAACCCATACGGAATGAATAATTTATCTGTATGGTCTTGGATGTTTTTATTCGGTCATTTGATATGGGCTACGGGGTTCATGTTCCTGATTTCTTGGAGAGGCTACTGGCAAGAACTGATTGAGACACTAGCATGGGCTCATGAAAGAACACCACTAGCTAATTTAGTTAAATGGAAAGATAAGCCAGTAGCATTATCAATAGTACAAGCAAGATTAGTTGGTTTAGCACATTTCTCTGTGGGCTATATATTGACTTACGCTGCGTTTGTTATTGCGTCGACGAGCTCTAAACTCGGATAAATCCCTATAGTTCTTGCTAAATAAGCAAAAAATATTTTTTGCTTATTTAAAATAAAGAAAATTATGGCTAAAGAGAGTATGAAACAAAGAGAAGTTAAAAGAAAAAAACTCGCTCTTAGATATGAACATGAAAGAAAAACCCTTAAAAGTTCAATAAAAATTAGTAGAAATTTTGAAGTTAACATTAAAGTACAAGAAAAATTACAGAAAATACCAAGAAATAGCTTGCAGTGTAGGAGAAGAAATAGATGTTGGATGACCGGAAGGAGTAGAGGTTTCTACAGAGACTTTGGCTTATCTAGACACGTATTCAGAGAAATGGCGCATAACTGTTTACTACCAGGAATAAAAAAATCAAGCTGGTAAGCTAAAAAAATTCTCTAAGTAGTTAAAACACCTAGAGAATAAACTTTTCAATAATAAAAATAGAATTTATGTAACTATAAGCCTAACTGATTACCTCTACGATACTGCAAATAAGCGGCTACCAATAAACCGAATAATGTAACAGGAATTAAACCAAGTACTATTCCTGATAATAAGGGTTCTACCATATATAAAATAAAAAGAAATAATATAAATAAAAAACAGGTATTCAAAATTTATTTGATAATAAAATGATTACCTAAAACCAATAGCAGCTTGCCAAACAAAAGCCAATAATAAAAAGAATACAGGGATTATTGGAAGTATATCTACTAATGGGCGAAAAAGTAAATATGTATCTGGCAATTTAGTTAAAAACACAATTGTAAACATAGTCCCTCTTGAAATATAATAGTAAATTAATATGTATTTAGACTCACATATAAAATTATAATAAATATATATATTTATATTATCTATTATAAGAATATGCAATATATATACATAATTGTATAAGTAAAATATTTTATTCATTAATAAATAGTATTATATACTAATAGAGTATAATATACATTCAGATAACAAATTATAGAGGAAGAAGTTATGATACTTGTTGTTCAATTACTGGTGTTAGCATTAGTTATTTTGTCAATTATATTAGTTGTAGGAATACCCGTTACGCTAGCATCTCCAGGCCAATGGGAAAAATCAAAAAATTTAGTTTATACTAGTATAGGAATATGGATAGGACTAATAGTAGTTACAAGCATTATTAACTCATTCATTGCATAGTAATAATAAACATTGGTAGAATAAAATGTACAAATTTTCTACCTTTTAAGTATTAATGATTGACATGAACTACATTTTCTTGACATTATTACAGAGCGATTTAATACGCGGGTATAGCTCAGTGGTAGAGCGCAACCTTGCCAAGGTTGATGTCGCGCGTTCGAGTCGCGTTACCCGCTTATAAAAAACTAGTAACTATGCTTCTTTGGAATTTGTATCTATCACAGTATCTTCTGGATTATCTGATGTACTTGAGCTCTGCTCTTGTTTTCCTAGATTTATCATCAATTGTTGTAAGTCATTTTGTAACACTTTAATTTGTTCATAATTATCTTGTTTTACTGATTCTCTTAGATTATTAATCTGTTCTTCTATTTTTTGTTTTGTTTGAGAATCTAATTTATCACCCAATTCATTTATCTGATTCTCAGATTGATAGCATAAAGCATCAGCATTGTTTTTTAAATCAATATGCTCACGCTGTTTTTTATCTAATTCAGCATTCTCCTGAGCTTCTTTAACTAGTTGCTCAACTTCTTCTTTAGGTAATGTAGATGCACCCGTAATTGTAATAGACTGTTCTTTTCCAGTTCCTTTATCTTTAGCTGTAACTGACAGTATACCATTTGCGTCAATATCAAAAGTAACTTCTATTTGAGGAACACCTCGCGGTGCTGAGGTAATTCCATCTAACCTAAATGTTCCTAAACTTTTATTATCTTTAGTAAATTCTCTTTCACCTTGAAGAACATGGATTTCAACATTTGGTTGATTATCAACAGCTGTAGAGAATACTTCTGATTTTTTAGTAGGTACAGTTGTATTACGAGAAATAATTTTAGTCATTACCCCGCCTAAAGTCTCTACACCTAAAGATAATGGAGTCACATCTAGAAGTAATATATCTTTAACTTCTCCAGCTAAAACTCCAGCTTGAACTGCTGCTCCAATTGCTACAACTTCATCTGGATTTACACTCTGATTCGGATCTTTACCAATATAATCTTTTACTAACTTTTGGATCGCTGGTATCCTAGTTGAACCTCCAACTAGTACAATTTCATCAATATCTTTTGAAGCTAATTGAGCATCTTTTAAAGCATTATCAACCGGTACCTGACAACGTGATATTAAAGAAATACATAGCTCTTCAAACTTTGCGCGGGTAATATTTTTTTCTAAGTGTTTTGGACCCGTGTCAGTAGAAGTAATAAAAGGCAGGTTAATATCAGTTTGCAATAAACTAGATAGCTCCATTTTTGCTTTCTCTGCTGCTTCAGTAAGCCTTTGTAAAGCTTGTCTGTCTTTACTCAAATCTATTCCTTCGTCATTATTAAATTCAGTGATTAGCCAATCAACAATCTTACGATCAAAATCATCTCCACCTAAGTTAGTATCACCTGAAGTAGATAAAACTTCAAAGACTCCATCACCAACTTCTAAAATTGAAACATCAAATGTACCGCCACCTAAATCAAATACTAAAACAGTTTCATTATTTTTTTTATCTAAACCATATGACAACGATGCGGCAGTTGGTTCATTAATAATTCTCAAGACATCTAAACCTGCAATTTGTCCAGCATCTTTTGTTGCCTGTCTTTGAGAATCATTAAAATAAGCTGGTACAGTGATTACTGCTTGATTAACAGGCTGACCTAAATAAGTACTGGCATCTTCTGCTAACTTCCTCAATACTTGAGCAGAGATTTCTTCAGGAGCAAAGCTTTTATTTAAAGCTGGACAATTAAGCTTAATATTTACCTGGTTATCTGTATTTACAACATAAGATAATTGATTAATATTATTTGATATCTCATCGTATTTACGACCAATAAATCTTTTTACTGAGTAAAAAGTGTTTTCAGGGTTCATGACAGCTTGTCGTTTTGCTATATTTCCTACTAATTTATCTTGTTTCTTAGTGTAAGCAACAACTGAAGGAGTTGTGCGTAACCCTTCTTTATTAGAAATAACTGTTGGTTTACCACCTTCCATAACGGCAACAACTGAATTTGTTGTACCTAAATCAATTCCTACTACTTTAGTCATTGAAGAACTCCAAAACCATAATTTATTAATATATACAATAACATTATACAACATTAGTATTAGAACAAAGTAGTAATTACCGAATAAAAATAAAAGAGATCGTGGATACCAAAATTTATTAATACAAAAAAAAAATAAATATAGGGACTGATAAAAGTAATTATTCAGTAGTTGATATAAATTTACTCGATCCAAAGTGCTCGATTAATTTAACGTTGTTGATCTTAAAATAATTAAATGTACAAGTTGTATTAGAATGAATATGCAAAATCAACAAGGCGATTTAATAGACTATATGAAATTTTATATATCTAAAATAAATAGATAGTAATTATACAAAATATTAATATTAACAAAGACTATATTATTATTATAAGTATTTCTATCATTAGCAAAGTTTCGTAATATCATAATATATAAAATCTCCAAATATCTTATTAACAGGGTATGAAATATTAAACTTTAAAGGTAGTAAAATGATGATCAATGGTCATAATAGTATGTAAATATCTACTGAGATATAAAGAAGTTATAGATAAATTTGAAATAGCGAAAATGAACCTTAAAGTTTTCTTGTATATCTTATTAGTTCACTTATTAAAAATATATCTAACAAATAATAGGATTTAATAATGGGATAATGCTCTAATGTTAAAATTTTAGAAAAATAAGCAATTAAAAACAATGAATTAATTTACGAAAAGAATATAATAGATAAACTTGAAAATTAATGAAAATTGCAAGATAATGTATAGATAAACTTAATATCATTAATTGCTTAGGATAAAAACTTAATGTCCATTGGAATACTAGGAAAAAAGATAGGAATGACACAAATATTCGATGAACAAGGATACGCAATACCGGCAACTTTACTAGAAGTTGGACCTTGTACAGTCACTCACATAAAACAAGATAAAAAGTATACAAAAATTCAAATAGGCTATGAATATATACAGCCGAATAAAATAAGTAAACCAATAATTGGATATTTTAAAAAACAAAATTTACCTTGTTTTAAACATTTAAAAGAGTATAAAGATAATGATTTACATGAGTTAAGTACCGGTCAAATACTGAATATTTCACAAATTAATAAAGCTAACTATATAAATATATCAGGTGTAAGTATTGGAAAAGGATTTAGTGGATATCAAAAAAGACATAATTTTAGTAGAGGACCTATGTCACATGGTTCTAAAAATCATAGAGAACCAGGTTCCATAGGCGCAGGAACAACACCAGGAAGAGTGTTTCCTGGTAAAAAGATGGCAGGTAGGATGGGATATAAAAAGGTAAGCATAAAGAATATTTCAATATTAAATATAAATAAGGAAAACAATACTATGCTTATAAAAGGCTCGATACCAGGAAAAAGAGGAAATATTATATATATACATCAAAAATAACATATGAATATACAAAAATTAATATACAAAAATTCATACGATGGTAAAGGAATGAACACAATACCAATTCAATTAAAAATTCTTGATAATAATGAAAATCGAATGTACTTAATTCATAAAGCATTAAAACAACAATTAAAAAATAATAGAAAACGTAATGCTCATAGTAAAACCAGGAGTGAGGTTCGCGGTGGAGGAAAAAAACCTTGGAAACAGAAAGGTACAGGTAGAGCAAGAGCTGGATCAAATAGATCACCTTTATGGAGAGGTGGAGGAGTCATATTTGGACCAAAAAATAAGCAATATAAATCAAAAATTAACAAAAAAGAGAAAAGGCTAGCAATCAATACTGCATTAGCTAATAAATTTGCTAATACAGTTGTAATTAAAGAAATATTACCAAATATAACTATACCTAGTACAAAAATAGCAATTGCAGAAATAAAAAAATATGGGATTCAGATAGAAGAAAATAAAAAGTACCTTATCATAGTCCATCAAAAAACAAAAATGTTACATTTATCACTCCGTAATATTCGTAATATTGAATTAATTGAAGCACACAGTATAAATATATTATGTTTACTAAAAACTGATATAATAATAATGACCAAAGATGCTCTAAAACTAATAAAGTAATAAACATTCTAAATGAATATAACAAAAAACTATAGTAAAATAATAAAACCAGATATAATAAGATACCCAATCATAACAGATAAAACAACAAAGAACATAGAAAGCAACACTTATTGGTTTAAAGTAGTAAAAAACAGTAATAAAAATGAAATAAAGACTAGTGTAGAAAATATTTTCAATGTTAAAGTTAAAAAAATTAATACTCTAAATATTCCCCCTAAAACAAAAACTATAGGGAAATTTAAAGGAAGAACAACAGAATATAAAAAAGCTATGGTTCAACTCTTTAAAGAATACACAATTGAATTATTCGACAATTAATAAATAATATTAGCATAAAATAACAACACTTCATTAATTACATAAATGGCAATACGTTTATATAAATCATATACTCCAGGAACACGCAATAGAACAGTATCGACATTCAGTGAAATCACAAAAAATAAACCAGAAAAAAAGTTAGTCAAAAATAAACACTCGTGTCAAGGTAGGAATAATAGAGGGATCATTACATCAAGACATAGAGGTGGCGGTCACAAAAAAAGATATAGATTCATAGATTTTAAAAGAAGCAAAAGAAATATGATAGGTAAGGTATCAAGTATAGAATATGATCCTTATCGAAACGCAAGAATTGCACTAATTAACTACGAAGATGGAGAAAAACAATATATATTACAGCCAAGATCGCTTAAAGTAGGTAGTAAAGTAATTGCTGGTGCTGATGTATCTATAGAAGTAGGTAATGCTTTACCGTTAGAGAAAATTCCTCTAGGTACTGCTGTACATAATATTGAAATTAAACCCAACAAAGGTGGGCAAATTGTCAGAGCTGCTGGAACATATGCTCAAATTGTAGCAAAAGAAGGAAAACTTATAACATTAAAGTTACCATCTAGTGAGGTTAGAACAATAAACAAAAATTGTTATGCAACAATTGGACAAATCGGGAATATAGAATGCAATAACATAAAAATAGGGAAAGCTGGAAGAAAAAGGTGGCTCGGAAGAAGACCTAAAGTCAGAGGCGTAGTAATGAATCCGATTGACCACCCACATGGAGGAGGAGAAGGAAAATCTCCTATAGGTAAACCAAAACCTGTAACACCATGGGGAAAACCGGCATTGGGACGAAAAACACGAAAGAAAAAAAAATATAGTAATATATATATATTACGTCGTCGTAAATAAATTCAAATATTCAATATTAATACTCATATGTCAAGATCAATATACAAAGGACCTTATATAGAATTAAAGTTATTAAAAAAAATTAAAAAATTAAATTACAATAACAATAAAAATACTGTTAAAACGTGGTCAAGATCATCTACAATTATTCCAGATATGATTGGCCATACAATCGGAGTATACAACGGTAAGCAACATTTTCCAGTATTTATATCGGAACAAATGATTGGTCATAAATTAGGAGAATTTGTTCCAACAAGGAATTTTAAAAGTCATGTAAAAAATGATAGAAGAACAAGAAAATAAATAATGAATAATATCAAAATTCAATCTAAAGCAGAAACTAAGTATACAAGAATATCTCAATATAAATCTAGCAGAGTTCTCAAACAAATTCAAGGTAAAAGCTATAGTGAAGCTAGGCTAATACTAGAGTTTATGCCATATAAAGCATGTGGAGTAGTAATTAAAACGTTAGACTCAGCATTAAATAATATTAAACAAAAAACAAAAACAGAGATTAGTAAACAAAAAGTTCATATAGTAGAAGCCTGCGCTAATAAAGGACCTGTATTAAAAAGATTTAAACCACGTGCGCAGGGAAGAGCTTTCCCAATACGAAAACCCACTTGCCACATAATAATAAAGCTAGAAATGTAATAATAACATGGGACAAAAAACACATCCACTAGGATTTCGAATCGGTATAACCGAATCACATAGATCATCTTGGTTTTCAAAAATGAATCTCTATCCTGTTCTTATAGAAGAAGATTATAAAATAAGATCTTATATCGAACATAGACTAAAGAGAGCTAACATTGCTAGAGTTCAGATAGATAGAAAACTAGATCAAACAGAAATTACTATCCACACAGGAAGACCAGGAATTATTTTAGGTAGATCAGGATCGGGTATTGATATTATTAGGGAGCAAATAACAAATACAGTAAAAGCCTCTAAAAAAGTTAGAATCAATGTTGTAGAGGTTGCTGAACCAGATAGACAAGCTATATTACTTGGCCAATGGATTGCTCAACAGTTAGAAAAACGAGTTGCTTTTAGAAGGGCTGTAAGACAGGGAGTGCAAAAATCACAAAAAGCAAATATTAATGGAATCAAAGTACAAATATCAGGTAGACTTAATGGAGCAGAAATTGCAAGGAAAGAGTGGATTCGTGAAGGTCGAGTACCACTACAAACACTTCGAGCTAATATTGACTATGCTTATACTAGAGCATATACAACATATGGCATATTGGGTATTAAAATATGGCTATTTAAAGACGATAATATCAAAGTATAAATAAAGAATATATAATTATGCTAAGTCCTAAAAGAACAAAATTTAGAAAGCAACACCGTGGACGTATGAAAGGAAATGCAAGTAAAGGTAATACTATTATATTTGGGGATTATGCTTTACAAGCAACTGAGCCAACTTGGCTAACCTCTAGACAAATAGAAGCTACAAGAAGAACTATTACGAGATATGTTAAAAGAGGAGGAAAGTTATGGATTAGAGTTTTTCCTGATAAACCAGTAACTGCTAGACCAGCTGAAACAAGAATGGGATCTGGAAAGGGTGCACCAGAATATTGGGTTGCAGTGGTTAAACCAGGACATGTTGTCTTTGAAATTGCAGGTGTACCTGAAAATATAGCAAAGGAAGCTATGCATTTAGCTTCATACAAATTACCTATAAAAACAAAATTTATAGTGAAAAACTGAACTATTATCTTTAGTAATTAAAAAAAATTTATGGATATAGAAAAAGAGATACTTAAACTCAAAAAAGAACTAGTCATATTGAGAATAAATAAGATCGCGAAGCAAAAAAATGAGAGACACAAAATTAAAAAGACTCAACATAGAATATCTCAACTACTGAATATTAATTATAATAAAAATAATCAAAATGCCTATTAAAGAAACATCTGGAATCGTAATCAGCAATAAAATGGATAAAACTATAATAGTTATTGTCAAAACTCCAGTTGCACATAAAAAATACGGCAAAATCATTAGTAAAACTAAAAGATATTATGCTGATGACCCTCTTAATAAATGCAATGTAGGAGATAAAGTAAAAATACAAGAAACAAGACCACTAAGCAAAAATAAACGTTGGAAAATAATTGAATTAATAAAAAACTAATGATACAAACACAAACTTACTTAAATATAGCAGATAATAGCGGTGCACGGAAAATAATGTGCATTCGAGTGTTAGGAACCAATAATCCTAAATATGGTAAAATAGGAGATATAATCATTGGAGTAGTTAAAGATGCATCACCTAACATGCCTATAAAAAGATCGGAAGTTGTTAGAGCCGTAATTGTTAGGACTAAAAAAACATTACGTAGGTCTGATGGTATGAGTATACGTTTCGATGAAAATGCAGCAGTCATTATAAATAAAGACAGAAATCCTAAAGGAACAAGAGTATTTGGACCTATAGCAAAAGAATTAAGAGATAAAAGCTTTACTAAAATTATCTCACTAGCACCAGAAGTAGTTTAATAGAAAAAAATATAATGAAAACTCAAATCAAAAAAGGCGACAATGTCAGCATAATATCGGGTAAACATAAAGGTAAATGCGGAAAAGTTTCTCATGTATTAAGAAATAAAAACCAGATAATCATAGACAATATTAATATAAAAGTAAAACACGTTAAACCTAAACAAACAGAAGATAAGGGATATATAAAAAAGGTGGAATACCCAATACATTATTCCAACGTAAGACTTACTAAAACAAGTAAATAAATATTTCATATGAATGAATCATTAAAAAAATATTACGAAACTAAAATATTTCCAGATCTATTAAAAGAATTTCAATATCAAAATATTCATGAAGTTCCAAAAATTGTAAAAATAACAATCAATCGAGGAGTCGGAGAAGCCGCTCAAAGTAATAAAGCAATCGATCAAAGTATAGAAGAATTCTCTAGTATAACTGGACAAAAACCGATAATTACTAAAACAAAGAAATCTATAGCAGGTTTTAAAATTAGAGAGAATATACCCATAGGTTTGAAAGTTACTTTAAGAAGAGAAAAAATGTACAATTTTTTAAAAAAATTGATAAACTTATCGCTACCTAGGATAAGAGATTTCAGAGGTATTAGTATAAAACAATTTGATGGTCGAGGAAATTACAATTTGGGCCTAAAAGAACAAATAATCTTTCCAGAAATTGACTATGAAGACATAGATAAAGTGAGAGGAATGAACATTACGATTGTAACAACAGCTAAGAATGATAAAGAAAGCTTAGCATTATTGAAAAAATTTGGTATGCCCTTTAAAGAATAAATATACTACAACAATAAATATATGATCAATGACATAATATCAGATATGTTAACAAAAATAAGAAATGCTAACTTAGCTAAACATCAAGTCGTGCAAGTGCCGGCTACAAAAATGACTAAAAATATTGTTAAAGTGCTAGAAGAAGAAGGCTTTATTTATGAATTTGAAGAAGTAATTTCAACGTTTACAAGTCAAATACTCATATCTTTAAAATATAAAGGAAAAAATAAGAAACCAATTATTACAGAACTTAAAAGAGTTAGTAAACCGGGGTTAAAAGTATACTCAAATCATAAAGAATTGCCTAAAGTGTTAGGAGGACTCGGTATTGCTATAATATCAACTTCAAAAGGCATTATGACTGATAAAGCCGCAAGACAGATTGGATTAGGTGGAGAAGTTTTATGTTACGTATGGTAAATATATTATATAAAAAATTACAAAATACATATGTCAAGAATAGGTAAACAAGAAATAATAATACCAGATAATATTGTAGTCATTATTAATGAAAAAAAAATATTAGTTGAAGGTGATAAAGGAAAATTATCTCATAGTCTTTGTGAATTAATAGAAATAGAAAAAAATGGGAGTACGATAAAACTAAAAATAAAATCCAAAACACAACAAGCGCATACTATTCATGGGTTATCTAGAAGTTTAATAAATAACATGATAACAGGAGTATCGAAAGGATTTAAAAAAAAGCTTTTAATAGAAGGAGTCGGATATAGATGTCAAATGGAAGGCAGAAACTTAATTTTAAATATTGGATATAGTCATCCAGTAAAAATAGAAACTCCAAAAAATATAAGTATTAAAGTAGAAAATAATACAACTATAACAGTTTCAGGCATCGATAAAGAAACAGTTGGGCAAACTGCAGCAAGTATTAGATCAGTCAGGCCACCAGAACCATACAAAGGTAAAGGTATTAGGTATGAAAATGAAATTATTAAAAGAAAAGTAGGTAAAGCGGGTAAATAAATTTATAATGAAATCAAAACATTCAACAAAATTTAGGCTATATATTTTTAAATCTAATAAGCACATTTATGCAAATTTAATAGATCAAGAAAAAAGTAGAGTCATTACAAGCATTTCAACAGTATCTAGAGAAATAAGGAGTAAAACAAAGTCTTTAAGAAACTGTACTACGGCAGCAATGGTAGGCAAAAGTATTGGATTAAGACTTAAGCAATTAGGAGTAGAAGAGATTATTTTTGATAGAGGTAAAAACTTATATCACGGACAAGTCAGAGCTATAGCAGATGCAACAAGAAAAGAAGGAATTATTTTTTAATAAAAAGATTTAACAAAATTTTTACTTATAATGAAAAAAAAGAATATTAGAAATAAAGAAGAAAGTAATTGGGAAGAAAAAGTAGTACAAGTCAAAAGAGTGACTAAAGTAGTGAAAGGAGGTAAAAAACTCAGTTTCAGAGCAGTCCTAATAGTTGGTAATGAAAATGGGCAAATAGGAGTAGGAGTAGGAAAAGCTAATGATGTTATAGGCGCTGTAAAAAAAGGAGTTGCAGATGCTAAAAAACATATAGTTAGCATACCATTAACTAGATCTTTATCTATTCCACATCCAACTAATGGTATATCTGGAGCAGCTAAAATCATCTTGAGACCTTCAGCAACTGGTTCTGGGGTAATTGCCGGAGGATCTACTAGAACGGTATTAGAGCTTGCAGGTATAAAAAATATACTAGCTAAACAATTAGGATCTAATAATAAATTAAATAATGCTAGAGCAGCTTTAAATGCATTAAATAGTTTAAGAACCTTTAAAGAAACAGCAGAGGCTAGAAATATTGAACTAGAAAAATTATATCAGCAAAATTAAAATGGAGAAACAACAAAAACTACTTAAAAAAATTGTTATAACATTAGCAATACTGTTTATATCAAGAATTGGAATTTTTATACCAATACCAGGGATAAATCAAAGAGAATTTAATGAAAGCATAGGTCAAAATACAATCATCAATTTCCTGAATATTTTTTCCGGTGGAGGTTTTTCAACTATAGGAATTTTTAGTTTAGGAATTATACCTTACATCAATTCATCAATTATTACACAATTATTAATAAAAATAATACCAAACCTAGAAGATATTCAAAAAAACGAAGGAGAAATAGGAAAACAAAAAATAAATAGAATAACAAGATACTTAACGACATTATGGGCAATTGTACAAAGTATATCAATAGGATTATGGATTAAACCTTATACATTTAATTGGAACATAAATTTTTTTCTTGACTTAATAATAACTTTAACTACAGGATCAATAATTATAATGTGGTTTTCAGAAATTATTACTGAAGATGGAATAGGCAATGGAGCGTCATTATTGATTTTTCAGAATATAGTATCAAATATACCAAAAACTTTACAGAATTATTCCACAAATAATGAAAATAGCTTTACATTAATTAGCCTAGTATTAATTTCATGTATAGCAATATTAAGTATAAATATACTTATCCAAGATAGCAAAAGAAAAATTAATATTATTGCATCAAAGCATCTTGGAGAACAAAATTCATTGAGCACACAAAACTATATTCCATTACGATTAAACCAATCAGGTGTTATGCCTATAGTTTTTGCATCAGCAGCAATTACTTTACCGCAGTATGTAGTAATGAATATGAATAACGAAAAGTTAAAAATATTATTACAAGCAATAATATCGAATAGCATATTTTACCTAGTATTTTACTTGATATTAATAATAGTATTTAGTTATTTTTATTCATCAATTATATTAAATACAAATGATATAGCTAACAACTTACAAAAGATGGGAGCTAGCATACCCAACATTAGACCTGGTGAAGAAACAGTTAAATATTTGAATAAAATAATTAATAAATTAACTTTTATTGGTGCATTATTTTTATTTATAATAGCACAGTTTCCACTTTTAGCTTCTAATGTCACTAGAATAAATATATTACAGGGATTGGGAACAACATCATTGCTAATACTTGTAGCTGTTGCTATCGAAACAGCAAAGCAAATTCAAACATACATAATATCAGAACAATATGATAATATTATAGGATAAATATAATTTTAATAAAAGCAAGTTAATATGAAAGTTAGACCATCTGTAAAAAAGATATGTGACAAATGTCGCATAATACGAAGACACGGAAAAATAATGATAATATGTGAAAACCCAAAACACAAGCAAAAGCAAGGGTGATACCAAAATATAAATTATACATCAATTAACCAACATGGCTAGAATAGAAAGCGTTGACTTACCTAAAAACAAAAGAATTGAAATTGGGCTAACATATATATATGGTGTAGGAATGTCAAAATCTAAAGAAATTTTGTACAAAGCTCACATTAGTATACATACTAAGGTTAAAGATTTAAATGATGAACAAATAATATCAATACGTAATGTTCTAAATCGTGACTACAAATTAGAAGGCGACCTGCGCAGATCAGAAGCAATGAACATTAAAAGATTAATAGATATAGGATGCTATAAAGGAAGAAGACACCGACTTAATTTACCTTTAAGAGGACAAAGAACTCGGACAAATGCAAGAACAGGCAGAGGAACAAAAAAAACAATTGCTGGTAAGAAAAAAGCACCAAGAAAATAATATAGTTATAGTTATAAATATAAGTTTAATTTATAAATACAATGGCAAAACAAATAAAAAAGAATAAGAACAAAAAAAATATTATAAATGGAATAACTCACATTCAATCAACATTTAATAATACGATTATTACAATAACTGACCTTCAAGGAGAGACCATTACTTGGTCTTCTTCAGGAGCTAGTGGATTTAAAGGAGCAAAAAAAAGTACACCTTTTGCTGCGCAAACAACAGCAGAAAAGGCAGCAAAAGTAGCAGTTGATTGTGGAATGAAACAAACAGAAATCATGGTAAATGGACCTGGAGCTGGAAGAGAAACAGCAATTAGAGCAATACAAGCCGCGGGAATAGAAATTGCTTTAATTAAAGATATTACACCGGTACCACATAATGGATGTAGACCTCCAAAAAAACGAAGAGTTTAAATAAATCAAAAAATAACATAATCAACATTCAACAAAATAAAAAATGACTCATTTTCAAATAGAATGTATAGAGTCAAAAACAAAAGGAGCCAGAGAACAATACGGACACTTTGTTTTAGAACCATTAAAAAAAGGACAAGGAATTACAGTAGGTAATTCTTTACGTAGAACGATACTTTCAGATTTAAAAGGCACAGCAATTGTTGCTGTGAGAATAGCTGGAATTAATCACGAGTTTTCAACAATTACTGGTGTTAGGGAAGATGTTTTAGAAATAATTTTAAATTTAAAAGAAGTCATTCTGAAAAGTCATAGCGCAGAACCACAAATAGGTCGTTTAAGAATACAAGGCCCGGCTGTTATAACTACTGGATTATTTGATATACCTCCAGAAATTGAACTTATTGATCCTAAACAATATATTGCAACAATATGTAGTAATACCATCTTTGAGATGGAATTTAAAATAGAACAAGGAAATGGCTATAAATTAGCTGATAAAGGTATAGATGAACGATCTATAGATTTTTTAAGAATTGATGCTATTTTCATGCCAGCAAAAAAATTTAATTACAGGATAGAGGAAAAAAAAATTGATAGTTCGACTATTATTGAAAAGTTATTTTTAGAAATTTGGACCAACGGAAGTATATCACCTCAAGAGGCCATTAGCAAAGGGGCTAGCATGTTAACTAATTTATTTCATCCATTAACAAATATTAGTTTTAAATCTAAAATTGAAATAAGCGAAAACAAAGAAAAACAAATCAGTCAAGTACTAATAGAAGAATTACAACTATCAGTCAGAGCATACAATTGTCTAAAAAGAGCACAAATTCACTCAATTGCAGATTTATTAGACTATTCACAAGAAGAATTACTAGAAATTAAAAATTTTGGTCAAAAATCAGCTGAAGAAGTCATTGAAGCATTAAGCAATAAACTCAATGTAAATTTACAAAAAGAGAAAATTCAAATTATTTAGAAAGAATTAATATATTGTATAATGTAATTATACGAGTTTTACAATCAATAATAATGAATATAAACAAAAATAAAACAATCACGGAAGAATCAGATAAAAAAATATATTGGTATATAGTTGACGCAAAAGAATATAAATTAGGTAGACTTGGTAGCAACATAGCATATCTATTAAGAAATAAAAATAGTGCGCGCTACCTCCCATATCAAGAAGGAAATTTAAAAATAATTATTATTAATTCAAAACAAATACAAATTACAGGAAATAAAAATAAGCAAAAAACGTATAAAAGACATTCAGGTCGACCTGGAGGACTTAAACAAGAAGTATTTGAAAAACTTCAAAAAAGAATTCCTAATAGAATAATAGAACATGCAATAAAAGGGATGTTACCTAAAAACTCATTGGGACGGAAATTATTTAAGAATGTAAAAATTTATCCGGGAAGTATACATCCTCACACAAATCAAGAAATAATAGAACTCAATTTAGAATCAATAAAAAGTAAATTATGTTAACTTCATATCATCAAAAAATCATATATTCAGGAACAGGAAGGAGAAAAACATCAATTGCAAGAGTAAACTTAATACCTGGCTCTGGTAAACTGATAATTAATGGTTTACCAGGAGAATCTTATTTACAATTTAGCCCCAATTACTTAAGAATTTCATGTTTACCACTAAATATTTTAGGTCTAGGTAAAGAATATGATATCTACGTTAAAGCAGAAGGTGGTGGATTAACCGGACAAGCAGATGCCATTAGACTCGGTTTAGCTAGAGCACTATGTAATATTAACCCAGAAAACCGTATCATGCTAAAATCAGAAGGTTTATTAAGAAGAGACTCAAGAAGTAAAGAAAGAAAAAAATATGGACTACGGAAAGCTAGAAAAGCACCTCAGTATTCGAAAAGATAATAACTATAAAGACGTAAGCAGATAAATAAAAATTAACACTTATAATCTCAACGATACACAAGATTTATGGGCAAAAAAAGTATACATCCACGGTGGTATAATGAATCAAAAGTATACTGCGACGGAAAACATATTATGACAGTAGGATCAACTAAAAAAGAATTAAAAATAGATATTTGGTCAGGAAATCATCCTTTTTTTACTGGTTCACAAAGAATTATAGACACAGAAGGTAGAGTAGAAAAGTTTATGAAGAAATACAAACTCAAATGACAAAGATCAAAAGTTTATTTTTTTAAGTTTGACACTGAATAATACAATAATTATAATCTTATAGAAAATTCATCTTTAAATGAATATTAAAGAAATAAAAAATGCCAACTATTCAACAATTAGTAAGATCAAAAAGAAAAAAGTATGAGAAAACAACAAAATCTCCAGCACTAAAAGCTTGTCCACAAAGACGAGGAGTATGCACAAGAGTATATACTACAACACCAAAAAAACCTAATTCTGCATTACGTAAAGTAGCAAGAGTAAAACTAACCTCTGGTTTCGAAGTAACTGCATATATACCCGGTATTGGCCATAATATTCAAGAACACTCAGTGGTACTAATAAGAGGAGGTCGTGTTAAAGACTTACCCGGAGTTAGATATCATGTAGTAAGAGGAACACTGGATTCCGCAGGAGTTAAAGATAGGAATAATAGTAGATCAAAATACGGTACTAAAAAACAAAAAAAATAGTAAACAAAAATGTCAAGACGTAACACAGCAAAAAAAAAATACGTATACACAGATCCCATATACAATAGTAAACTAATAAGTATGTTGACTGTAAGAATACTGAAGGATGGAAAAAAAGCATTAGCACAAAGGATTATATACAAATCTTTAGATCTCATTAAGAATAAAACGCAAGATGAACCATTAGAAACATTAGAAAAAGCTGTAAGAAACGCCACTCCGTTAGTTGAAGTGAAAGCAAGGAGAATAGGTGGTTCTACTTATCAAGTGCCAATAGAAGTTCGAGCATACAGGGGAACTAATTTAGCTCTTCGATGGATTACAAAATTTGCATGCCAAAGGACAGGTAAAAGTATGTCAATAAAACTAGCTAATGAAATAATTGATGCAGCTAGTGAAAATGGAAATGCTATCAGAAAGAAAGAAGAAACACACAGAATGGCTGAAGCAAACAAAGCATTCGCACATTATAGATATTAAATCACCTGAAAAAACTTAAATAAAATTAATTAAATCAAGGAATAAATATGGCACGCGAAAAATTCGAACGAAAAAAACCCCATGTTAACATAGGTACGATTGGTCACGTTGATCACGGAAAAACAACTTTAACAGCAGCTATATCGGCAACTTTAGCTGCTGCGAATCAAGGACAAGCTAAAAAATTTGATGAAATTGATGCAGCTCCTGAAGAGAAAGCTAGAGGAATAACTATTAATACTGCTCACATTGAGTATGAGACAAAAAATCGACATTACGCACATGTAGATTGCCCAGGTCATGCTGATTATGTGAAAAATATGATCACTGGTGCCGCACAAATGGATGGCGCTATATTAGTTGTATCGGCTGTAGATGGTGCTATGCCACAAACAAGAGAACATATATTATTAGCTAAACAAGTAGGTGTACCAAACATTGTAGTTTTTCTGAATAAGCAAGATCAAGTGGAAGATGATGAACTACGAGAATTAGTAGAACTTGAAGTACGAGAACTATTAGAAAAATATGACTTTCCTGGGGATAGCCTACCGTTTGTTGCAGGGTCGGCACTATTAGCATTAGAAACTGTAACAGAAAATGTAAATACGAAAAGAGGAGAAAACGAGTGGGTAGATAAAATACATTCATTAATGGATGCTGTAGACTCATATATACCGACTCCACAAAGAGATACAGAAAAAACATTTTTAATGGCTGTAGAAGACGTATTTTCAATTACTGGGAGAGGAACTGTAGCAACAGGGAGAATAGAAAGAGGAATTATCAAAGTAGGAGACACAATTGAGATAGTTGGGTTACAAGAAACTAAAACAACAACAATCACTGGACTAGAAATGTTTCAAAAAACTTTGGATGAAGGGATGGCTGGGGACAATATTGGAATACTTCTAAGGGGTGTACAAAAGCTACAGATTCAAAGAGGGATGGTTTTAGCTCAACCTGTAACAATTACACCACATACACAATTTGAAGCTGAAGTATATATTTTAACAAAGGAAGAAGGTGGTCGACACACACCATTTTTTTCAGGGTATAGACCACAATTTTATGTGAGAACTACTGATGTAACAGGAACAATTAATCAGTTTACAGCAGATGATGGGTCTACAGCAGAGATGGTAATGCCTGGAGATAGAATAAAAATGAGTGCAGAATTAATACACCCTATAGCAATAGAACAAGGAATGAGGTTTGCGATAAGGGAAGGAGGAAGAACCGTAGGTGCTGGAGTAGTATCTAAAATTTTAAAATAGCATTAGTTAACATAATATAAAATGAATAGTTTAAAAAATAGCAAAGTTAGAATAAAACTAAAAACATATGAAAATCAATTGCTTAAAGAATCTTGCAACAACATTATAAATACAATAAAAAATACAGAAGCACAAATTATCGGACCTATATCAATGCCAACAAAACGTAAAATTTATTGCGTTTTACGTTCACCTCATGTTGATAAAGATTCGAGAGAGCACTTTGAAATAAGAATATATACAAAGCTTATTGATGTATATAAACCATCAAGTAAGACAGTAGATGCACTAATGAAATTAAACATACCAGCAGGTGTAGATATTGAAGTAAAAATATAATATTATTGGGCTTAAAAAGTTTAGTGAACACAACAGTATATGATGCTCGCTAAACTATTAATTACATTGATAAAAATATCAATTTATTAGACTCATAAATTAATACAGATCATCTTCTTTATGAGTATCAATAACACAGTTACTTGAAGGATAAGTAACACATGTCAAGATATAACCAGAACTGATTTGATCGTCATCTAAAAATGTTTGGTCACTTTGATCCACTGTTCCATCAACTAACACACCTGCGCAACTAGAACAAGCACCTGCACGACAAGAATAAGGTAACTCGTGTCCTGCATCTTCAGCAGCGTCTAATATATAAGTATCATCAGCACAAGTAAATTCGTCTGATATACCATCTTCCATATTCACCTTAATATTATAATCAGGCATAAAACGATTCTCCCTACTTAATTAATTTAGTAAAAATATAATATATTGTTTTGAATCACAATAAATATCAAATAAAATCTTTTTATATTGATAAAGTTCAAAACTATATTATATTTAATCACAAAAACATCAATAATAAAGAGAATGATTCATTTATTTTACTATATAACATAATTTATAGTGCATATCCGGATAAAGATAATCAAAGAGTAAATTTACAGATAAATTTATATACTTAATATACTAATAAATAAAATGAACTTATCAGATCAATATGAAGTAAAAAAAAAAAACAGCTTTGTACCAAAAAAACAAATTAAACTACATTTAAACAAATACAAAACACTTAACGAAACAAAAGCGATAATAAAAAGGCTTAGCTTACAAAGTTACAGAAGACCAGCAAATTTAATGATAAGTATGATACAACCAATTTTATGGCTGACACTTTTTGGAGCTCTATTCCATAACGCACCTATATACTTATTCGAACAATATAAAATTCAATATCGTGAGTTTTTAAATCCAGGGATAATAATATTTACAAGCTTTAACGGCGCTATTAACGCTGGACTATCTATAATATTCGATAGAGAGTTTGGATTTTTAAATAGAATTTTAGTGTCACCAATAAGCAATAAGAGCTCAGTAATCTATTCTTGCCTAATTCATACATGGTTAGTAGCAACTTTACAAATTATAACAATAATATTTTTTACTACATATAAATCAAATAACGACATAGTTTTTAATATTCAACAATTGATTGTCAGCATCAGCGTCAGTACAATAATAATATCAAATGTATCAGTAATAAGTATATGCAGTGCACTAATTTTACCAGGACACATAGAATTTATAGCATTAACTACCTTACTTATAAACTTGCCAACATTGTTTACGAGTACAGCTTTAGCTCCTTTATCGTTTATGCCAACATGGCTACAAGTAACATGTTGCATAAACCCGTTAACTTATGCAATAGAAATAATAAGAAGTTATAGTTTAAACAAATCACTTGCATTAGAATCTGAAATAATCAAAACAACACTTGTGAACATCAACGTACAGCAGAGTATACTGATGTTAATCACAATCAACGTAATAAGTATAGTATTTGCTGAAAAAGTAATTAAATATAAATATGATTAAATTTCATCACTTATAAAAAAGAAATGTTATAATACATTTGACAATTGCATAAAGTAAGAAAAGCAACATACAAAATAAAAGTTAAAAAGGAGTAAGATCCTTCTATGGCATTACCATGGTATCGTGTACACACAGTTGTTCTAAATGACCCTGGAAGACTCATTTCTGTTCACTTAATGCACACAGCTTTAGTAGCAGGATGGGCAGGATCAATGGCACTATACGAATTAGCTATTTTTGATCCTTCAGATCCGGTATTAAACCCTATGTGGAGACAAGGGATGTTTGTAATGCCATTCATGACAAGAATTGGGGTGACAGACTCATGGGGTGGCTGGAGTATCACAGGAGAAAGCGTATCGAACCCAGGCCTATGGAGTTTTGAAGGTGTAGCAATAACGCATATAGTGCTCTCAGGAATGTTATTTCTTGCTTCTATATGGCATTGGGTATATTGGGACTTAGAATTATTCAGAGACCCGAGAACGGGAGAACCAGCGTTAGATTTACCTAAAATATTTGGTATCCATCTACTTCTTTCTAGCTTGTTATGTTTTGGTTTTGGAGCATTTCACACAACAGGATTATTTGGACCAGGTATATGGATATCTGATGGATATGGAATTACAGGAAAAGTTCAGCCCATAGCACCAGCCTGGGGGCCAGATGGATTTAATCCATTTAACCCAAGTGGTGTTGCATCTCATCACATAGCTGCGGGCACAGTAGGTATTTTGGCAGGATTATTCCATCTAACTGTCAGGCCACCACAAAGATTATACAGAGCTCTGAGAATGGGAAATATAGAAACAGTTTTATCAAGCAGCATATCTGCAGTGTTTTTTAGTGCATTTGTAACGTGCGGAACAATGTGGTACGGTTCAGCTACAACACCAATTGAGCTTTTTGGGCCAACTAGATATCAATGGGACAGTGGTTACTTTCAACAAGAAATTGAAAGAAGAGTTGAAAACTCACTAAACGAAGGAGCAACACCAGAAGAAGCGTGGTCTAAGATTCCAGACAAGTTAGCATTTTACGACTACATAGGGAATAATCCAGCAAAAGGTGGGCTATTTAGAGCAGGACCTATGGATAAAGGAGATGGTATTGCGGAAGCATGGCTAGGACATCCAATTTTTCAAGACAAAGAAGGAAGGGAACTTACAGTGAGACGTATGCCTGCATTTTTTGAAACATTTCCTGTGATTTTAGTAGATAAGGACGGTATTATTAGAGCGGATATACCCTTTAGAAGAGCTGAATCAAAATATAGCATTGAACAAGTTGGAGTAACAGTAAACTTTTACGGCGGTAAACTAAATAAAAAAGTATTTACTGATGCTCCCAACGTAAAAAAATATGCGCGTAAGGCACAATTAGGAGAAGTATTTGAATTTGATCGGACAACTTTAGAGTCAGATGGAGTATTCCGGAGTAGTCCAAGAGGATGGTTTACCTTTGGACATGCAAATTTTGCATTAATATTCTTCTTTGGGCATTTATGGCACGGATCAAGAACTATTTTTAGAGACGTGTTTGCAGGAATAGGGGCTGAGGTAACCGAACAAGTAGAATTTGGGGCATTTCAAAAACTGGGTGACCGTAGCAGTAAAAAGCAAGGTGCAGTATAAAACTATATAGTTGTAATATCGGCTATAAACGAAATGAATATTAGTTGGATCATGAAAAAAAAATAAAATAATAGGAAATAAACATGGAAGCACTAGTATATGTATTTTTATTAGTTGGTACACTGATGGTAATATTTTTTGCCATTTTTTTTAGGGATCCACCTAGAATTGCAAAATAAATAAAAAAATACACGCATTAATATAAAAACTGAAATAATAAATAAAATGTAAATATTTACATTTTATTTAAACAGGACAATAAACAGATTTAGTTACTATTCTTCATGTTCTTCAAAAGGATCTCTTAAATTTTTAGAAGTAGGACCGAAAGAAGTATATATAGAATAACCTGTAACACCAAATAACAAACTAAGAATAAAAATACTAAGAACTGTTGCAGTTTCCATAATTTGATAATAAATAAAACTAAATTATTTTTATAATACTATTAAATAAACAAATTAAAAAATTAATTATGGCTTTAAGAACAAGACTCGGAGAAATACTGAGACCATTAAATTCTGAATATGGGAAAGTTGCACCGGGATGGGGAACAACTCCTATCATGGCAATATTTATGTTACTATTTTTTTTATTTCTATTAATTATTTTACAAATATATAACTCGTCATTAATTTTAGAAAATGTAGATGTTGATTGGGCAAGTTTAGGAAATTAAAAACAAAAAACAAGTATTAAATTAGAATACTTGTTTAAATGATATAATTAGACTTTAAGCAACCAGTAAAAGTTCATCTTCACAAAAACTATTAGTATTAACGCCACTATAAGCTGATCTAGTAAAACGCACTAGGACGGGATATTTAATACCTTTGTCTAATTTAATAATAGTACCAACATCTTGATACCAGTAAGATTCTTTTCTTAATACTTTAACTATTTTACCTTTTTTAATTTCTGACATAAAGTTAATTCGCCTTAAATCGAATAATAGAGTACAAAAAATATAAGTTAATTCTATAACAAAATTAAAAAATCTTGAATATATATTAATTTTCACAAACTAATAATGTAGTTCACCATAAAGTTGCCTATATAAAAACAAAGATGTTACATTCATGTAAATAGTAGATTGAATTAAAAAATAAAGGTAAACAATTATGAAATTTTCATGGAAAAATATATTACTATGGTCTTTACCAGTAATTGTTATATTTTTTTTTCTTTGGCAAGGGGTATTTGCACCAATAAATAATGAAAGTAACAAGAATTTAGCTAACTCAAGAATGACATATGGGAGATTTTTAGAATACATAGAGATGGGATGGGTCAAAAAAGTAGATATATACGAAAATGGACATACAGCAATAATTGAAGCAATAGGACCAGAAGTTGGCAATAGAATACAAAAAATTAGAGTAGAATTACCAGCAAGCGCACCAGAACTTGTAACAAAACTTAAGAAAAATCATATAGATTTAGATGCTCATGCAACTAAGAATAATATTGCTTTATGGAATCTGATTGGAAATTTATTTTTTCCGCTACTTTTAGTTACAAGTTTAGCATTACTATTTAGAAGATCAAATAATGCTACAGGAGGCCCCGGACAAGCAATGTCATTTGGTAAGTCAAAAGCTTTATTTCAAATAGAGGCTAAAACGGGTATCATTTTTGATGATGTAGCAGGAATAGATGAGGCTAAAGAAGAATTTGAAGAAGTAGTAACATTTTTAAAGAAACCAGAATACTTTACAGCAGTTGGTGCAAAAATACCAAAAGGAGTATTATTAATTGGTCCTCCAGGTACAGGAAAAACATTATTAGCAAAAGCTATAGCAGGAGAAGCAAACGTTCCTTTTTTTAGTTTATCAGGATCCGAATTTGTAGAAATGTTTGTAGGAGTGGGAGCATCACGAGTTAGAGATTTATTTAAAAAAGCAAAAGAGAATGCGCCATGCATAATTTTTATTGATGAAATTGATGCTGTGGGTAGGCAAAGAGGTACTGGTATAGGTGGCGGAAATGACGAAAGAGAGCAAACTTTAAATCAATTACTCACAGAAATGGATGGTTTTGAAGGTAACACAGGAATTATTGTTGTTGCAGCAACTAATAGAGCTGATATACTAGATTCCGCTTTATTAAGACCTGGAAGATTTGATAGACAAGTCAATGTAGACATACCAGATTTCAAAGGAAGACTAGATATTTTAAATGTACACGCAAAAAATAAAAAGATTGATACGAATGTATCTTTATCAATAATAGCAAGGCGTACGCCAGGTTTTTCAGGAGCAGATTTAGCTAACTTACTAAATGAAGCAGCAATATTAACAGCACGAGAAAGGAAAAATAAAATTACTTTAAATGAAGTAGATAAAGCTATTGACAGAATTATAGCTGGGATGGAAGGAACAGCCTTAATTGACAGTAAAAGCAAGAGACTAATAGCATATCATGAAATTGGACATGCTATTGTCGGAACATTACTAAAAGATCATGAAAATGTACAAAAAGTAACGCTAATACCGAGGGGACAAGCTAGAGGTCTCACTTGGTTTACTCCATCAGAAGATCAAAGTTTGATATCAAGATCACAAATTAAGGCTAGGATAATGGGTGCCTTAGCAGGCAGAACAATAGAAGAAATTGTTTTTGGAGACTCAGAAATAACTACAGGTGCAAGTAATGACTTACAACAAGTAACATCAATGGCTAGGCAAATGGTCACAAGATTTGGAATGTCCAGCATTGGCCCAATGTCTTTAGAGAATGAAGACTCCAATCCATTCTTAGGTAGAGGAATGGGAAATAGCAATGAATACTCAGATGAAATTGCAATAAAAATAGATTCTCAAATTCAAATTATAGTTAAAGAATGCTATGAAAGAACTAAAGATATCATAAAAAACAACAGAGTAATTATAGATAAGTTAGTAGATATTTTAATAGAAAGAGAGACAATTGAAGGAAATGAGTTTAGAAGTATTATTGAACAATATACGAAAATACCAAAATAGGTTACGTAATCAACAACGAGACTGACGGGATTCGAACCCGCAACTTCCGCCGTGACAGGGCGGTGATCTAACCAGTTGAACTACAGTCCCACCAAAGTGATGGTAATTCAACAAATTGATAATTGTCAAATCATTACCACAGGAGAAGAAGGGATTCGAACCCTCGGTATAATCATTTTCATACAACAGATTAGCAATCTGCCGCCTTAAACCACTCAGCCACTTCTCCAAGTTTATTAGAAATAACAATAATGTATAGAAGATGGCTCAGGCGGGACTTGAACCTGCGACCTTGGGCTTATGAGTCCCCTGCTCTAACCAACTGAGCTACTGAGCCAGCTTTGTTCAAACAGAACTATAACATTTAAAAATAAAATTAACAAACTAACATAGAACCATTCCTATCATCTGTTAAAACTTCGTAAAGTAAAGAATAACGTAACCTACCATCTATAATATGCACTGCGGGCACTCTATTCTTAATTGCATGTACACAGCAATCAATTTTAGGAATCATACCGTTTTGAATTATACCTTTAGACTTTAAATCATTCACTTGATCTAAATTTAAATTCTTAATTACACTTAATTCATCATTTATGTCATAAAGTAATCCTGGAGTATCTGTAAGGAGAATTAATTTCTCAACTTTCACAGAAGATGCTATGTAGCTCGCTAAAGTATCGGCATTAATATTATAAGTACAACCTTTTAAATCAGGAGCTACACTTGCTACTACGGGAAAGAATTGATTATCTAATAAAGTATTTAATATTTGGCCATTAACATTAACAACTTTACCTGTACAATTATTAGCATTATTGTTAATAGGAATAGCTGTAATTAAATTAGCATCTTTACCTGACAAACCAACAGAAGGGATATTGTTTTGGTTAAACAAAGATATAAGATGCTTATTAATTTTACCACTTAGAACCATTTCAACAACTTCCATGGTATTTGCATCAGTAACACGCAAACCATTTTCAAATTTAGGCACAATATTTAATTTTCTTAACCAGTTATTAATTAGATATCCTCCACCATGAACTAAAATAATTTTTATACCTAATAGATGAAGTAAGCATAAGTCTTGAATAAAAGATAACTCTAAAAACTTGTTTTTCATCGTAGATCCGCCATATTTGACAACAAAAGTGAAACCAGCATATTTACTGATATAGAATAAAATGTCAACAGAAAAATAGAAACGCTCAAAGGTTAAAAAGTTTGACATCAAAATAGTTATTTATTATTAATAATTAATTAAAATAGAGAATAGAAATTTTTAATTAATTATATAGTAAAATTTTATGTCAAATTTTTGGATAAATTTATATAAATTTCCAAGGTTCTTGGTTAGTGTTCTATTAGGGTTTTTCTTGACAACTTTTCAACCTATTTTTAAGCTATTAAAGAACAAAAGTAATAGGTTAATATTAATAATGATATCATTAAACATTATAGGCCTTTTGTATAGGATAATACAGAAAATGACAGGTATAAAATAAAAAAAATTGAACATATATAATATATATAATACAATATACTACCTGGAGGTTTATTTTGTTTGCTAATAATCGTGTTACTGGTGCTTATTCTCTAATGAATAGTCTTGTTCGCCATGGAGTTTTTTATATTTTTGGTTACCCCGGGGGTGCTATTCTCCCCATATATGATGAATTGTTTCGTTGGGAAGAAAAAAACTTGATTAAACACATTCTTTGTAGGCATGAACAGGGCGCTGTTCATGCTGCCGACGGTTATTCTAGGTCATCTGGGAAAGTGGGCATCTGCTTTGCTACCTCTGGTCCTGGAGCTACTAATCTTGTTACTGGCATAGCTACTGCTCAAATGGATTCAGTACCTTTAATCTTAATTACAGGACAAGTTGCACGTCCTTTTATTGGTACAGACGCATTTCAGGAAGTTGACATCTTCGGAATTACTTTACCTATTGTAAAACATTCGTACGTTGTAAGAGATGCTAGAGATATGAGTCGTATTGTTGCAGAAGCTTTTTACATAGCACAACATGGTAGGTGTGGTCCTGTGCTTATTGATATTCCCAAGGACGTAGGAATTGAAAAATCTATTTATACCTTTACTTCGCAAGCCCAATTAAATTTAGTTGGATGTAATTCTTTCAAGCCGGTAAAATTAAAGCATTTTGCTAGAATGCTCGATCTTGTTCAACAATCTAATCAACCATTACTATATGTAGGGGGTGGTGCAATTGCATCTAATGCATCTGATATTATAATAGATCTCTCTCGCCGATTCCAAATACCAATAACCACTACATTAATGGGTAAAGGAATCATCAACGAAAATAATTCTCTATCTTTAGGTATGTTAGGTATGCATGGAACTGCATATGCCAACTTTGCTGTTAGCGAATGCGACTTATTAATTGCTTTAGGAGCACGTTTTGATGACAGAGTAACAGGTAAACTAGATGAATTTGCATGCAATGCTCAAGTTATTCACATTGATGTTGATCCAGCAGAATTAGGCAAGAATAGAATTCCCCAAGTTGCAATTGTAGGAGATGTAAAGAATGTAATTACCGATTTTTTAAGATATCTAGATAGTGCTGTGAATTTTATTCCTAATAATGATCAAACTAGTTCTTGGAATCAGAGAATCAGTGTTTGGAAGAATCAATATCCTTTACTAGTACCAAAAAATGTGAACTTCTTATCTGCGCAAGAAATACTAGATACAATTTCTAAGCTCGAACCTGGTGCTTATTTTACTACAGACGTTGGTCAGCACCAGATGTGGGCAGCGCAGTTCTTAAATGTTCTTCCAAGGCATTGGATGTCAAGTTCTGGTCTAGGTACTATGGGTTATGGATTACCAGCAGCTATAGGTGTTCAGTTTGCTAACTTGAGTAAAAAAGTAATATGTGTTAGTGGTGATGCTAGTTTCCAAATGAATTTACAAGAATTAGCAACCATTTCTCAGTATAATTTACCTATTAAAATTCTCATTATTAATAATAAATGGCAAGGTATGGTGAGACAGTGGCAGCAAGCTTTTTATGGTGAAAGATACTCTCACTCTAGTATGGATCAAGGTTCACCTGATTTAGTTAAACTTGCTCAATCTTTTGGTTTACTAGGCTTAGAAATTGAAGTGAGAAAAGATCTTAAAGATATTTTGCAATTATTTTGTAGTTATGATGGTCCTGTAATTTTAAATTGTAAAGTTAAAGAGCAAGATAATTGTTATCCAATGGTAGCTCCGGGTAAAAGTAATGCTCAGATGATTGGTTTAGTTAAACAATCTTCATCATTTGTAGTAGAAAACAATATAAATAAATTAAGTAATTCCAATTAGTTATATAAGTTATCATTAATATTTTCTTATTATTGGGCCGGGTTGGATTTGAACCAACGTAGGCAAAGCCAGCGGATTTACAGTCCGCCCCCATTAACCACTCGGGCACCGACCCTGGTAAACTTCTTGTAGTTTTAATTGCAATATAAACCAAATTATAGTAAATTTGCAGTTAAAAATCAATTAATTTTTAGCAATCCTATTCTTAATTACCTTTGGACACAACTGGATTTGAACCAGTGACTTCCACGATGTCAACGTGACACTCTAACCATCTGAGTTATGTATCCGCCATGTACTAATCTAATTTCTGTTTTAACCTTGTTGCTTTACCAGATCGATTACGTAAGTAGTATAATTTTGATCTTTTGACTATAGATTTTTTTATTATCTCTATTTTTAGGATGTGAGGAGAATGCAGTAAATATACCCTTTCAACTCCAACATTGTTTAGAGTTTTTCTCACGGTAATTGTCTTGTTAATATTGGCATTATTTTGAGCGACAATCACACCTTCTGAAATTTGAATCCTTTCTTTACTACCCTCTTGTATCATTTTCTTTATTTTTATTGTGTCTCCTATGTCTATTTTCGGTATTTCTTGTTTTATATATTGGCTTGTTGCTTCATTAAGTAAATTTACTTTATTTTTTAGCTTTTTAATCATATAGCGTTTATTTATTTTAGTTCTTTTGACTACATCTTATTTAATATCTTTCATATTAGTCAACTTTTTTATCCTTAATAGTTACAATTTTTTATTTTCTTGTGTTATAGTATTTTACTATCAAAGGTAATAATTTATTTTTAGTATTAAAAACCATATGTTTGAACGCTTTACTGAAAAAGCTATCAAAGTGATTATGCTAGCTCAGGAAGAAGCAAGAAGATTGGGTCACAATTTTGTTGGCACTGAGCAAATACTTTTAGGGCTAATTGGAGAAGGTACGGGTATAGCTGCTCAAGTACTAAAGTCAATGAATGTTAATCTAAAAGATGCCAGAATTGAAGTAGAAAAAATTATAGGTCGTGGTTCTGGTTTTGTTGCTGTAGAAATTCCTTTCACACCTAGAGCTAAACGTGTTTTAGAGTTATCGCTAGAAGAAGCAAGGCAACTAGGTCATAATTATATAGGTACGGAACATCTTTTAATGGGTTTAGTTAGGGAAGGTGAAGGAGTCGCGGCAAGAGTATTGGAAAATTTGGCAGTAAATGTAGCTTCTATTAGAACAGAAGTTATACAGATGTTAGGCGATAATGCAGATGTTAGTACTAATGGAAGTAATAACATGCAAGCGAGGAGTAAAACTCCTACCTTAGAAGAATTTGGCTCTAATCTAACAGAGCTAGCTATAGAAGGTGCTTTAGATCCTGTTGTAGGCAGGCAAAAAGAAATTGAACGTGTAATTCAAATTTTAGGTCGTCGTACTAAAAATAATCCTGTATTAATTGGTGAGCCCGGTGTTGGAAAAACTGCTATTGCAGAAGGCCTTGCTCAAAGAATTGCGAATAGAGATATTCCGTCTATTCTTGAAGATAAGTTAGTAATTACTCTCGATGTCGGTTTACTTGTTGCAGGAACAAAGTATCGCGGTGAATTTGAAGAAAGACTCAAAAGAATTATGGATGAAATTAAGTCAGCTAATAATGTTGTTTTAGTTATAGATGAAGTTCACACGCTGATTGGCGCTGGCGCAGCGGAGGGTGCAATTGATGCAGCAAATTTACTAAAGCCTGCTTTAGCTAGAGGTGAACTGCAATGTATAGGCGCAACTACCCTGGAAGAGTATCGTAAGCATATTGAAAAAGATGCTGCACTGGAACGTCGTTTCCAACCTGTTTTAGTGGGAGAACCAACAGTTGAAGAAACGATTGAAATTTTATTTGGACTAAGAGACCGTTATGAAAAACATCACCAATTAAAAATGTCCGATGAGTCCCTAGCCGCTGCAGCTAAATACGCCAACCAATATATTTCAGATAGATTCCTCCCAGATAAAGCCATAGATTTAATTGACGAAGCTGGTTCCAGGGTGCGATTACTAAACTCTCAACTACCTCCTGCTGCACGTGAATTAGATAGAGAGTTAAGATCTGTATTGAAAATGAAAGATGAAGCTATTCGTGCACAAAAGTATGAAAAAGCTGAGCAATACCGAACTAGAGAAATGGAAATAAAAGCACAGATAGCTGCTATTGCTCAAAGTAAGACCTCTGAACCTGATCTTCAATTAGCAGACCCTATAGTTACCGAAGAAGACATTGCTGAAATTGTTGCATTTTGGACAGGTATCCCTGTTACTAAATTGACTAAAAGCGAATCAGAAAAGCTTATGCACATGGAAGAAACTTTGCATAGTAGGATTATTGGCCAAGAAGAAGCAGTAGTAGCAGTTTCAAGAGCTATTCGACGAGCTAGAGTTGGACTGAAAAATCCTAATCGTCCAATTGCAAGCTTTATTTTCTCTGGCCCAACTGGAGTTGGAAAAACTGAATTAACTAAAGCTTTAGCTTCATACTTTTTTAGCGCACAAGAAGCTATGGTTAGACTTGATATGTCTGAATATATGGAAAGACATACGGTATCTAAACTAATTGGTTCACCTCCAGGATATGTAGGTTATAGTGAAGGCGGATATTTAACAGAAGCAGTTCGCAAGAGACCTTACACAGTTATTCTTTTCGATGAAATTGAAAAAGCACATCCTGATATTTTTAATTTATTATTACAAATTCTAGAAGATGGTCGCTTAACTGATGCAAAAGGCCGTACTATTGATTTTAAAAACACACTATTAATTATGACTTCTAACATAGGCTCAAAAGTTATTGAAAAAGGAGGTGGAAGTTTAGGTTTTGAATTAGGTGAATCTCAGGTTGAATCTCAGTATAATCGTATTAAGTCTCTTGTTAATGAAGAGCTTAAGCAATATTTTCGACCAGAATTTTTAAACAGATTAGATGAAATAATTGTTTTTAGACAGTTAACTAAAGTAGAAGTAGGTGAGATAGCTGACTTGATGTTAAAAGAAGTTTTTGAACGTATCAAACAACAAGATATAATTTTAAGTGTTACAGATCGTTTTAAAACTAAGTTGGTAGACGAAGGTTATAATCCAAGTTATGGTGCTCGCCCGTTACGCCGTGCAGTAATGCGTTTGCTGGAAGATGTCTTAGCTGAAGAAGTTTTAGCTGGTAAGATTAAGCCTGGAGATAGTGCTGTCGTTGATGTGGCTGATGATGGATTAGTTAAAGTGTTATTGGGTAACCAAATACAAGTTTAACTCTAAATTAGTGGTTAATTTTTGAATTACAGGCAATGCTAGTTCTTGATACATTGCCTGTTTGATTCATATTTATTATTTTACAAAGATGCCAGGAACCAGATTTGAACTGGTGACACGAGGATTTTCAGTCCACTGCTCTACCGACTGAGCTATCCCGGCTATGTGTTACTATTGTAGTGCATTATTTTTAAAAAACCACAAAATGTAATACGTGAATTAATTGTTTATTTGAGTATTTTATCTAATATCTTTAAATACACTTGTTTGCGGTACAAAGTTTAATTGACAATATCCCGTATAGCCATTACGGTTCTTTGCAATTTTCAGATCAACTATTTTTTCATCCTTTGAGTGTAATTTACTTTTTGCATGCTCTTGTTCGTACAAAATCAGTATTATGTCTGCGTCTTGCTCTATCGAATTATGAGTAATTATTTCTTCTGATATAATACTGAAGAATCTATTTTGATTCACATCATATGACTTTCCATATTTATTAAAAATTATTTTTTTAATATAATTTCTATAAATTAAATATTGTTTTAGTTTACTAGTTGTATTTATTGTTGTAGATTGCATAATTTTTTTACATGTTATCCATATACTTGCGTGTAGGCATCTATGGTTATGTGTACAAAATAATTGTTTTCTCCTACTACTATACTGAAAAATATATTTATATGAGATATTTATACAAATAGTTATATTTCTTAATTCTTTTGTATATTCTATACCAATAATTCTATTTTTTTTGAAGTTATTAAGTTTATGTAAGTTTATTGTTTGGTTATTATTAATTATTGTCTGTATATTTATTTTATTTGCACAGTTGAATTTTATATCAACCTTCATTTTTGACCTAATACATCCGCTTTCTTTTAAGTCCGACAATAGTGGCTCTTTATAACTTCTAGTTTCTATATTTCTGTTGAGTTGTGATATTACTATAATTGGTAATCCCAAGAATTGTGCTAAAAGCTTTAATTTTCTCGTAATATAGCCTATTTCTTGACTTCTGTTATATATTCTTTGCTTTTCTGACGCAATTTCTACTAGTTGTAGATAGTCTATAATTATTAAGTTGATAGATTCATTTTTTTTTTTCAATTTTTTTGATATCTGATCAATATAATTTATATCTATATTGTTTTTATCATTAATATGTATATTATGCTTTAATAATCTATTGCATAGGTTACTAATTTTTTGCCATTGTTCTTTATTGAAAGTTTTTATTGTTTCTTTCCTGAAATTTATATCTAATCCTATAGATATAATTTTGTTGAATATTTCGTAATAAGACATTTCTAGGCTAAATATTAGTAAACTAATATTTTGATATAAAAAAATATTGTATGCAATATTCATAGCAAAGGAAGTTTTCCCAATCGATGGTCTACCAGCTATAATTATTAGATTACCTTGTGGTAATCTATTTATTATGTCATCTAATCTCTTAAACCCTGACCTAACTTCTATATGCTTTTTTGCTGCTTCTAGGTGCATGTTTTGGTACTTAATTGATACTAATTTTTTAGAAATCATGTCTTTAATATTAAGTATTGAACTTGTATTACCATCATTTACTTCAGTTTCAATTAAAGACATATAGGATAAAATTTTGGTATATACATTCCTACTTTGAATATTTTTTATATATCCTATTTGAATAATATTGTATCCAAATTGAATTATAAGTCTTTTTAGATAATTTTCATTGAGTATTACAATTAAGTTTTCTATATAATAGTTTGCTTCTGATGAGCATACAAAAACTTTTCCTTGTTTCATTATTTGTACAATTTTGTCAATACCACCTATCTTTTTCAGTATCCCTTCGTTATATAATCTGTACAACAATCCAACTATGTTGCTTTTACTTTTTATATTAATTTTTGTTAAACTTATGTATATAATTTGATTAGTTTCCAAAAAAAAATATTCTTTTTTTACACGGTTTTTTATGATATCAAATATATTTGGGTATATTAATAGTATTCCCAAAAATGCTTCTTCTATGACGTAGTTTTGTGGAATAATTTTGTACTTATATAATCTATTCATTAATATTACGCGATTTTATATATTAGTTGGTATTATGTATAGTGGAATATTTATTGTGTTTTTATTATGCACTTGAATTTTTACATATTTGATGCCAGTAAATTTTGTTTCTAGTATTTCTAGTTTTAGTTTATGTATGAACAGGTTTGTGTATTTACTTATCCATTTAACTATATCTTTTTCTGTAATGCTTCCAAAAATTGAATTATTCTCTCCTCCCTTTTTGTATATTGATATTTTTTTTATTTTTTTAATATTATTATCTATTAGTTGCAGTTCGATTTCATTCTGTTCTTTTTTCTTTGTTTTTATGCTTTCAAACATCTTAATATGTTGTACTTTTTTAGCTGTTGCTAATTCTGCTAGTTCATTTGGGATTAAATAATTAAATGCATATCCACGAGCAACATTGACTATGCATTGCGTTTCTCTTTTTCTTTTGTTATCTTGCTTTAGTATGACACTAACTTTTTTTTTCATGGTCTAAACCTATTTAAAATATTAATATTTTGCAGTTAATATTATCAGATTTTTTACTATTTCATAGATATTATTATAAATTTCTATTTATATTTAATTATGCAACTATTGACCTTGTTATTCTTTAGAAAATGTGACGCTATCATAGATCTTTCTAATGTATTGCAGTACACCATTAAATATTTATCCTGCGAGTATATTTTTATTAATCTAATAGTATTATTAAATTTAAATTTACTTATTGGAATATTAATTGATTTATCTATGTGCTTTTGATTAAACTCAGATTCTTTTCTTAAATCAATGACTATGGTATATTCTTTTACATTCTTTAAAGAATTTATTGATATCACATTGTTAAATTTAACTATATTGTTTTGAGAAATATTGTGTTTTAATATCTCTCTTTTTAAATATATTTTCTTTGTTTTATTTTTTGCTGTAATAATGTTATACATAGCTAATGAATTTTTACATTTTTTATTTAGTCCTAAAATAATTTTTATCGTTTCAATAGCTTGTAAATTTCCTATGTAACCAGTACTAACGCCCATTATCCCGTTTCGATTGCAGCTATCGTTATTTAGCTGCATTTTTTTGTTGTAAATATTATTGTATCTAATACCATTTTTATAATTAAATACTGCAATTTGTCCCTCGAATTGATCTACTGCTCCATATATATAAGTCTTGTGTAATAGATAACATATGTTATCTATTAAATATCTTGTCTCAAAATTGTCTGTTGCATCAATAATAATATCGTAATTACATAGTATTTCTATACTATTCTCTTTATTTAATTTATATGGGTGTTGAATAATCCTACAATTTTTATTAATATTTTTTAATTTACTTTTTGCAGCAATTACTTTCAAGCTATTTATGTCACTTATTTCATACAGCATTTGCCGATTTAAATTGGAATTTTCTATTCTATCCTTATCAATTAATCCAATGTATCCAATGCCAGATATTGCTAAATATATCATTACAGGGCAACCTAGGCCACCTGCTCCTATTATTGCAACTTTTGATCTCTTTAGTCTTTTTTGTCCTTGTACACCTATATTTTCTAAAATTAATTGTTTAGAGTAAGTGGTATATTCTTCCTGAGATAACTTTATCGTTTTATTGTTTTTAATGTTTAGCATTATTTTTTACATTTATTTTATATTATAATCGTTACGGGATTTAAATGCCGAATTACGCCTTTAGTTCAGTTGGCAGAACGCAGGTTTCCAAAACCTGATGTCGAGGGTTCAAATCCTTCAGGGCGTGTGTTCAAGTTTTTCCATTTTGTGTTGGATAAATTATTTATTAATAATATAATATTGCATAATTTACTGAATATGTTGCCCTCAATTTTCTGTACTTAGAAATATAATAGATTATTTAAAAATTTTCGAGTTTTTTATGCCTAAAAAAGTTGTTGGTTTTGTTAAGTTAGCACTATCAGCTGGTAAAGCTACCCCAGCCCCTCCAGTTGGGCCTGCATTAGGCCAACATGGAGCAAATATCGTAATGTTTTGTAAAGAATATAATGCTAAAACATCAGATGAAATTGGACTTGTAATACCTGTTGAAGTATCAATTTATGAAGATCGTAGTTTTTCTTTTATACTCAAGACTCCCCCGGCATCCATTTTATTAGCAAAAGCTGTGGGAGTTGATAGAGGTTCCGGTAAACCTAATTCTGAAAAAATAGGATCAATTTCTCAATCTCAGTTGCATGAAATAGCAAAGATTAAGCTACCTGATTTAAACACTAACGATATCAATCAGGCTGTATTAATTATCAGCGGTACGGCACGTAGTATGGGTATTTTGATTGAATAAACAAAAATTTTACTAATAGGGAAAATTTATTTATTTTATGGTTAAACATTCACGTCGCTTTTCACAAATTTTACAGGGAATAAAAAAAAATTCTCTATATAGTCCTGATGAAGCGTTAATAATGCTAAAAAAAATTTCTTCTGTTAATTTTATTGAAACTTTGGAGGTGCATATTTCACTTGGTCTAGATCCCAAGTATGCAGATCAACAATTAAGATCAACTGTTAATTTACCTAAAGGTTCTGGTAAGTTTGTAAAAGTTGCAGTTATAACTCAAGGCGATAAATTAAATATTGCTAGATCTGCAGGAGCAGATATAGTTGGCTCTGAAGACTTAATAGAAGAAATTTTTAAAGGCCGGTTAGACTTCGATAAATTGATTGCAACTCCTGACATGATGTTATTGATCGCTAAATTAGGTCGTCTTTTAGGACCGCGTGGACTAATGCCTTCTCCAAAATCAGGAACTGTTACTAATGAGTTGAAAAGTAGTATTAGTCAGTTCAAGTCTGGTAAGTTAGAATATAAAGTGGATCGTACTGGTATAGTTCATGTACCCGTAGGTAAATTGAATTTTTCGATTGATGATCTGAAGTTGAACTTAAAAGCTTTGCAAGAGTCTGTTGATAAAAACAAGCCTAGCGGTTCCAAAGGTAAATATTGGAAATCTTTATATTTATCTAGTACAATGGGACCAGGTATTCCTGTTGACATTAATCTTTTTAAAGATATAAAAACAGAATAGTTTATAATTAGCTACATTTATTTTTAAAGTTAGTATGAGTAATAAAATTGATAATATTATTGATGAATTAAAGTCTTTGACTTTACTAGAAGCTGCTGAGTTAGTTAAGCAGATAGAAGAAACTTTTGATGTTGACGCTTCAGCCGTATCTAATACAGGTATGGCTATGATACCAAATAATCCAATGAATGTTCCAATTGAAGAAGTAGAAGAAAAAACAGAGTTTGACGTAATTTTAGAAGAAGTACCCGCGCCCAAAAAAATTACAATTTTAAAAGTTGTTCGTTCGCTGACAGCTCTTGGGTTAAAAGAAGCAAAAGAGTTGGTAGAATCAGCTCCTAAACCTATTAAAGAAAGTGTATCTAAAGAGGACGCAGAAGAAATAAGATCTAAGTTAGAAGAGGTAGGAGCTAAAGTTTCAATTAAATAATAAAACGCAATAGTGATGTCGCATACAAAGTTTTATTTGCGTTATCCCTATTGCATTTTATTTTTAAAATATTCCTAATGTTATAGCTTTTGATAGCGGCATTGTTGCTCCTATCCCTAACCAAATTGTTACTAATGTTCCGATTAGAAATACTGTAGTAGCAATTGGTCTTCGAAAGGGATTTTGAAACTTGTTGATACTTTCAACGAAAGGAATTGTTATTAATCCGACAGGAACAGATGCCATTGATAGAACACCTATTATTTTATTTGGTATTACTCTAAGCAAGTTAAAGGTTGGGAAAAAATACCATTCTGGTAGTATTTCTAATGGTGTTGCAAACGGATTTGCTGTTTCGCCAATACCTGTAGGTTCTAATACAGCAAGCCCAACATTGCACGCTATTGTTCCTAAAATCACTACAGGAAAAATATATAGCAAGTCATTAGGCCATGCTGGCTCTCCGTAGTAATTATGTCCCATTCCTTTTGCTAGTTTAGCTCTTAACTTTGGATCTGTTAAATCTGGTTTTTTTATAATTGACATATTGATATTATATTGTTTTTTATGATTTATAGTGGACCTGAAATTCCTTGTTTGCGTATCATTAAAAAATGCATCAGCATAAAAACAGCGGTAAGTAAAGGTAAAACGAAAGTATGTAAACTATAAAATCTAGTTAATGTGCTTTGGCCAACGCTAACGCTACCTCTTAAAAGTTCAACGATTATACCACCTATAACTGGGATTGCTTCTGGTACTCCAGTCACTATTTTCACAGCCCAATAACCTATTTGATCCCATGGTAACGAATATCCAGTAACTCCAAAAGATACTGTCAAAACAGCAAGTATTACCCCAGTTACCCAAGTTAATTCACGTGGTTTCTTAAATCCACCAGTTAAATATACTCTAAAGACGTGTAAAATTAGCATTAATACCATCATGCTGGCAGACCATCTGTGTATTGACCGAATTAACCAGCCAAAGTTTACTTCTGTCATAATGTACTCAACAGAAGAAAATGCTTCTGCGACAGTTGGTCTGTAATAAAATGTCATTGCGAAGCCACTTGCTACTTGAATAAGAAAAGACGTAAACACAATTCCTCCTATGCAATAAAAGATGTTTACGTGTGGAGGCACATATTTACTAGAAATATCATCTGCTATAGATTGAATCTCTAGTCTTTCTTCAAACCAGTCGTATACTTTTCCCATATAAATTTTATTTGTTATAATTTAACCAATGCGTTGAAACTACTATTTTTTCATCATATTCATTATAACACTTTGATTTTTTTATTTTAAGTTTGCAATATTCTTAATTGATATAGATGTTTTATTTAATTCGTTAATGATGCCACCTTTGTATACTTTTTTCATAATTTTATTGACTGTATTTTCGCTTGTTCCCGCCATAATAGCTATATTTTGCTTTGACAATTTAAATGGTAATACAATGTTTTTATTCTTTACCTTGCCAAACTTTAAGCATAATATAAAAATTATTTGTATTATTCTATTCAAAATATTTTTTTGGCTCATTATCATATTCATATATTGATATTGTTCAATTGTTTTCTGGTAGGTTGTTAATATATTTATTTCTAATAAAATTTTTGAATTTGCCTTTTTTAAAAAATATTCTCCTAGAGTTAGTATGTACGTCGTTTTTAGTGCGCTAAGTTGATAGTATATATTCTCCTCTTTGTTATTTATAGCAAATATATTATTTTCATTTAATATTGCTATCGGTAATATTTCTTTGTTGCTAAAAACTTTTTTAATATAAATAATTCCAGATAAAATAAAAGTAACTTTATTGTCTTTATTGTTAATATTACTAAGTACAATAGAATCTTCTTTGTTCAGTTTATATATATAGTAAGGAATTTTGTTAATAGTAAAAAATTTAATCCATTTCATGATAATTTATTAACTATAATGTATTGTTTTAATCTATCTTACAATCTTTTATTAAACTTAAATAAAGTGAAAAAAATTTTATTAGTAGACGATGATGAAAATTTATGTAACCTTTTATCTTATTACCTAATATCCTTTAATTTTTCCGTAAATTCTGTACATAGTGTGAGTAACGCTTTAGCAAATTTGAAACAAAATTTTCCTGATTTAGTTATTTCTGATATAATGATGAAAGATCTCAATGGTTATGATTTTATCAAGATACTTAAACTTGATGAATACTTTGCTAAGATCCCTTTTATTTTTTTAACGGCTAAGGGAATGACAGTTGACAGGATTAGAGGTTATAATTTAGGATGCCACGGCTACTTAACAAAACCTTTTGATCCTAAAGAACTTATTGCAATTATATATAATATTTCTAACCATAGCCAGATAAGTGATCGTAATTATTTAGTCCAAAGTAAAATTTCTTTTGTTAGTTCCAAGCATGTTAGTAGTTTTAATTTAACTAATCATGAACGAAATATTTTAAGACTTATTATAGAAGGTTACATGAATAAAGAAATATCAGTAACCTTAGACTTAGGACAAAGAAATGTTGAAAAATATGTTAGCCGTTTACTGAGTAAAACTAATACCAGGAATAGAGTTGAACTAATCAAACTATTTATTAAGTATATCTAAGGGCGAATGACGGGAGTCGAACCCGCGCATGATGGAGTCACAATCCATTGCCGTAACCTCTTGGCTACACCCGCCATATCTTTATGTTATTTACATTACATTATAATATTTTTTTATAATATCAGTCTACTTATCATTTAATTTTTTATTGTTAGTCTATATGAAAATTTATTTTACTCTATTCATTAACGGTGATGCTTTCAACTGCGATCCTTCAATGTCTTTATCTGATATTGTAAAATATTTAGATATTGATATGAATAATATCATTGTAGAATATAATAATCAAATTATTAATAGAGTCCAATTTAATTCAATCTATTTTAAAAATCATGACTCAATTGAGATCATTAGTATTGTTGGTGGTGGGTAGTAATATTTTTTAAGTTACGGAGCGAAACTGAAATTTTGCCATATTTATTATTTAGATGAATAATCTTTACTTTTATAAACTTGCCTGTTTTAAAAATTCCTACATAATTATTTATATATCCAATTTCTGATATATGGAGTAGTGCTTTAATTCCATGCACATTCATGAATAATCCGTAAGACTTAACCACTATTACTTCCCCATAGATTAATTCACCAATTTTAAATTTGTGTGATGATAAAGTTAGACTAGCACTTTTATGACTTAAGATGAGTTGATTTTTGTTTTCATTAATTGTCAGTATTTTGCACTGTATTTGTTTATTTTTCATTAGTTGGAAATTAAAATCTTTTTTTACGATGCATAAGTGCGAGTTAGGAATAAAACCTTGAATTCCTTCTAAGTATGTTATGATTCCACCTTTATTAATATGCTGAATTGTTAAATTAAAAATAATATCTTCAAGATACATCTGTTTTATTCTTTTCCAAGCTCGAATATAATCTAGTCTTTTAATTGATAGTACACACTGTTTTGTATACAAATTTTCTGTAACTAAAAAAAAATCTCTTGTTGTGTTGATCAATTTTAAGTTGCTATTTTTTTTATTTTTGCAATTGACCAATACTTCTTCTTTTGGTAAATATCCGACATGTTCTGTTCCTATATCAACTAAGAATCCTCTCTTCTCATCATGCATTACCGTTCCAGCAACAATATCGCCACTATGTAATTTATATTTATATTTTTGCAGTATTTCTGCAAATTTATTTCTTTGTTTAATCATTTTTTATTACCACTTTTTTTTTATTCTTATCTTTTATATTATTATTTAACAGGCAAACGTAGGTAATTACAGATTTTTGGCAAATCTGAGGAAAGTCCGGGCTCTATTTATAAAAATATAGCTGTATAAAATACAGTGTAGGTAACTACAAGGATAGTGCCACAGAAATATACCGCCTTTTTTTATAGGTAAGGGTGCAACGGTTCGGTAAGAGCGTACCAGAAATACTATTAAAATATTTGCTTGGTAAACCCCGTATTAGAGCAAAGCTATTAGTATACTTAGTCAAGTATTTTTTATAAGTTTTACTTGTTATATTCTAATCACATGTACTGCATAAAGTATGTATTTACTTCAGATTAATAATTACCCTTTTCATGATGAAATTATCAATTTTTTCTGAAAAGAACTAAACCCGGCTTATGTTTTGCTCTGTACTCCTATTTTATTTAATTATTTACACTTGTTCTATTATTTTTAGTTTGTGTTCTAAGCTTAAATCTATTTTTTTAATATCTGTAGAACTCAGTGTTTTACTGAATGATCTATATTTAACCCTTAAAGAGACAACTCGTATTGGTATTTTATCATTTTTTTTGTATTCATTAAAGACTTCAACAGACTCTATCAATTCATTAGTTTCTTGTAGTATTATTTGTTTTATTTGTTCAATATCTACATGTTTTGCAAGTGTTACTGATACATCTCTTATTACACTTGGATAATAAGAGTATTTTTTTGTACTATAGTTTAAGTGATTCTTTAAATAAGCAGTTTCTAATAGATCATCTAAATTAATCTCGAATATATATACTCTTTCATGTTTAATCTGTGACTTACCTATGACTCTATCGTTTAATTCTCCAATTATGCCAATTACCGTTTGATTATTTTGATTGCAAATATGCATCTTTGTGTTTTTTTTCAATAAATACTTTACGTTATCTATAGCTCTAATATCTTTATTGTTGACAATTTTTTTTAGTGTAGCTGTTGAATTAATTTTTATTAAGAATGTTTCCATAACATTCTTAAAGTGAAAAAAATTTATGCTATTTGGTTTTTCTTGCCAATTATTTCTATTGTACTGAATATTATAAATTAATCCTCCTATATGTCTTTGCTCAATGTATTCTTTTTTATTTTTATTATCTCGTTTAAATACTTTGCCCACTTCAAATATTTCTATATTATTTGCTGAATGTTTTCTGTTATGTTGATAGTTATTAATTATACTTTCTAATATATTTAGTCTTAACTCTTTTCGTTCATTTGTAATTGAATTATATATTTTTATACTTTCGTTGTTTCTTTTAAGGTTGTTAGTGATACCACAATTTACTACTTCATGTAATCCTAAGTTGCGAAGTGCACTTCTAATCTTTTTTATTTTTATGGAATTTTTAGATTGATAACCTTTTAACTTATCTTTCTTTATTTGGTTAAAAAAATAATTAAATTGATAGATCCGTCCAATTTCTTCTATGAGATCTATTTCTCTTGTTAAATCGTTTTTTCTATAATCAGGGATATATACTTTAAATACTTTCTCTTCCTTGTTATATTCAGGACGCAGCTTTAGTTGTTTAAGTATTTCAATAGTCTTATTAGTATCAATAAACTTATAAGTTTTTCCTATCACTTGTCCTAAGCATTTATGTATACTGTCCCTTTTTACTTTTATACTCTTATCTTTGACTACAATTTTTCTATGTCTTTCAATATATTTACCTATTCTGACATGAATTATTGTATTTATTAATTTAATACTATCGTTATATATATTTTCGCAAAATTCATTAGTCTCATGAGTTAAGTATACATAATCTTTTCTAGCTTGAGTCGTTGTAAAAATAAGTAATTTTGAGTTACTTAACTGATCAGCAGTATTATTTAGTAGTTTTGTAATTTCTTGTAAATCACATAGTTGCGAGAAATAATGATGTTGCTTTAAATTTTTCCTTTCTTTAATTTCTTGTAAAGTAAGAATATAAAATGTTTTCCCCCATTTCATCTTGATGTATTCTTGAATATTATTCAGTATACTTGTTTCTTTTATTTGGTATATTTTTAACTCAGATGACAGCCATTTTGGAGTTTTTTTATTATCAATTGCTCCTAAATGTATTATTCTGGTATATTCTATATGTGTATACTTATGATTTACTAGTTTTTTTAAATCGTACTCAACGCTATTGTAATAATTTAATCTTATAGGAAGTATTTTTATTGGAATATTAAAAATAGTACTGGCTTCTCTAGCCAAACTAAATGCTGAGTAAATTTCATCTCGATTCGTTGTTATACTTAAATCTATAACTTTATCTTTGTCATTTTCAATATTGTCTATATTATCTACCTCTAAACCAGATAATGTTAAATGATTTTTAAAATGATCTAAAGTCATCTCATTGAGATCAATAAATTGATTAATTAATTTCCATGAAAACTTCATTTTTATTTTTTTATTTTCAGTAATTTAATTGCTACTTTCTATGCTTTTGTAAATGAAAGATTATTACTATTCGCATATCTTTCCATGAACCGCATAAATCTATCCCATTGTAGCGGATTTTTAATTATGTAAATAGATTCTATTCCTTGAGGTTTACCGTTAATAAATTTTGCATTCACATCTTTTGTTATTAATTCGCCTTCTTCATCTTTTAAGTACATCCCTTTGATCTCTCCCGTTTCTTGCATTTCAGGTTTTATAATATCTGGTTGGTTAAATCTGAATGTTGCGGTTCCAGTACTGCCATCGCGTGACCTTGTTAGTTTAATATTCGGTATAACTGTCTCATCTATTCCTTCAACAAATTGAATTACCGCCATTATTTCTCCTTAAGCGTGTTTGATTAGTCTTCTTATATTTATCTTATGATTAACTTGGGCATAATGTTTAATCTGGGGTAGGAGGATTCGAACCTGCGAATGGCGGAGTCAAAGTCCGCTGCCTTACCACTTGGCTACACCCCAATACAACAGAACTATTTATACGATACATATATTTCTTTTGTCAACCTTACATATTTCTCTTTAAGTATTGTAAATATTGTCTTAATTCTTGTATTTTAAACGTTTGTTGGGTTGCAGTAGTTAACCACCTAATTGTAACATAGTTATTGATAATTTCTTTTTCTCCTATAATTAAGCAAATCCTTTTTTTTAATTGACTTGCTTTTTTGATTTGTTTACTTAAATTATTATTAGTGAGATCTAGTTCGAATTGTAACCCATTTTCTTCAAGCATCTTTACAATATCCCACATCATATAATTGTTGTTTAAATTATTTATTGCTATGTATATACTATTCGTTTCAATTTTTTTAATAAAGTTTTTGTCTATTAACATAATTAATCTTTCAATACCAATAGCCCATCCGACAGCGGGTACGCTGGGTCCGCCTAATTGTTCTATTAAATTATCATATCTCCCTCCACCACAAATAGTGTTTTGTTGATTGGATTTTTTTGTCTTAATTTCGAAAGCTGTATAATTGTAATAGTCTAATCCTCTCACTAAGTAACTATTTATTTTGTATTCAATGTTTAAATAATTTAAGTTTTTACAAACTACTTCAAAATGGTCGGATGAACTTTTATTTAAATACTTTGTTAAATTTGGTCCCTCCATTAAAATTTCTTGTGTTTTCAAGTTTTTACTATCTAATATTCTTAATGGATTCTGATATATTCTCTTTCTTGAATCTTGATCTAATTCATTTTCATACTTATGTAAGTATTCTACAAGATCATTTTTATACAACTCTCTTTCTTGTAAATTACCAATTGAGTTAATTTCTAAAATGTATTCGTCTTTAACCAATAGATCTTTCAACAAGTTGATTGCTAGTCTAATAACTTCAACATCAGCCATTGGTGTTTTACTGCCTATGCACTCAATACCTAGTTGGTGAAATTGTCTCTGTCTTCCTTTTTGTGGTCTTTCGTACCTAAACATTGGTCCCAAGTACCATAGTCTCTTTATAGAGTTGTCTGCATAAAGTTTATTACTTATAAATGCTCTCGCAATACTTGCAGTTCCTTCTGGTCTTAAGGTAATACTACGCTTTTTCTGATCTTCAAAACTGTACATTTCTTTATTAACGATATCAGTAAAATTACCTATGCTTCTTTCAAATAACTCTGTACTTTCAATTATTGGTGTTCTAATTTCTTCATAGTTATATACTCTTAATATTTTTTGAGTAATTTCATATATTTTTTGCCAAATTTTTATTTCGGTAGTTAAGATATCTTTTGTTCCTCTTAGCGGTTGCATTATAATCGTTTCTTGTGTTTTTATGTATTATATACCGGGCAAGGAGGGACTCGAACCCCCGACACCGTGGTTCGTAGCCACGTGCTCTAATCCGCTGAGCTACAAGCCCACTGAAACTATACCGAAATAATATCACTATATTGATTATATAAAAAATCATTCTTTATTCTTGATATTTTTTATATATATTTATATTTTATGTTTATAATCAACATTTTTAATTTTGCTATGGTGAATTCTTTATGAACAAAACAATATTTTATAATGAGAATGCTCGTAAAGCATTAGAAAAAGGTATAGATATTCTATCTGAAGCAGTATCAATCACTTTAGGCCCTAAAGGCAGAAACGTTGTCTTAGAAAAAAAATACGGGTCTCCTCAAATTATCAATGATGGTGTAACTATCGCAAAAGAAATTGAGCTAGAACAATCAATTGAAAATACAGGAGTTGCTTTAATTAGACAAGCTGCTTCAAAAACTAACGATGTTGCTGGTGATGGTACAACCACTGCAACAGTACTAGCTTCCGCAATCATAAAAGAGGGATTAAAAAACGTTGCTGCTGGTTCTAATCCTATTGTCTTAAAAAAAGGCATCGATAAAGCAGTTAAGTTTGTAATCGAAAAAATTGCAGAGTATTCTCGTCCGATAACTAGTTCCCGTGATATTTTGCAAGTAGCTACCATATCTTCTGGGAATGATCATTATATTGGTGATATAATTACACAAGCTATACAAAAAGTTGGTAATGAAGGAATTATTTCTTTAGAAGAAGGCCAATCTACTGATACTCTTTTAGACGTAAAAGAGGGAATGAAGTTCGATAAAGGATTTATATCGCCTTATTTTGTGAGTGATTCTTCTAAGATGGAAGTCGTACAAGAAAACGCCTATGTTTTACTAACAGATAAAAAAATTACCTTAATACAGCAAGAACTATTACCTGTTTTAGAAAAAGTTGCAAAAACAGGTAAACCTCTTTTTGTAATTGCAGAAGATGTTGAAAAAGAAGCTTTAGCCACTATGGTTGTTAATAAACTCAGAGGAATTGTTAATATTGTTGCTGTTCGTGCTCCAGGATTTGGAGACAGGAGAAAAGCTTTATTAGAAGATATTGGTATCCTTACTGGAAGTAAATTAATTACTGAAGATACAGGATTAACGCTTGATGAATTATCTTTATCTGATTTAGGTATAGCTAGGAAAGTTCAAGTATCAAAAGATAGTACTACTATTATTGCTAATAGTAATCAAGGTTTAGTTAATAATAGATGTAATCAAATCCGTAAGCAAATTCAATTAAGTACAAATAGCTATGAAAAAGAAAAACTTCAAGAAAGACTAGCTAAACTGTCAAGTGGTGTTGCTATTTTAAAAGTTGGTGCTGCTACTGAAACTGAAATGAAAAATAAAAAATTGCGACTAGAAGATGCCATCAATGCTACTAGAGCTGCTATTGAAGAAGGTATTGTTCCTGGTGGCGGCTCTACTTATATACATTTATCTAAAGAATTACTTTCATGGGCTAATAAAACTTTGTTTGACGAACAATTAATCGGTGCTCTAGTTGTGCAAAAAGCATTATCCTTTCCATTAAACAGAATATCAGTTAACGCTGGCATTAGTGGACCTGTTATAGTAGAAAAGGTTAAGCAGAGTAATTTTCCCATTGGTTATAATATTAATTCTGGTAAGCTTGTGAACATGTATGATTCTGGTATTATTGATCCTGCTAAAGTTACTCGATCGGCTTTACAAAACGCTGCATCTATCGCTTCTATGATACTAACAACTGAATGCATTATTGTAGACTCTAATTGACCATGATTTAATCTAATAGATACCTAATTAAGATATCGGTACCATTTTTACTTATTAAGTTGGAGATGAGATATAAATTTATAAAATTAATATTATTTACATCTATTTTTGATTTGCTATGTAATAATTTATAATTTTTGTAATATTGTTTTTTTATGTTATTTGTTTTATATATTTTTTGACAATATTTATTCATTAGTATCTCTTTTTTATGTAATAAATAATTTTTTAATATGTTATCTGCTATTTCATGTAACAAATATCGTCGTGTTATAAATTTTATATACTTTATCATTTTAACAAGTTGTTCAATATTACTGAGTTTTGACTTTTTTAAAGTATTACGTAAATTATTAAACTTAAACGTCTTGTGATTTTTAGTAAAATGTACATTGAGTGTTTCAAGACTTATTACTAATAAGTCTATTTTGTATAAAATACTATTCTTTTTTATCATCATTTATTTTTATACTCACTAAATCAATAATATAAATAGTTTTATTTAATTAGTACCTGCAAAAATAAACTCTGGAAACTTTTCTTGTGCTTCACTCAATGATTTGTTTTTACCTTTTTCTTGCCAAAAATTGATAATTTCAGTAGTTTTATTTAGTAAATTTATCTTTTCATTTTCTGATATCCAAGGTTTTGAATCAAGCTCTGTTTTTAACTGTTCCCATGCATCATTTCTTGGCCAAAAAAAATAAGATGTTAATGGGCTAATATTTTTACCCATTACATGATCAATTGCTATTGCGACGTTATTGTCTAGCCATAAAATTTTAAATGTAAATTTGCGCAAGATGTATTCCTCGATTAATTTATCTGTAGTTTTTACTAATAATACGTTGAACAGCTTTTGTTACTTGAGCGCCCTCTTTTATCTTTTTATCTACTTTTTCCATATCTAATTGATCTTGTTTAGTTAATGGATTATAAAATCCTAATTCTTTTATTGCTTTTCCGTCTCTTTTTTTTCTACTATCTATAACGATAATCCTATAGAATGGTCTTTTTTTTCTGCCTAATCGTTTTAATCTTATTTTTAGCATTTTATATTATCTGTAAAAACATCTTATTTAAGTTTGATTGTATCATATTTTTTATATCATTATTTAATTATGTTATTGACTCAATTCTTATATTATTAAAAATTACTGTTAAGCACTGTAAAAAAATTATTCCCAACATAGGTGACATATCCATTCCGAATATCATTGGTATTGTACCTCTAAATAATTTTAAATATGGATCAGTAAGCCTATTCAACGAGCAGAAAGGTTCATTATACCAGTTTACTGTTGGTAGCCATGCTAATGATAATTTTAGCAATATTAATATTAAATATATTTCAGAAAAATTTGCTACAGATGTGAATACTAAGTTTAATGAGTTTGTTATGATAGTCATATTTAAATATTAAATTATTATATTCTTATTGTCTATAATTTTTGTTGTATATATTTTTAATTGTGGATATTGACGTGCTATTTGATTCAGTATTTTTTCAGTGCTCACTACACATCCAATGCTAATATTCTCTATGTTTATATATTTATTTGTATTCAAATATTTAACTAAGTTAAGAATTTTAGAATGTTCTATAAGTTTTTCAATTACAAAAATTTTAATTTTTGTGTTATCTATTTTTAAATTATGTATTGAATTTTCAATGTCTTGTACATTATCGTAGTTTATGTGCAATATATTCAATTGTGGCATAATTATTTTAATATCGCCAAGTATATCGTATGTATTGGATATATTAGTTAATATCAATAGTTTTCTATTTTGATTAATGAGCTCAAATCTTTTTACATTTTTTATTGTTTTAATATAAATTTGAGTTATATCTACTTGTTTTCTAAAAATTTCGTATATTAATAAAAACCCAATATATTTATAATTATATTCTTGTTTTTGTTCACTTATATTAGTTGAGAGTATCTTCACTACTGGATGAGAAACCTGGTAAATATTTAATTTCATATGTTTATTAAATAATTTTATTTTTTATTATTTGTATACATGAATTTTAATATTCTTTGTTTGTTAAAAGAAAGAATCCCAATCATATTACTATCAGCAGTATACTTGAAAAATAAGTAATAATATAGAATTTTTATTCTATTTGGTCTGGCTGTAATTTTTTTGCTATTGAGATCAAGTTAAAAGCTTGTTAAATATTGACATTAGACTAAGCAATTTAGATTTATTTTTTTAGTACAAATAACTACTATAATACTTTTGTATAAATTGTGAAGTTCTTAACGCCTGTTGTTTAATATTTAATCTTTTTATTTAAATAATTTAATTGAAATGTATATTGTTTTCTATAGTGAAATTATTATACTGTTATAATCAAATTTGTTATTGTATGTAAAATTTTTTGATATTTATAAAAGTTATTGAATTTTAATTTGATATTATAAACAAAGTGCTCAGTTTTATCTAAAGCTCTAATTTTTAATTTTAAATCTTTAATTATTTTCGATATACAGCATAATATAATCAGGTAATATTCATTACTTTATGCTGTAATTTATTTAAACATAAAAGTCGATATTTGTGTATTAGTAAATTTTAGTTTTATATTAGTCTAATGGCCTCATTGATAATACCGCTTCATTTTCCCTATTGATACCTTTCTCAAAGCCAGCAGCGGCAGCTCTCGCTCTTCCTGCGTGCCATAAATGGCCAATGAATAAGAAAAATCCTAAGAAAAAATGGGATGTTGTTAACCAGCTTCTCGGCGATACATAGTTAACAGAATTTATTTCTGTTGCTACTCCACCAACTGAATTTAGTGAACCTAGTGGAGCATGAGTCATGTACTCAGCTGCTCTTCTTTCTTGCCAAGGTTGAATGTCGTTTTTAATTTTATTTAAGTCTAATCCATTTGGACCTCTTAAAGGTTCAACCCAAGGTGCCCTAAGATCCCAAAATCTCATTGTTTCTCCACCAAATATAATTTCTCCGCTTGGCGATCTCATTAAGTATTTTCCTAATCCTGTAGGTCCCTGTGCTGATGCTACGTTTGCTCCTAAACGTTGATCCCTAACAAGGAAGGTAAATGCTTGAGCCTGTGATGCTTCTGGTCCAGTGGGTCCATAGAATTCGCTTGGGTATGCTGTATTGTTATACCAAACATAGTTTGATGCAGTTAAACCCATGATGGATAATGCTCCTAAGCTATAAGATAGGTATGCTTCCCCTGACCATACAAAAGCTCTTCTCGCCCAAGCGAATGGTTTAGTAAGAATATGCCATATTCCTCCAGCTACACATATTACCCCCATCCATACGTGTCCACCTACTAAGTCCTCCATGTTATCTATGCTTACTATCCATCCATCCCCACCGAAAGGAGATTTTAATATATAACCAAAAATAACTGAAGGATTTAATGTTGGATTTGTAATTATCCTTACATCCCCACCTCCAGGAGCCCAAGTGTCATATACTCCTCCAAAGAACAGTGATTTGATAACAAGTAAAAATGAGCCTATACCTAATAAGACTAAATGTATTCCTAGTATAGTTGTCATTTTATTCTTATCTCTCCAATCATATCCAAAAAAAGGAAATGATTCTTCAAGTGTATCTGGTCCTATAATTGAATGATATAATCCTCCGAATCCAAGTACAGCGGATGAAATTAAGTGTAAAACACCAACAACAAAATATGGATAAGTATTTATAATTTCTCCGCTCGGTCCAACTCCCCATCCTAAAGTTGCTAAATGAGGTATTAAAATGAATCCTTGTTCGTATAGAGGTTTTTCTGGTACAAAGTGAGCAACTTCAAAAAGTGTCATTGCACCTGTCCAGAATACCATTACCCCTGCATGAGCTACGTGAGCACCTAGTAGTTTTCCAGATACGTTTATTAGTCTTGCATTTCCTGACCACCATGCAAAACCTGTTGATTCTAAATCTCGACCTCCGACTAAGCTATTGTTGTTAAAGCGCGTTTCCACGTGGTAAAACCTCCTCTGGGAATATAAAGTTTTCGTGAGGTTGATCTTGTGCTGCCATCCATGCACGGATACCTTCGTTCAATAAAATATTTTTTGTATAGAATGTCTCAAATTCTGGATCTTCTGCTGCTCTCAGTTCTTGAGAAACAAAATCATATGCCCTTAAATTTAGGGCTAAACCAACAATACCAAATGCGCTAGTCCACATACCTGTTACCGGAACAAATAGCATGAAAAAGTGTAGCCATCGTTTATTTGAGAAGGCTACTCCAAAGATCTGAGACCAAAAACGGTTAGCTGTTACCATTGAATAAGTTTCTTCTGACTGTGTAGGCGTGAATGCTCTAAAAGTGTCTGCTGCGTCACCATCCTCAAATAGTGTATTTTGTACAGTTGCTCCATGAATTGCACATAATAGAGCTCCCCCTAATATTCCTGCTACTCCCATCATGTGGAAAGGATTAAGTGTCCAGTTGTGAAATCCTTGTAAAAATAGTAAAAACCTAAAAATAGCTGCTACACCAAAGCTTGGAGCAAAAAACCAGCTTGCTTGTCCTAAAGGATACATTAGAAACACTGAAACAAATACTGCTATGGGGCCCGAAAAAGCTATAGCATTATATGGTCTAATGCCAACTAGTCTAGCTATTTCAAACTGTCTTAGGCAAAACCCTATAAGCCCAAAAGACCCATGTAGTGCAATAAACGCCCACAGTCCACCTATTTGACACCATCTTGTAAAATCTCCTTGTGCTTCTGGTCCCCAAAGAAGTAATAAAGAATGTCCCATACTGTTTGCTGGCGTCGACACAGCTGAAGTAAGGAAATTACATCCTTCTAGGTAAGAACTTGCTAGTCCGTGAGTATACCAAGAAGTTACAAATGTTGTTCCAGTTAACCATCCGCCTAAAGATAAGTATGAGCATGGAAATAATAAAAGTCCAGACCATCCTACGAATACGAACCGATCTCTTTTTACCCAGTCATCAATTAAATCAAATCTTCCACGGCTTTTTTCTTGTCCAATTGCGACAGTCATAATTTAATTTCTCCAACTCCAATTAATCAAGTAAACAATTAAAATTTTTTTATTAATGCACAAATTTCAAGTTTTTGTTTTTACTTTTCTTTTCAGTTATATGTTATTATAAGACGAATTTTATTTAAATTATATTATATTTTTAACTAATTGATTAGTTCTCTAAGTTCACATATAGCAACGATTTATATTATTTAATCACTTTCAAATACGTGAAATTCTTCTATAGTTTTTGGTTTATTAAAATTTATATTCTCTTGTAAAAACTCTAATAATAATATCTATTGTAATGTAATACAAAAATTGTTTAATCATGCAATAATTAGTTTGATTCGAATAGTCAAAATTTTTTTAATTTATTCAACCAAAGTCAATATTTGAAATATGATATCTTTTTATATATTGGTATAAGCACAGTGCGTTTTTTGTACAAATTTTTCGTATTTAATTTATAACTAAATAACGTAGCTATCCAAAACAAATAATATTATTCTTACTTAATAAATATTTCTAGCTAATCCATTTTTTCGATGATATTATTTTTTGAAGACATTAGTTTTATCAACTGTAGTCAATACTATATCAGGAATTAATTAAATTTAGTTATAGTGATATGTGCTTTTTAACTTATAGATACTAAAGCTAATTATTGTTAATTTAACAGTAAAAGTTTTATACTTTTGATTATAGATGATGATCATAGAAGCCTTAATATTTATATTTATTGTTACGTAATCTAATTAAGATTATTTAATTTTCATAATATAATTATTGTAATACATAACTATTGTATTTTTTTAATGTCTTTTAGTAAATAAATGTATAAATCTTTATACTAAAATCACAAACTTATTTGTTGCTATATACCAAATATTCCATAAACTTTTTTTAAATCTTTTATTAATTAGGTAATACTATAAAAATTTTCAGTTAATCTATTCTTTTAGCACAATTTTTTGAAATAAGTAACCAGTTCCTCTTGCTGTAAGAATTAAGTCAGGGTTGCTTGGATCATCCTCCAATTTAGCTCTTAATCTAGAAATATGCACGTCCACGACTCTTGTATCAACGTGTCTTTCCGGAGTATATCCCCAAACCTCTTGTAGTATTGAAGATCTTGAAAATGCTTCACCAGCTTTACTTATCAAAAGCTCTAATAAACTGAATTCCATTCCTGTTAACCTAATCCTCTCATAATTTTTGTATACTTGCTTTTTATTAGTATCAATCCTTAAAAATCCTATACTAATTATCCCTGAGCTAGGAATTGATGAATTAATCGTGATTTTATCTATTCTCCTTAATACTGAACGAATCCGTGCTTCTAATTCTTTTGGAGAAAATGGTTTAACTACATAGTCATCAGCACCTAGCTCCAACCCAGTTATTCTATCAGATACATCACCAAGAGCTGTTAACATAATAATTGGCACATCTGATTCTTTTCTTAGCTCTTGACATACACCGTATCCATCTAATTTTGGCATCATAACATCCAAAACTACTAGTGTTGGGTACTCTTTCCTAAAAATTTCTAAAGCTTCTTCTCCATCAGCGGCACTAACGACATCATACCCAATCATAGATAGTCGAGTCTCTAGTATTCTTCTGATACTGATTTCATCGTCAACAACTAGTATCTTTTCTTTTTGGTTATCCAATTGTTTGCCTCATTTATTATACAACTTTGCTTAATTAGTTATTCTTTACTATTAACTGTTAAATGAACAATTACTTCTTTTCGTTTTATTATATTATTCTTGTTAGCATCTTGTTAGTGCTTGTAGAAAAAGAATATAAATTTACTTGACAATCTGTGATGTACAATATTATAGTTGTTCCAAGTTGGGAAAGAGTAAACAACACTTAGTTGATCAACCAAGCATTAAAAATTTTCATAATACTTAATCCTTAGTTACAGGTATATGTTAAATACGAATACATTCTGGATACC